GATTCACAAGAGGGCAACCTCTAGGGTTTTATAGCTCATGGCCCGTCTTCGCACTAACCCATTCAGTTAGCAATAAGTGCATTTCACTTAACCTTTGTCGTACGACGAACATAGCTGATAGCTACAGCTACAAACTGGAGTTCGCCGGCTAACTGCCCCAGAGGATCAACACATACCAAGGGTGCACGCCTACGCAGAAAGGAAACACGACCGGCCCTGAAAAGGACCGGGAAGCGTGTTCATTTGATATCCTATCCTAAAGCCGAAACTTTCATAAAAGCCCTAATTAAAGTCCCACTTAGGAATGGATAGGGAAGAGACAGAATCCCTGAACAGTTGATTGCACAATTCTAAAAAAAAAAAAGAATGACCCGGAAGACACCTTATAAGCCAATTCCAGGTAGTGGAGTGTTTGGGAGATGCCATGAAAGTGGTCATAATCGGACTGCCACGTTGGATAGGGTCAATAACTCGATCCGGGTCGGGTGGTTGATCCACCTTTTTATCGATATAACGAACTGTGATATCTTTATCTCCTGGGATCCATATCAACTTCACTTGTGGGATATTTGACTGTAGCAGCGGACTATGGCCCCATGCTCCTGTATCTGCTACTTTATCCAGTGCCGACATAATGGCACATGGCTAGCTTTTGCGCTGGGCTACATCTCTCCTAATTGTCGGTACACCTGGTACCAACAAGGTAACGGTAGTTAACCAATACAATGTATTCGACTTCTCCTTACGGAATCTTGTTCTATCGTTGATCAGAGATTGAGTGTTAAAAAAATACGAATCGGAGTTTAAAGAAGGGGAAGGAGAAGGAAGAACGGTGGAAGGAGAGAGAGCTGTCAGAGCGGTAAAAGCAAGCTGCAGTTCGGTGGTACGGTAGGAAGCAGCTGTAGACTGTTTACCGGTTAGCTGTTGGCCAAGCAGCGGTAGTTAAAGGAATGGTTACAGTATGTTTCCGAGCAGGAATAAGCGGTACGGTGAAGCGGCAGGAAAAGGCGTTAGATAGAGAAGCTTCAGGTGCCCCTATATTTACGGCAGGACGATGGGCCCATCCACACGCCCAACGGCCTTACTCTGTCAACCTGGGTTGGGTGTCTAAAGCTGCTTTAAGATGGAGAAGTCTCCTTCTCTATGACACTTCTGCGTGCCTGACTCCATCCATCCTATAAAACTACACCTTTCTGCTTCGCAGCCTCGTCTTGAGCTAAAGCAGAAGAAAAGTCCTTTTCATGGACGTTGGGGTCGGCCCTTGGTCCTATGGGAAAAGATAAGTAAGCAAATTCTTTCCCAAAGAGGGAAATCGGTCTCAAACCGGAATCGGAGCATAGGGAGGGGGTTCCCTTGTTTACCCAGAATCAATAGGATCAGAAGACCCTTGGTCCTACTCTCCTGTTGAGTTCTTTCGTGTGTCGAATGATGAAATGTAGGGTTTTGATTTCCCGGGCTGGAATTGATTCAATTCCGATGTGAGTAGGTGAAAAAAGCATGTCTTGACCAGGGTGAGCAACAAGAGGATAAGTGCTCTTTAAGTGCTGGGCTAGCGATACCAAAAAAGTACGTACTGTCCAAGGCAAGCACATTAGAAGTTAGTGCTCCGACTCAGTAAGCTTTTGTGCATCTGACGACCTCTCTTCCACCCCCTATCTTAATCATCCGCAATGGTTCCTTCTTTTTTGCTACGAGCTTGACAGTCGCTATGATACTGGGGTTCCTTGTAATGTCTAGTTTTATCGCACAGCGCTCTTGCCCCCGTGGCATCGGGTCCGCTTGCGGAGAAGGGCTTCCTCGACCGCTTTGTTGCGCATGTTCGATGTCGCAACCAATTGTTGAAAATCCACACTTGATCGCACCATAGATCGAAAAGGAATTGAACCCCAAAGCCCATTGACGGGCTAGATGACATCTGCTTCGCACCCGGATAAAATCAGTAAATGTAAACCACCAAATCCTAGGTTTTCTTTGTTGAATGATCTGGGACCTTGCACACTCACCGCTCATGTTCAACGCATGTTTCGGGCCGCCTTTTCGAGCATATTTAAGTTGTTCCGTTTTCTTATTTGCTGCAAGCTCCAGCTTATTTGGGTGCTCCTCTGTCGGGCAATTGCTGCGTAAAGCTTTTGGTCTATCCTCCGCTAGCTTCTTTGGTACGGTTGGTATGGCTATACGGTTAGCTTGTCTAGCTCTCCTCATTGATTTTTGATCCAAATCCCACCCACACTATCCTTATTAGTTTCTTATACGGTTAGATCTGTAGCATTTATCAAAGCCTGTTTGGAATGGTAGGTCAAAGACCATAGATAGGAACGAAACTAGTCCCAGGGACAGGACAGATAGGAGAATGACCACATTGACTGTTCGCTGAGCGTGAAGAGGCGCTTGCGGCGAAGCATTATTCCAGGCCAGATGAATCGGAAGCTGGGAGGTGAGAGGAGAGGGATTAAGTTACTCGACTGAAAGGAGAGGTATGAAATCACTCGACTGAAAGGGTCCGAAGGAGCTCGACCATAGGGAGAGGGAAGCGTAAGGTTTGGTTTGCTCGAGCCTTGTTCTTTCGAGTGGAGCGGGAGGCTGGGCTCATTCAATTCATTATAGGGGAGGGGCAAAACAAACTGCTAACTTAGTTAGAAAAGAAAGTCAGGTACCCATGATACTACATCTCGCTTTACAACTTGGCTGCCCAATCCCATCGGTCTCAGTTCATACTCTACCAGCTAACAGGAAGTCGAACGAGAACTCTTAACAGCGCGTAAAGTACCGATCTTTTCACTTAAACCGGCTTTTGAAATGCTTGAAGCTTCTGCCTGTACCCCTTCTTTCGTCAAATGGGGAAGTTTATGAGGTTTCGGTCCAATCTAGTGGTCCAAGCCAAGCGGTGTGATTAAGTCAGAAATCGGTACTCTTATTCCTGAATGCCCTTCCATCAAATCAAAGTCTTGAGTCTGACCTTAAGCTCTAGCTCCATAAGGAAGCTCCGGCTTATCTTATTCTAAATAAGGATCGGTTACCCCTGTTTCTGTTCATTCAGGGGAAGGTGACTTACAAACTTCTTAGTCCGCTGTCTCTTCTCTCAATCGTAATTCAAGCTCAACGAAAAGCAACAAGGGAAGCTAACACAGTCAGTGCAGCCAGCCAGTCCAAAGCAAGTAGCTAACCGAGCCCAGAAAGTGCTAGAATCATAATCAGATCAAAATATGGAAAAAAAAGGAAGGCCAAATCGATCGAATTCAATAGCTTTAATTTCTTATGTGCCCCAGGTGTGAAATTCATTCTCTTCCAAAAGTTGCTGGAACTAGATCCCGACCTATCCCTTCCTTATACAGGCATTCATTAGCGAACAGGCAAAGGAAGCTAGGTCTTTAATGAGGTGATCGTAACAGATTAGTGATGAAGCCAATCCAATCACGGAGCTTGAAGCCTAGATAGAAATCAGACTTGAATTGAAAAGGGCAAGTCGTTAAACCGAAGTTCCTTCCTATGTCTCCCGGTTTGTGCGGTCTTCACTTCAAAGCGGGCTGGATTCAATCCTATACCTGATAGCAATCCGCCCCGATACGATAGTGACTTGATCTAATAAAGGGAGCTTTAGTTGAATCATTTCCAACCTAACCCTCTATTTCCTCGGATGAGGTCTCGCTTATTTTATTCGATTTCCTGCTTCGAGTGAGTTCCACCCAATGGTATCCCACCAATCTCTTCCATCTTCGCCCAATCCAGAAGGACTTTCACCCGCAGAATGGCTAATTCCAGAAATAGAAATGAGGAAAGAATGTTCTTTTACACGGTATTCACTCTTGAACTAGAACATATAATGAAAGCCAATCTCGAGATCAACCTTCCTAAATCGATTTAGAGACCTCAACCTCACAGCTGGTGGAAGGCTCACTTAATAAGGTGACTGCCCTGCCAACGGAGATCTGCTTGTGGCCCTAACTGGAACAAAAAAGTCAGTCTTTTAAAAGAAAGGATGCCGGTTGATAGTTTAGCCTATACAGAGATGGGTAAAAAGGACCTTAAAGGAAGCTTGCTTAATCGTCCACTTGTAATTCCTCAGACAAGACAATCGATCCCTACTATCAAATCTGGAATGGAACTATACCATCTCGAAGACCATCGAATGCCCCTCCGGGCTTGGTTCAATCCTTTCGTTCGTTGTAGTCCCTTTATCAGTTCTCGTCCTCCTCCTCTTCCGGGGGCACACATTGTCTGTTTGATTAGTAATAATCATTATAGGGTTCGGGGATAAAGCACGGATTTTCCTCCCCCGTACCCGAGAGTCAGCAACGGAACTACTCCACCAAAAGACTTTTTCCTTCTAACTTCGCGTCATGACTTTAGGTCTTTCTTTCTGTCCCGCTATTTCGCTCTACGCTCTATTTGTATTTTTGTCCCTCATCAGTCAAGGAAGTGCCGGCACGGAAACGATCTGTCCTGCCTCCTGCTGCGAATTGAGCCCTTTCTTTCCGTTCAGCGATAGGTGTGAATAGGTTGCGCAGTAGTAGATCGAGTCTTTGGCCTAATTCCCTTGTCTTGTAGACTGACTCCCTGTGCCCTCTGAATTTGGCTGGTTTGATCCGTGAACCCAACTTTGACTTTCAACTTTCGATTGGCTTTGTGTGAAGTCAACCCGGAATGACTCTAAAGTCTGCTTTTCGCCAGGTGTGCTTCAACCCTCCGATCCAAGGCCGGGGAATTGGCGCCCCCACCGCAATGCAATGGTCGACGCCATTGAAGTTCGTAGGGACGAATCAAAACCTGGGGTGCTGTTGTTTTGTTATTTTTTTTGTGTATTTTGAGTGTGCTCCTTTAGCTGGATAAATCATCCATCCTTAGTTTTTTTGAAGAGCAATAAGACAGTCAAAGGAAAGCTTCGGAGCTCTAATTTCCGACTTGACCCACTTGGAATGCTAGCCTGTGCGTCTTCTGCCCTACTCTTTTGTGTCTATTGCCATATGAAATAGTCCTGAGCGTGACATCTGCTCGCAAGTGATAACAATTTAGGAAGCGGTATTATTATAAATAAAAATGAATAATTAAGCTTTTGCGCACAACAACACAAAGAAGCTAAGCGCTAGGCCCTCCTCCGTCTCATCACCAAAAAGGTCGATTCTTTTCTAAAGAAAGATGGCTTAGATTGAAGAGTGTTAAGCCTCTCGCCCCGGGAAACTCTTTCTTTTCCTGCTTAGACAGAGGCCTTTTCAACTACATATGAATATTAGCATGAAAGTCCTACTTTAGATGATACGCCTCGCTGAGCTCTCTCTTGGGCTGTGAAAGCGGTGCGAAAAAGTGGGGCTACCTTGCCTTGATAGCTTCCCCGGTTACTGAGTCTTTGATTTCATTGTAAGTATTTGCTTCCATCTCGAAATGCTCTTTCATGATTGTATGTCAAAAAGTTCTCGCGCATAAGCATAGCCATATGATGAGTTGAAAGCTTCAGAGGTGGGGAAAACCCTATATAGTATAGGAACATCTTCCCACTCTTTTCTGTGTTCATTCAATGCTTTGCTTGTGGATTGGAAATGCGGTAAGGTCAGCCCCTGACTAGATATAAGCATAGCTTCGTAATTCAACTTCTCGCACATCTGCTCTGAAAGCGAGAGCTTGAGATGCATCCGTTCTTCAAGTGATCTTTCCGAATCAAGATATAGAATATGGGCAACCCTCTTCCCGGGAGAAAACAGATTTGATTCATGTCTCTGCAGCTGTATCTAGTGTGTCACGCTGGGAATTGATAAACGACTTTCTTTCTATCTCCGTTGCGTTGAAGTTAAAGCTTACTTTATCGATGTATGGGATATACCTTAAATAAAGGGCAGTGCCACAAGGATTTGATTTGCTACGCTTGTCCTAATCAAGCCAAGACTTGATTTTATGCTCTGCTCTGCGCGCTATACTTTTGCTTTTTACCCGATCCCGGCATAGCGCTTTGCTTTCGGTTCTTCGGAGGAAAGAAACCTTACCAGACCACCACCCGACTTCGTTGCTTGTGTGCTTGGACATACATAGCCGAACAGGGCCTACAGAAGTCAACCTTTCTAAATGCACACGCTTTACTGTGCGTACGGAAAGCCCTCTTTGAATGCGAATAAGACAGCTTCGAAGACGAATAATGCTATGCTACTTCTCAAATATCTGTCTCCCACCTTCCCTAAGAAGAGGGGTTCCACCGTCAACCTAAGTGAACTCTTTTTGGTACCCCAACTCAAAATTTCTCGTGTACTTATTTTTAATAAACAGCAAGATCTCTATCTAAGTGTTGACATCCAATTCCTTACGGCAGAGCCCGCTCTTGATGTAGAGGAATTGCTGGGCGGTTTCCTCAGCTAATTCATCCGCATCTGTTGGAGTAATGGTGGAAGGAAGAAGTCTGACCTTCTCCCATATCCACCAAGGCAATAAAGAAAAGAAAGACCAGGCCCCAGACCAAAGGCGAGATCAGCTCACTTCCACACCGACTCAATCAATCAGAGGAAACTCAATCCTAAACTTCGGAGTGGCAAGCAGCAGAAAGAGAAAGTCCAACTTAGGTGTCAGGCTTGAGGAAGAGTCATCGTTCCCGGCTGTCCTATGTTTGTTGTTCTTCTGCAGGCCCCGCGGGTGACGATGAGCTGGCCTCTGAGAGACTAAGTTGAGAATAGCGTTCGCTATCTTTCCAGCCATAGGCATATCTGCTTACTTATCTAGGAAAAAGGGCTGTTATCATATGTTTTTCTCAATCCCAACTTAGCATTTGTGCTAACGACAGGAAAGGGCGAGGATATAGATTGCAATGCGTTTGGTGGGTGGATGCTATGTGCGAGCGAAGCGAAGGGCGCTTGCGCCAGGTGGTGATCCCGAGCGTAGCGATCCTCACTGGGGATTGAGATCCACCAAGGGCGAGCTAGTGTCAAAATCAATCCAAGAGAGCGGAAGACAGGAAGATGTGCAGGGTCTTAATCAAATGGTTGGTGACCTAGGTGCTTTTTGGTGCCCACAAAGGACGGAGTAGAGGCCTCGCCGCTTGAGAGATGAGGCCTCGCCTCTGCTAGTAGGATGACCAGCAACCGTCGACCGTCACTTCAATCGGTAAACCAAGCAGGAAAGTCAGCTAGGCATAGGCCACTACTCTCCTGTAAGCTAGGTCCCTGTCAGCTACTCCCCTGTAAGCTAGCCAGCAAAACACCTCCACTATACTAGTGATGGAGGGGATTCGCGCCGGATGGAACAAGGCGCTTCGAACCATATACTACTGTTGCTGGAATGAAACGCAGCCTCGGAACAGAATTATGCTGCTTGCTGGGCCCTGATGGTGGAACTGGCATTTTTGGGGGGAAGAAAGCGGCCCCCTTTTGCTAAGAGTAGGCAGCATCGCTTTCCCTCGTGTAGCTATGATGCCATTCAGAAACAACACAAAAAGAAGACAAATCAAAAACAGTCTTTCGCGGCACCATCACTGGAAAACAAATTGAGCTGTAGGCATCAAGGTAAGGGGCCGAGATTTGATACTGCTGCAGAAGCGGAATCGAAGGGGTTGGTTGGAAGGTAAGGATAGCGTGATTGGCCGATTGGTTGGAAGGTAAGGATAGCATGATTGACTGGTTGCGGGTCCCTTTTGATCATGGGCCACAGCTACTTGGGTAGAGACCGCTGAACATCATTTTGGCAGGCCGAGGCGGCCTTTTGATGGCTGTCATTTTCTGGGCTATTTTCAAGGGACTAACCATCATCAAAGCAAAACGCTGGTCTAATGTGATATTGGAGACTGACTCTACTGAGGCTTAAAGGTTAATAACAGATGCAGAAATCTAAAACAATCCTAACAGTACTGGAAGATTGCAAATATCTCATGGAAAGACTTCGAGTTCAACCACAGCACACACTCAGACAAGGCAACAATTGCGCTGACCACTTGGCTAACATTGGAGTCACCCAAGAAGAAGAGCTGGTTGTCCTGGATTCCCCACCCAATTCCATCAACATGTTGCTGCTTGCGGACATGGCCAGTGTGGCCTTTGAGAGGTAGTTTGCTGTTTTTGTTTTCTTTTCACTAGCACCATGAGGAATGTTGATGGCTTGGAGTTCTATATCTCTGAAGAGAAGGAAGTGGGCGCAAAAGCTAGTACAAATACTTGTAATCCAGCCATGTCAACACCCCCAAGAAGAGAAGAGCAGCCAATCCTTAAAGAGGAATTTTTGAATTGCTCTTTAACAACTAATAGAAGAATTATCAAATGATATCTCTTATCGCGAAAGCATCCAAATTGGCTCAGTTACCTGCTTCTAGACATGAACCTCGCTTTCAGTCAACGTCTGATGGCCAGAATAGAACTCCGCCAACCAGAATAGCTGAACCAATAAAGGCGAAGACTAAACTGCCTACAGTATCTAAGAAGGAAGCATATAGACAACAAAAGTGAAAAACGCCCTTTCGGTTCGAAAATCAAGCCTGTGAAAGCGGTAAACCCCTTGTTGGGAACTGAAAGCATATACCATGTTATTGAGGCTGAACAAAAGCGTCAATTGTTGCGATCGCCAGAAAGGAGTCTAAGGAATCTGGGCAAGATACTGGCAAGGACTAAATCAGGGAGCGGACCCCTAAAGATGAAGGAATTTCAGTTTTCCCCTTCCTAACATTCAAAACATTCCGGCACCGTCTCCAATGTCCTCCTCTTTACCAGATATCCTACCCGCTCTTCTACCTTGTCTATGTATCGGATGCACTCTTTATTGGGGCATGTTTCCTGAACAAGTAGCAGCACTTCCTGATTCTGGCTTATTGGTTATGAAGGAAACAGTTGAGACTGATTTCCAGACTATAGGAAGTTCTACGGAGTTACATTCAGTTGCCAAAAAGCTAGTCGCCGAGGCAGTTTCCGAGGTAACGGGAGATGGAACAAGGGTGAAAAATGAGCTGGATTCGGCCTCTAGTAAGATTCACATCCGCGGTTTGGGATTCTTAGTAGGAACTCTCGTTTTAGCAATAGCGTTGACGACAGCGGTCGCTAAGGGATGTGGCTGACTAGTGGTTCATTTCTTATGTTAAACATCCGGTTCCTCACTCTTTTTATCATTTGATTTTCTCCACATTCATATTTTCACTATCATTATGTTCTCTCTCTTTTCCAAACTAACTTCACGAACTCCTGTGGTAAGGAACTTCCCCACTACTGGGGATCAGGAAACTCGTAGTAATAACTCCAATCTTCATATTCATACTCCTTTAAGACTACCGGTCTGGGATTAAGAAATGTCAGAAGGGGGCCTCGTTTCACTCGGTTCGCTCCGTCGCACCAGCACTATTCCTAATTTGATTTAAGTTTCTCTTTCAAAAAAGAGGTCGAACGAGTGGTAAAGGTAGGGTGAGCAAGGGCGATTGATCGTATCCAATCATAGATTCCCTCTTGTCTCCTGTCAGCTACTCCCCTGTAAGCTAGCCAGCCAGTCAGTCAGCAGGAACAGGAACAGGCTACTGGATCTCTTCCGGAAACAGTAGCTCTTGTTTACTGGCTTTGTCACTCGAGTTAGGAACCGTATAATTAAAAAAAAATGAGTTGAACAAAAGGTAGTTGTGATGTTGACCAAGATTGTTGACCAATGTGACAATTAAAAGATTGGTCAGCATGGTCAAGTGTATCGCCGGCTCCAGCGGTTAGAGGTCCAGAAGGGGACGGGCTTGCCCGGTCTTTTGGAATGGCTAGAGAGAAACCTACTTTTCTAAATCAAGTAATAATACGTGCTAATGTTCCTCTGGTATTAAAGCAAAGAGGTAGGTGTTAGAGTTTCGAGTGATTCTACTATTCTATTAGTAAGTAGGAGTCATACCTGACTTTCTAGTCTCCCCGTGGTACCGAGACGGAGAAGGGGAAAGAGTAAATAGACTACTGTTGTTCCGACCCGAAAAGAACTAAATGAGATTACTAAGTGGACACGGTTGTGCATACCTCAAAAGTCTTGTACAGGAAGCGTCAGAACTCAACATAGTCCCCTCAACGTAGTCGTTGTATACAGCGTCATGGCCTATGGCCTCCGGTAAACAAGCTAAAGAGTCTGAATCCCGGATTCGGGTTTAGATCCAGAGGTAGCACCGGTCCATCAATAGCGGAATCCCTTCCTCTCGCACCTGGTCTAGTATCTCTTAAGTCGATATCCAGGAGCAAGTGATTCTTTTTTTTAAGCAGTAGATCCAGCTTTTGACTCTCTTATATATACGATGCTCTGATAATCCAGGTTCAGGTCCAGTACGGTATCAGTAGCTCAAATGAGCATGAAAGGGAAGGGTCGCGAGAAGCAACAGGTTCAACTGCTGCTACTAGTGCTGCGACCGGTTGGGGATAGGAAATCTGCCTAAACCGGAGTATAGTGGATCTTCTCATTCGGAGGTGGCTCTGGGGACACCAAGCACCGTGTAATGGTCAGCTCATGCCCAATGAAATTCCGGCATCATTCGGATTCCACTTTTTTTGATTTATTTCTGGATACTAAAGAACTGATGGCTCATGGATGGTAACGACGTTCTAGCTTCTTATGTGACTATTCACTGCTTTTTCACCTGTCGGTGGGTTTGTTTACTGGTTGGCGTTCAAGTGGTGTTATTGAGGCATTTTGAATTATGATTGCCTAGTTGAGTTCCGGCTTACCGAGTGTGCTACATAATTTATGCTGACCCGTTAGTCACGGAGACCTTCCTTCTGTGACGTGACCCTGATATCGGATATGGTACAGTCGATGGTCCAATCCCGGCCAGCCCTCTTCTTCTCTCCTTCCCTGTCTTGAAAGAAACATAGCTTATCTCCTGCAAGTTGAGCTAGAGATAGAATATTCTTTTCCACACGAGGTACAACATTCTGATAAAAGTCTGATTTCCCAAGAGCTACAGTACCATTAATGGTAAGAGCTGGTATTAGACCAAGACTTGTCGATTACCTTTTTGGATATAAAGCAGAGTCAGTGAAAGCATAGGGGCTGGAGCTGCCTATCATATGATTGCTTTCCTCCTGTCGTAGTACCAGGTACTGTAAGAGGGAAAATCTATGCTCATAGCTACAAGCTGATCTGGAAGGTTTTCAGTAGAAGCATTCATGAAAGCTAGATTGAGATTTTAGCGCAGAACATCGAGCAGCAAGACGGCCAGTTCCATGCACGAGAAAATGCTTCAGAGGATAGGAGGTACTAGTCAAGTTGGAGTTGGCGACCGCGCCATCGGCCCCGCCCTCTGCCACGCTTTCAATCCAAAAAAGCGGCAATAAGAGCTTCATTAAGTAAAGATGCTAGGATGGAGGAATGATAACCAGCTTATTCAGCTAGAAGAAGAAGGCGCAGCTCGTGCAGGGCGGGATTTCTCCACTGGAAAGACAAGTGAGAAAGATTCGAAAATCTTCACCAAGACCATGAAGAGGGATAAAAGGTTTGAGGCAAGCCACTCCTTTATTCATGATAGTCAGTTTCTCATTAAGGCATTTTTGTTAGCTACGGTTCTTTCTTTTAAAGAGAAAAAGTGGAAGTTCTCGAGCCTGCCGCCATAAAAAGAATACAACTCATTTCCGCGGAGCTGAGGTCAACAACTTGGGAAAGCATCTCAGGCGATAGCGTAGCAAACGGCCAACCCATTTTCTCTTTTTATTGCTTCTAGTTCCTATATCAAAAACATATAATGAATTGATTCTATTCTAATCATTCTCTTTTTATATCAAAGCTATCCTACTCCAAAAGAAGTCAGTGTCCTAAACCTAAGCAAAGCACTCAGACTCAACCACTCAACTAAACATAAGGTGCGTAGCGGATCAAAACGGTGCTTTCAACTTTCAAAGTGAGATGCGCTAGGCTTTCGACTCGCCCGGACGACAAGAAAATCAAAGAAAAAGGTTTCGAATGGGCTCAGCATCAGATGCGGAACCGATTCGATAGGGATCATATTGGAGAAGCGGGCATTGATAGCTTTCTTCAAAGAGTATCTAAGCGGGAGCAAATTCCTTCCTGTCAAAAGACAAGAGAGATAGTAGTTTGGGATGGCATAAAATCTTTTAGTGAACGCCACCATTGCCAGCCAATGAATAGCTAATAGCCGAAGACAGAAAATCCTTTTCTATGGAAGGAAAAAGCTATCCGTCTATTTGACGATCTGAGACTAGGTTATAGAATAGAGATCAAGCTATATACCTTCCGATCAAAGCTTCTACTTCCTTTCTCGGGTAGCAATGAAGGGAGGAAGAGTAGATTTGCAGATCTAAAGAAAAGAGAAAAGACGGTCTACGTAAAAGAAATGAAAGTAGAAAAAGGACAGATGGAAGAGCAGAAATGAAGCTTGCTAGCGGATGAGATTGAAGACGAGCAGCTGAAGGTAGGGGGAAAGATCGTAGTAGTAAAGGAAGAGCAAGAGCCCACTTTCGTACCCTCCATCCTAGTTCTTGACACTTTGAAGAGTCAGGGTAAGGAGCAATAGAAGGAATTCGCCCTAGAACCTTTAGGCTAGGCCCATTATACGTAGACGGAATGAGTCTGGTATGGCTGGGACCAAGAATGGTTTCATAAGTTGAATTTTTGAAGGGAATATCGTATTCTAAAAAAGAAAACCCCGTTGTTAAAATAGCTTGCCTTTCCGGCGGGAGGTTTTTTTCAATGCTTTTTTATTGAATCAGATGTGGCATTGCTGATTCGAGAGCAGTTGCCCTTTCTTTCTTTTTCCTGTAGTGGAAGTAGCAGACGACTGTACTAGGACTAGGAGTTTCAGGCTTAGGCTCTTCTTTCCTTTCTGCTGTTAGCAAGATGCAGCTATTTCAAATGCTATATCACACGTGATTGTCGAAATAGAGCTCTTTTCGTGGTTACCGCTACCCTCCTTAGCGCCCTAGGGGAAAGGAACCGAGCTCAAGTAAAGAAGTCAAAAAAATACCGAGGTAGGATTAGGATATAGTCAGTGTGCCGCGACTGCCTTCTCTATTTTGGCTGTCGATTGCATGCAGTTTGACCGATTTCTTTCGTTCACCTTTTCGGTTTATTTGAATGGAATTCCGTTCTCAGATCAGATTAGATACTAAGAGACTGTAGGCATACGAGACCTAACTCACTGGATTGCTAGCAGTGATCATACCCTATGCTCTTAACCCGATTGAATCAGCTCTTGTGATCATATCCCATGCTGTTAGCTCAAAGGGAGGTCCGCCTATCCATCATAATCAAAGTACGCCCTCTCCTATTGTCAACTCTGAACTCATGGTCGAATGTGAACAAGGCGCTTTCTGCAGAAAGGCAGGTAAACAACCGAAAACCTTTCCTTCTCCTTGCTTTAGGGCTTCAGTGCCCAATCCCCAGAGCATTGAAAGAATAGCTATGTTGTTACCAATTCCTATCTCACCAGCAAGCCCAACAGCAGATAGAGTGAGGTACCTCTGTGATAGGTAGTAAGCGGAAAGTCAATTCAACTGCTTTTAAACCGGGACAAAGACCTCCTTTCAAACCTGTAATCCGAGCCTGCGGCATATCGCTGGGCAAAGACCTTTCTTTCCTCATTGCTGGATCGAGAGATTGAAGTCTTGCTGTGACCTGTGCTCCTGCAATTCTTTATCAATAACTTCGTGATTGCGGAATGCGCGGGCTCAGGACTTTCTTTCCCATCCTCCCCCAGCCCAAGTTCACACTCATTCACACAATCTGAGCTGGACTTTCTCACAAACATATTAAATAACAGTGAAGCTGGGGAGCCCGAAGTTGCGCAGGGGCCCGTTGGTCCACAGGAGCAACCGGGTCCCTCTCATCCCCCCGTGGGGCAAAATCCATCTTTCTCTCCTTCGGCCCGGTTCAAGGCTTTCTTGATTAAGAAGAAGTTTTTCTTTCCAGGGTCTCTTTCAATAGAAAGTCTAGTATGCCCTCCATATTTTCGACTGGGAACTCTTGTTCAGCTCTTCACTCTGCTTTCGAGATGGGAATGAAAAGCTGACTTTCTTTCGTAACGTACGTATAGTTTCATTAAGGAATTAATAGAGTCAATCCCTTTCTTTAGAGATTGACTTGGTATTCATTACTACTACGGTAGAAGATCGAAAATCATCTGGCTTCACTCTCTTTCTTCCTAAGTCAGGGCTACTTACTGCTAAGACAGCTATTCATCCCCTCTTACCATTCTTTAGCTGGCGAAAAAGAAGAATTGCTTTTCTCTTGTCCTCCCGGAAATGATTGAATAAACTCGAATTCCTCTTTATTAGTCGGCTGGGTTGAAGCTCTCTTTTCTCAAGCCGCAATAGCTAGAAGCATTGGTAACCCAGAGTCCCTTCAGTACGGGAGAGAGAGTGTATTAGCAATCCTTTACAGAGTAAGGTAGTCTACTTAGAAGAGACTAAGAAAAGAAATGGATCTTTCCGAGATTCGGAACGAATTGAAGGTTTCCCCGGGCAGGAGCGTGAGAATGATAAGAGGCTTTTCCTGTTCACGAATCCGATGTGATAGAAGCAGCTCTTAGATCAGTAGTAGCCCTAGCTGTTAGTAGGCATAGAGTAGGCTTGACGACTGCTTGAAAGCTTGACTTTGACTCTTTCTTTGCGGTGCTAGCGTAACTAAATAAGCAGTTGATCCCGGCTCCGGGGAAATGAATTTAGGATTTAGAACTGAAAGGATCTACGAATAGACAATTTCCCACGAGTGGGAACTAGAAACATAATAGGATAAGCAAGCGAAAGGCTAGAATGATTTAGATAACGTACAAACGTACAAAAGAAGAAAATCCTCCGCTCGCCCGAATGGTTTAAGCTATTCTTAAAAGGAGAATGGCTAAAGTGGAAGAAGTTGAATTTCCTGCTATCAAAAATCAACTAGTTGTAGAGTTGATCCCGCGTGCTATCCTCAAGTATTCTTAGTATGATTGGACCCGAGGGTGATTCAATTGTGTCAGCTCGAGTGAAAATGCTTTTTTTATAAAGAGAAATGCTTTTTAAGTGAAATTCATCCGTTTAAATGGTTGATGCTTTCTTGATGGTTGCATGTGACCAAACCAACTTTGGTTCTATCCTTTTTTCGTCGATTCCGCCCATTGCAAGCAATAGGTTAGCCTTTTCTTCAACCATGTCGTCTTGAAAGTTGAAAGTGAAAGATAGCCAGTTCATGCTATAACTCTAGTTATGTTTTAAGGTCTGGGCTAAGATAGACTGGAGTGGTTAAGAATGAAGACCCTAAAATCGTAGAAAGCGAGTGAATACCTCTTTTTTAAGCCTACATTTAGACCATTGGGGAGGAAGCAGAAACTGCAGTTGTTCAGTTCACGAATCAGCAGCTATATCATCCGCGTAAGGAAATGGAGAGTAAGCTTTTCTTGTTCGGGAGAGATAGCAGGTTGAGAAAGAGATTTGCTGCTTTGCTTTCAAGAATGAAACCCAAAAGGAACTTACACCACGCCTAGAAAGACTGAATGGGAGCGGCCTTCTGTACGCACATTTCAGTCAGTCATGCTTTCCTTCTTCAGGTTCTCCGGGGAGCAGAGCGTCAGGATATAGCTCCTTCTCTCCCACCCACCTCAAAAGGTAGTTCCACAACCAGGCATAGTCTTTCTATAGTTATGGGCGACGAAAGGCTACTTCAAAGAGGCCAAACCTCTATTATAGCACATTAGTCCAGTTCCGGCAAAAGGTCAGTATCGTGGGTGGCGCCTCGATTGACAAAACGTCCCAGTGAATACTACAAAAAACGGTCAGGCAGCTTATCCTGCTATTTGCCCCCCTCTTAGAAGACAGCGCATAAGAAAACAACCAGTGGCCTCGCCAACCGCTCGGTAAGCTACGTGTCCAGTGCCCAAAAAAGAAATTGATGAGCAGTCCCGCATTGGAAGACAGACTAATGTCACGAGACTGAACTAACGAGTAGAATACTCCCTACCTCATATCAAAGTCAGCCGCAATTCTAAGGCATAAATGCTTGCCCGAATGGCTCTTTCCTCATGTCCTGATCTGATGGCTTTGAAACTGCCTGGATAGGAGAATGAAATTCAAGTGCACTTGACTACTTCTTTGATTGCCCCAGATCCTTTTGCTTGCTCTAGAACTGACGCTCTTTACCTAGCCTGCATCCTTCAAGGAAATGTGCCTCTTCTATAGCTGCTGTCCTACTGCTTTCCCATTTGACTTCCTCTTTGCCAGCTGGATTTTCTTTGCTTGATGGAACTAGATGGAACTGCCTTGCGTAAAGTCAAGCTAGCTTTCTAAAGATAAGATTTTAACTGATCGACAGGATGTAACAGAACTTCCAATTCATTCAGTTTGATCCCAATGGATGGCTGGATGGGCTTAAAAAAAGGGCAGCAAAGCGGAAGAGAGAGAGAATCAAATTGGATAGCTGGCAACTGCCATTTAATATGAATAGGGAAGGCTGTAAGTAGCACTCGCCTGTATCGACATGGAACCCGAACCTATAGTAAACTCAAATGTCTTTATCACAGGATTGGCAAATGCTTTAAATTGCTTTTTCTTGTCTGCTGGAACTTTAAGGGCTTAGCTTAAGATTGGCTTACAAAATAACTTGCTTTTTGAAAGGCTCTCATGCTGGAACTGCAGATATACCTGTCTTCTTACCCACAGAAGCCGCTAGCTAATCATCTTGATCTGGCCTTCCTGAGAAGCACTTAGAACTGAACACTCGCTAAAATCATACCATTTATTCTGCAATTGCATGGTTGGGCCGGGAACTCTTATTACTTGTTGGCGGGAAAGGCCCTCCCAATAGATAACCGACTAAGACGACATAAAATAAAAAACAATTTAAACTGATTTTTCTTTCCAAGAGCGAAAGACTGGAAATATGCTAGCAACAAATCCAGCTGAAATCGGATATGCTTCCAATGAAATTGGATATGCTACAACTGGCACTGCAACTGGCTCTTTAGAAGGTTCCTGCACTCTATGCTCGTTTTTACCCCCGGGCAGGAAGCTTAAAAGATCGCCTCGTATGGGCGCCTAGAAAGAGACGGGACTGGAAGCAACTACAGAAGGAACCCCCCTCTGATAAGCATCTGGATAAGGAGGCCCCTCTTCAGCTCTTGGTCCCTCACCTCTTGTATCCTCTGCTCTGCTGTTAGAAAAAAAGGACCCTGGGTATGCTTATCCCTCGAACTCGCCTCGAAAGGGGGGATACCTATTTACATAACAATGAAATACTTGGCTGTAAGGAGAGTCGTACTCAACTGATTACCCACTAGCTTAGAGGGCCAAACTCCCAATGGAGGGAAGCAAAAGCTGGTTATGTATACGTCAAAGAAAGTAGCTCGGAAGATGCTCTTAAGATATCGATATCTGATCCATAAGCGGTTAAGAAAATCCTGAATATGCAGACCGGGGTGCAGTAAACGAACTTATATTCTCTTTCCTCCCCTCTATAGTTCTCCCCTTACATAAAAGGTGAGTAACAAAGCTTCTACCGTTTGTTCCGTGCGATCATACAACTACTCCACTTAGGCCTTAATCTGCGCATACGAAGAAATAATAACATGTTTTCATCTGGAAATGCCCGTTTTGTCTACTTCACATATGCTAAGCTATATACCGGCTTGGAGCTTTCTTCACCAGTTCCCTACGCCTCTTCTCTTCCATCTTTTCCTAAAGCAGGGTTGGCTTTTAGTCCTTCTTTCCCAAAAGAAGTAGACCTTATGGTACGTACCTTCTTAGCCATTGGTGCGTTAAGGCTGAATGGGTAGTCTAAAAAGACAATTGGCTTCTCCTCAAAGGAAGTCATATGCTCTTTTCTTAAGTGTGGTGTCTTCAATACAACCTTCCCTAAAAGTCAAGGTAGGAGATCCAGTTAACGAATAGGCTACGGCTGTAGCAGCAGCGAGTAATTCATTCTCGGATGCTCTTTCTTAATCTGATAGAAAGTAGTTCCTTATTCTCGGCACCTATCAAAGTCATGTAATCCCTGTGTACTTGTCATCGAAGGAGCACCTTTTTTCAATTCTCCAAGAGTAGCAATCGATCCAATGTGGATTGGCGACTCATTATCCGCCCGACCAGCCAGAACCTTTACGTCTATAGGGGCTCCGTTCTCCACACATATATGTCCGGATGCGATCGGATTGGAACAGAAGTTGGCTTTGATAATGGGATTGCGGAAGAACCTTGACTATTGGACGGGGGTTCACCATATTAGATATCGCAGAGATCTTGGAGAATCGGTGAAAATGAACAACTCTATGAGCTTGGATAACACGATGAAAATGGGAAGGAACAAAGAATGAAGCTGGGGCTTGAACTTGAAATTGGAGGATTGAACCACCTCCCATGTCCTTGATCCAAGGAATCAATGAATGCAAAGGAAGATTCCCCGGAGGGGCATGACAAGCATTTTCTTTTTCCTTTCCCACCCCTGGATCGTCCCGACCGGAGCTAGGTTTGCCGATGACGGCCGGGGCAACTCTTCTATAGTATAGAAAGGAGATAAAGGTCTATTTCGCGGTGGTTCGTCGTAGGAATCTTTCTGGTTCCCGCTCCCTCCTTCCCGGCCCTCTTGCTTACTATGAGTTCGCTTCCTACGAGCCCATGCGCGATCATGCAAATAGATAGGGTTCGGTATTACGAATCCAGATACTATGGGATTGGACATCTGGCGATACACAACCTCCCTCCCTTGTCGCAGAAAAGGCGAAGCTTCAGAGGGAAGTTAAAGAGTGGGCCCGTCGTGCTATAGAAGCAGAGGCAAAATACGAAGAGCTTCAGCAGGCTGGAAACTGTTTTTTACGCAGTGAGATGAGGAAAATGACCAGAGAAATCGAGAGATGAGGAGAGTACGGTACAGCAAGCTCAACTCAAAGATGTTCGAGAAGCGGGGCATTGAAAGCGATTAATCAGGCTTTGAAGTGACCCTTCCTACCCTAACCGGTTCGGATCCTCAACAACAATCTCCTCCGCACCCTGCTCAAGGAGGCTCTCCTCTGCTTCCCGATTCGGTTCCATCCTATACCTTCCTTCTATACTACGTCTTATCACTTGTAGGAATTAGCGCCTATTAACTCATTTCAAAATTGAAAGTATAAAGCAGAAGCATAAGTCTCAGCTGAAACAAATGCAGTAGATGTCACTGTTTCAAACAAATCCGCTGAAGCAAATGAAGAAGCTTTAGCAAAAGTAGAATAGGGATCATTTCCTGCTAAAAGGCAAGAAACATGGCTTGTTGCCACTGTCCTATCAAGGAATGAGAGAGAAAGTCACAGGACAGCGTCTGAAGCTCCAACTTTCGACTTGACACACTTTAAGTGAAGGTCTGCCTGTTTGTATTTCGCCTTACTCTATTCTATGGTTTATATTGCCATATATACAAATGTATGGTTCGCTATGAGCGTGACATCTTTTCTTTTGAAGTGGTCTTTGCTCAGGTATTAAACGGCTCTTTGCCTCCCCGGTTTCCGACAGGGCTCCGCCTAGAGACATCTACTTTCACAGCCGGCTATGAGTCTCTGCTTTCAAAACCGCTTCGTAGGGCTCGTTCGACTCGTTTGAAAAAGACGAAACCTTTTCTCACGAAGTGTGACCCGAAGCCTCACTTTTCACTTGAGTAGAATTCCGCTTCATATTTCATTTATTCCAAGTCAGTTGTTAACCCTTTCTCTGCCCCGAGGGCATGGTGATGCAATTCCTCAGATCCAGGCTGTCTTTCCGCCATCGACACAATTCGCTCTTTCTTGACAGTCGCCTAATCGTACCTTCACGCAAGAGGAAAGAAAAGACAACTGCACGCATCTCGGACATCCGATGCTGCACCGAGCTGATGTATGCCAAAGTAGAGTTCGTTCAGTTTATTTGGTTGGTGAAAGCATTGTCTTCTTGTCTACATTCCTGTGAAAGAGACCAAACCACCCTACTTCAGATTCAGTCTCCAACTTCTTGAAATTCCCTTCTTGCTGCGGCAAGATCCGAACTTCTATTGTAGACTGGCTTCCCTACCTTTGCCCGCCCCTGCTAGTTGGCTTGAGAGAAAGTCATGTTGGTTGGGTCGACCTGAACTCTACTCCCTCTCCGTGGACTGGAAGACCGGGTACACGGAGACCAAGAAGTCCTCGCTTAAAACTCCACTCTGGCTTTCAACCCCTTCCCAGCGGCTAAGACAGCCTGCCTTTCCTTAATCAGACTTCTCATCCTTATGGTGCGCAGTGCCACCCAGAAACTTTGACAAGCAGTCTACGGCACCTAAACAACCGCTAGTGAGGATTCCTCCTCCTATGGTTATGCCCACTATTATATAGTCAAACCCTTTCCTACTCACTCGCTGCCCTAAGCTCTACAGTTCCTTCGCTTACCGCCTAATCTTAATCTATTGCCCTGCCTCCAAGAGAATCAATGGCACCAACCGAGGCAGCGGGAAGCAGCTTCAATGGAAGTTGGATTGCCTAGTTGTGAGTTCTATTTTCACTAGTTTCCAAGGCTTGGGCTAACTTGAATCAGTTTACTTGACTTCTATACGAAGCGCCGCAACTCCTGCTTAACGCCCTCGTACCTCTATCTTGTATTCTATTTCCACAGTGGTCCTGTCCTCCTACGCGTACTTTAAAGCTACAATCAATACGAAAATTCAGGTTCAGTCAACAGCAGGGGAGGGGATTGATTCACAACAACAACAACTTAGTACTACCCGAATCATGAAAATCAGGCTATGATTATAGATCATCTTAACATTTATCAATTTACGGATTGAGTTTTTGGTCTTTTTAGTCAAAATACCCCTAATGCCTTACAGTCTGCTCTAACGTATGAACTTCCCGATCCTCATTCCGCTGAAATGAAACAGAAGTCGTCTAAGCCGGATTTGAGGTTGATTACTAGAGCTACTGGAACGAAAGAAATGACCAGCAAGTAGCAAGCGTAGGAAGAAATGGAATAGCTAATTCAGTCTATGATGGATGGCATGCATCATATGACAACCCTTCCCTCGTTACCGGGTGTATTGGCGATTCGGAGCTCCCGGCTCTATCGATAGTTGCGAAGCTATCGCCCTTCCTCTTGCTGCTTGGCTGCTTTCTCCGGTGCCAGCTCTGAGGAGGTATCTGTACCGGCCACCTTCCTTCCAAGGACCCTTCTGTCCAATAATTATCAAACTTGACTTACTGCTTGCCGTATTGCCTAACGGCGTACTCTATTCCGCCTACAGACAAGTCCTATACTTAGCTTCCTTCATACCTTCACCCTGAATCCAATATTCAATCAAAGCAGATCACCTGAAGGGCTACCTTTCTGCCTATAATGGTGAATTTTATTATCTTAGTTAGATAAGGTGAAGTCCTTATTGAATAAAATATGTAAGAAAATAGTTGATCAGTGGTCTTCTTTCCGCTCTTCGAGGCTCTTCTTGTAAAGAAAGGCATCGATCCCCACAGCCCAAACTACGAACGAGGAGGTCGGTAACCGGTCCGGTGTGAGCGAAGATCCTTGACGAACTGGAAGAGCAAAATCAGACGACAATGGAATTTGTTGATTGGACAGCGACTCTATTTAGCCTCATAATGGCGCGGTATGCTCTTCTTTCTGTCCTGTCTTATTACAAGGCTGGAGAGTAGCCGCCTAACTGTCCACTCGCCCTCAACTGGATGGCATGGGTCGCTATCTTGCCTTCCTCCATACAGTACGGCGCGCTCCCGTCACCCCCGGTGGCACGGTATGCCTCCGTTGATCTGTTCTGACAATACAGATGAATGTCTCTTTCTCCCCCGTCAGTCGAACCACTTTACGGTTCAATGCTTGTCACCTTTCAGCAGGTAGCTATTCAGATAAGTTTCTTTCTGACGTGCTGCTAGCTTCCTTTATTTATATCCATACCAGGTCGGTACTTTGGTCTGGACATCCCCCACATGATTGGAGATGGAAGGATTGCCTCGCCCTTGACGGGAGTGACGGCTTATTTCTCGTTAATTGACGGACGAGATGGCTTTGTCACCAACGCCTTCTCCCATTTGTTTAGTCTACTTCCTAAGTTCAGAGCATGACATGCGTTAGACTTTTTTGACTTATATGCTTAAGACCACTGCTCTGGATAACTAAAGACAAATGAGATGCTTCCTATACCGGACATTCAAAGACTTAAGCCCTCGTTGCATGGAATTGGTTTCTTCGACCAGAGGCCTGATCAATGCCTATTCATCTATCGAATCACATCCGGCGATTCGCGTTACGAATCAATTCCCCTTTCATCCTTGCGCCGAGTAGTCAAGTTAAGGGAAGCTCCCCAAGTAGGATTTGAACCTACGACCAGTCAGTTAACAGCCAACCGCTCTACCACTGAGCTACTGAGGAACAACGGACTTAAGGAAGCCGACTCTCGTTCTTTGGACCAACCGGTTCGTCACTTTGATTTTTCACATACACCGGAGGGTGACGATAGCAATCCCCTTTGCCTCTCCGGCCGGAGAGCCCCCAGGACAGGACAAGGGGGGCGGCGGTCAACCATCAACTCTCGAAATGCATATTGATCAATCGATCTCCGCGTCCTGCCAGTTCGCTAAGTAGACTCACTCTACCGAGGGGCAACTCAGGCTGGAACTATTCCTGCCAAAAACAAGGGACCCACTTCTCATCCTAGGAGTTTGCAAGTATGAGAGAGTCCCCTCTCTGACTTTCTACTACTAAGTAGCACTTCAGCTATTCTATTATAGAATAGATTCCGACCAAGCAGGAGAAGGCTCATCTCTCTGCCTGCTCCATGCTGTATAGCCTAAGGATCATGAGCTGGTTTAATGCTAGAATACATTAGATCTGCCCGGTCATTTCGGTAGATGAAGTAGTGGGAGGTCGCGAGTTCGGGGCGCGTGTTAAGTTGAAAATTTCTAACATTTCGAAATTTCCAGAACTCTTAATATGAATATACACCAAATCAAATGACGCATCGAGCGAGACCATTCTGTTCCATTGTGAATGAGAGACGTTTTGTTTTCGACAGGCTTCGTGTCATTTTTGAACACAGCAATCAGCAAGCAGCAAGCGGGGGAGAGTCAAGTAAAGTACAACACAGGACTGACGGGGTGGGGCGCGCCAAAGCAACCCGGGGCCCAAAAAAAAGGGGTAATTAAACGGTACCTGCTGTTCGCTTTTTGTAATGGAGAGTTTCGGGATTTCTACTTGACTGACGAGGCATAGGATTTGTTCCCGTGCGAGCCGGTATTTGTAGTTCCTCGCGGGTAGAGGAGTCAGAGCTCCCCAAAGTGGAGTCGAAGATGGCTGCTCCTTGAGGCTGACCAATGCCTTTCAGGTCGGATCCCTCAAACTAAATTAGCTTTCGGTGCGGTTACTTGATCCTCTCGTCTATAGCGAGATCTCTATTTACGATGAAAGGTAGTCTCTGACTCCCTGGATCTTAGGATTCGGGGAGGTTGGCTAGAAAGAGATTTTCAAAAGATAAAGTATGAAGCTCTAGCTCTCGCTTCGCGCAGGAGCGCTTCGCTCGTTGGCTTCAGCATCAGAATCCGCTGAAACAAAAGCTGAGAAGGAACGGGGATTTTAAGCCACGTTGGGGGACCTATTCGACCGATCAAAAGCCGTTTTCATTAATATAGGGCTCTGTTTCAGCACTTCAATCTTGGAGCATGGGCGGGTAAGGCAAAGGCACTACATTTTGAGCCGCCGCAAGCGCCGCTACGCGCCTGGTGTTCGAACTAGTCATTAATGGTAAGCAAGATTGGTACTCCAAATTGGTATGTATGCTATTCCGCGAGCAAGGAGCGCCGCGAGCAGAGCGAGAGAACGAAGGAAGTGGTAATGAAAAAACCATCTATATTTATAATATTATTCTATGCGTTAGGCCTTCGTCGATTCATCAGGCGAATGCAAATAATAAGGTTTGTTTTAAAGAATTTGAAAGCAGTTGGGACCTAGAAATTTATGGAAACGATTGAAATGGTACTCTTTGAGATTATGGGGGTGATTTATGCTCTATAAGCTCATGTCAGCTTATGATGACGAGAAGGAAGACAGAAATAAGGAGAAATAGAGGACTTTGCTCCTCACCCAAGCTATTGCGTTGTTTTTTGGCTAGGCATCGAGACACAGTTCTCACCTTTCTATTCTATTGTTTTCCAAGAATGTTGAGCAAGGTATGTAAGTATAGCCATGTATCTGGGATGGAAGGAAGGACAAGGTGGTCAGCCGGTTAGTTGAGAAAAACAAAGGCGCTTGCGGCTTGCTTCAATGTACGGCGGCATTCAAGTAGTGAAAGACAGAATAAACAGTTCGTCGGGAAACCATTACCCTTTCAGCGGATCCAATACGCATAAGACTTTTTAAAGAAGCCTCTGCAGCAAGTACTTGAGTCGCTTGCGTCGGCTTCGCACCGTTTGCTAAGGCGCTTGCGTTGCGTCTTAGTCTTATTCATGCTTCTCCTCATCGGGAAGCATCTCGCTGGTCCAAGGCAGGCTTCTATCTACCGAAAGACCAAAACGGGCTGGCGCGTGGAAGGCTGGTTGACACCATCGACTGACTCCAGCATCTGACGTGCTCATGGGACCAGTGTACTGCTTTGCCCAAGACGGGGCCTGAGAAAGAAGAGCCAGTATCAACATCCGTGTCATCGCCCTCGCAGCAGAAACCGTATTACCGCTTCGGGCTAAGTCAGTATTTTGGTTACCAACCTGACTCTGACAATAGCCAAGTTGAATTGCAAAGCGGCTGGGTAAATAAGGCTGCAGCTCGACCGAAGACGATTGACGAAAGACGAATGTATTAGGCCGAATGAAGCGAAGCCGGATTATGTCAGAGTTGGACAGGGAAGAGCGTCCTCTAGGACCATCATCCTTTAGAAAAAGCACCATGTCAGTAGCGAAAGGGTGCGGGTCATCATCTTCCAAGCATGGGGCAACCTTCAACACTGGCATATCATTCCATCTTTCCCCTTCGGCAGTCGGAAAAAAGGCTAGGGCGTAGAGCTAGTCACGGATAAGAGAAGTAGGGATGAACAGTGCCAGTCGTCGTTCAGCGAAGATTCGGATAGGGGAGCTGCTGGCATCGGTCGAATACAACCAACCATCTATAGTCTATAGTCACTCCTTGCCTCGTGCCATTCGCCGGAGATGGGATAAGCGGGGCCCTTCATTCAAGCTTTGATTCGCAAGGGCTGAACACTCACTTTATTAGGCCTAAACCTAAATATGGCTACCAGTTACTGGAAAGACTACAATACAAGCTGGAATAGCATACCGGAAGGAATTTCTTTTCTAGCTTTTCATACTGTCATTTCTATCTCACACTCGGTCATAGGTTGGGGGCGCCGCAGGGGAATACGAACACTGCCTCGTACACGGATACAGACTTCGCCCTTGCTTCGGGAAGAGGCAAGCGTAAAAAAGAGAAACGGCGGCTGGCTAGAAAGCAAGAGGAAGCTACCTCGGTAAGGCCTATTGTTGTAAGTAAGCCCTTTTCGTAATCGAATCTGAGGACGGATTCCGTGATATCCTCTAACAAGTGACTTTCTCTCTCTTGCGACTAGTTGAGTTGACCTTGCCTTAGAGAGATTAGATTGGCTATCCCGCGCTTGTTCACGAGAAGGAAAAGGAGAGAAAAAGCTAGCCGGCTTGGTCTTACATCTGATCCCGAACTCAGTAAGAAGCCAGACCAGAAGGGCTCTGTAGATCATGAAAATGCGTCTTCCGGGAGAGCCCCCTTCAATGCGAGTTGCGGATTCTTCCTTCTACGGACCAGCGTGCTTTGCTTCCTACTGAGTTCGAGTGGGGGTCTTTCACCTTCAAGTTATTGCTCAGGTAATTGACTACTAAGATGGACCGCTTTCGCTTCCCAGCTAGCTTGACCTTCCGGAAAGGAAGTCGTTTCAGTCAGACTAAAGTCAGTCGGCTACTCAAACTCTTGAACAAGCGGGGCATCTCCTCGAGTTGCGAAAGGAGCTGCAGGTTCAATTGCGGATGTTCGTTATGCTACTGAAGTTTCTCAAGCTGCTCAGTACTCCCCTTCCTTAAATACTTCTTGAGGTGAGAAAGACGTACCGATACCGATTGAAGAGTGAAAGTACCCCCATCAGCCTTTTTTCTTTGTCAGATCAGATGGAGACTTCTAAAGATGGAGATCTTTCTTCTAATAAGTTGGTGAGTAACCTTATTGTTCCAAGCTCGGCTAGCAGTAGCCCGGAAAGCGAAGCCTTCAGTTCTTGCGTGATCTAACTAACCAATTTCTTTCTTGAAACAGACAGACGGATACGTAGTGGAATAAGGTGCTGCCACTATAGGTGCGAGTATCGCCAGAGCGGAAAGCCTGAGGCCCAAAACACTTTCTAAAACTAAATCCATTTTATGTGGCATATCCATTCCCGCTTAGCGCCCTTGCTGAGCTTGCTTGGCCACTTAAGGTTTCGCATCGAGATAGAAGAGGTTCGGATTGAATGAATCTACCTTTCGCTGGCTTCGTTCACTCAAAAAGAATGGAATCTGGATCCGTAAGTGACTTCGATAGGCTAGCCTTTGGGCTTTTAGTTAAGACTGAATTTCTTCGGTGAATGAAACAACATTCATTGAATGAGTTGACTTGACGCGGAACCTCCAGCTATACCCCCAAAACTCCCCAGACTACTGTTACGCCCCTACTCTCTTCTAGCCTTCCTCTAACAGATTCAATGGCATCGCTTATTCTTTTTGTTGAAAGCATGAGTGACCAGTCGACCGATCGACTAAAACCAATTCTTCTTAGAAAAGGTTGATCGATGAGTTGTTTCTTCTCCCGCAGTCTCCTTCATCGCAACGATTCTTCCCCGTTCCAGAAGAACTGTTTTCGTGATCGAATTACGAAATAGATATACGAACTTTATAGGATCATTCGCTGGAATGGGATAAGTGATTTTTTGATGGGATCCCAATGGGATCGTAGAATCCACTGAAGATCAAATAGGTATTTGTGATCGATCAGCTTCCAGTATGACTGAAGATTTTTTATCTGCATCCATAATAACTACACAATCTGGTTGTTGGTTCGATCCGAAATTTCTCTTCTTGTTTCTCGAACGGATTTTTTTCGGACTTTTTCAATTGGTCAAAAAACCCCCGATCCTCCATTGAGAATCATTGATACAGTTCGTCGCCATTTGTTCCATTATCTCATCTTTAAATAAATGATGGGTCTTTGTTTTTTACGAATAGGAGATCCTATAAAATGACAAGCGTTTCGTAAACAAATCCGTGTCTTGTCTGAATCGAGAATAGCAATTCCATTTCTTGAACCACAGATATAGACTTTGAAATGATGAGCAGCTACCCGACGGCCGTCATGTGCGTTCGTACTCAGTAATTTATGAATAACAATAGAATGGATTGTCATTTTTTTTTTCTCGAGATTGGCTCAGGTGGTTAGTTTAATAGAGAAGAGAATAGGTTCGCCGAGCAAGTAATAAATAATTGAAAAAACAAAGTCTCTTTTTAACTAACCTGGCCCCGTCCGCCCCCTTATGGATCTGGATCGCGGCGGACCAAGTCATAAAAGAAGTGCATGTTCATGTCCATGTCGGACCCCCAATTACGGGGATTCCTATGATGGTTGACAATGAGGCGGAGTCCGTTTTTGAGGCCGTCGACATCCGCCGACTTATAGGAGTATTCCTCCTGCGCGAGCTCATCCGCCTTCGCCTTGCCAAGAAAGTCAAATTTCTCATCTCCCCGAGAACAATACTTCCCGCAAAAGCCCATACCCTTGCAGTACCGAGCACAATACTTCTTCAGGAGTAGAACGAGGGCCTTTCTTATTTGTTTTCGAAGAACTTCTTCTTCCGGATTGTTGTGCGGAAGGGAGTTAGACCTTGTACTCAATATCCTATTTCAGAATTTGAATCTTATGATGATTTTTCTCCTTCCTATCGTGCCTTTTTTTCGTTCTATGTCTATGGCTCAGGATTGAAAGGAAGCTATCTCAGATCCTCAGTTAAGTGGAAGGAAGAGATGACAGCTCTGGGCAATAGTGAAACTAGGGAGTGAGTTTCTCTTCCAGCCGGAATAATGCCAGTGGGACGAAAATGGGTTTTCGCTGTAAAATAGAAAGCAGATGGGACTTTCGATAAGTATAAGGCACGGTTGGTTGCTAAGGGATTTTTCAATACTTATTGCATGGATTATAAGGATACTTTTAGTGGCCAAGATGAACTCATATTCGTGCTCTTCTCTATTGTGCCGGGAAGGAAATTACAAGAATTGGATGTGAAGAATACTTGACTTCATGGAGATCTTGAGGAAGAGGTGTATATGGAGATTCCTCCAGGTTTCACTTCCCAGTCACCCGAAGGGAAGGTGTGTAAACTAAGACAAGCTATTTTCTTTCTTTATGGATTGAAGCAATCACTTAGAGCTATGCTCAAGTTTTGAAACAAAGAGTCATGCAAACCACATGATGTTCTTCAAGCAGGTAGTACGGAAGACCAACCATTGTTCTCATTGTATACGTAGATGACATAGTGGTTACTGGTGATGATAAGATAGAAAGAGTCTAATGGTTATTTGGTAAAGGAGAGGTTCTCTTTTGGCAAGATAACAGGTCTGGCCTAGGAAGTTTATCCCGGCTCTTGCAGGAGGATTTATGGAATTCGTCTATCCGAGATGATGTTCTTCTAAATGAGGTGCTCAACAATGCAGGGGAATGGAATTTGAGAAGGCATAGTCTAACAACACAGAATGGAACACCAACCAACGAGTGGCAGATTTTGATGGACAGAATCAGAGTACGCGCGTTAGCGCGCCCCAAGACGTAAGTACTTTTTCTGCTTGCTGGCCAAGGAAGAGAGAGACCTTCATCCCTTCCAACACCAACCCAATCTCACTGAATAAAAAGAAAATGTGTTCAATCAATCAACGGACGCGCAATCAGCGATAGGCTTGATTGATCGTACTACGAAATCATACTGCTTGCTCGGTCGCGCACTTGACTATATGTGGATGTGGATGAAAGTGACGACTTGACTTGGTCAGTCAGTCATTATACGAAATTTCCTTGTGATGAAATATTGAATCCTCGCAAATAGAAAAGAAGTAATCCAACCCAAGGAATCGACTTGAAAGCGGCCGGCTGTCAAGAGTGAGGATCAAAAGGTTGGTTTGGTTGAGCGAGCTTTCGCTACCTCAATATCAGCCCACTTGTCCTCATTCCTTTATGGCTGGTGGAAGGGAATTCCTCCCATTTCTTTCTTCATTCGGATTGTATTGATGCAGGCAGGGAAGAAGGACTTCCGCAACGGAAGATCAAAATGAGATCGGATAAGGAAGGGCATACCATGATCAGTCTCTCTTGGACTCAAAAACCGTCACTCTATGCTTTGTCTGCTTCCTTCCTTCTTAGCCAGTGAAAAAGTGAAAGTATCCTATAAGTCAGTCCCAAACCAACCATCCTAACTTAAAAGCAGCGCATGGGAATAACGCGACCATGCATACCCCATTGTACGAATACCAAGATTCTAGAACTATTCATTCAGATGGAAGACCTATAGTGAAAACATAAGTCATTAATGGGAATTAGGCGACGCTATTCCACTCTTGTTGGAACTGAGTGGTTGAGGTGTGAGGTAGGGGCTCTGCGGGCAATCAAACCTACGAGGAGAAAGAGGTCTGAGTGGGGTGTTCACATCTCCATCCAAATGGAAAGACAGTCAAGTTGAGTTCTCCACCAAAAGAGAGAATGAAGGCTTCATCATCATCCGTAAAGGTGGTAGCGAGACCTAGGATCATTCCAACAATAGGATGAGGAAATGGGGAGGTCATCAACGCTTTGTGGCGATAGATAGACCGAGCACTTTTCTCATTCCGCCGGACTACTTAATGACTGAACCATGTAGGCATGGATGAGCAAGTAGAGAAGCAATGAAAGCAAGGGATGGGATAAGACGACACGACCTTTTAGGGGGCTAGGATCAACAGGCTAGGATCGGACTGTTGGCTCGGAAAAGGTTGGTTGGGAGCGGGAGGGAGTCAATTACAGAAAGAGTAGAGACGGATATTGGGACTGACGCTCCGACCATGTAAACTATGATGGTCTCGCTGCTGCCAGTCCTTCCACCAGTGAATGCTGGCACGCGCTACTTCCCGAACCTCCGTGTCTAGGTCCTGCCGAAAAAGACTGCAGCGGATCTAATTCGTAGAATTAGCCTCGCCGATCGATCTTAATTAAATGGCACTATGCTTAACACATGCAATTCTAAGTGTGTTTTCGGGGCGAATCTACAAAGGTCAGGAAGAGAAAGGACGACTCTATCTCTTTATCTCTTAGTTAGCCAGGACCTCCCCAGAAAGCAAGCAAGCTGAGCAGTTTTCACTCTGTCCGGTGACCAAGAAGGCAACAAGAATGCCGTCAAGTGATCACAGAAACTGAATACCGATTCGCCACGTGAAAGCGAGGTTAAGGTAAGGCAGGAAAGACTGGCGACGAAGGATATGTTTTGAAGAAAGAGATCCGCAGGCGAAGGAAGAGACTGAATCCATTCAGGAGTTCAAAGCCCGTATTCTCAAAGCCTGTATTCTTGCAAAAGCAAAAGCCGATTCCCAGCTCGGGCCTGTTCCCCAGAACCAACCGCTAGAAAAATCCTTACTGCAACCATGGGAAAAGAAAGCCCTAACCGCATACTATAAGATAGCCATAGAAGATTGGAATCCCCCAAAGCCGAAAGCAGCTGATTCGTTCACAGGACTAAGATAATTGAAAGACTAGCTGCGCCTTCTCTCCATCCTCAGAAGGAAAGTAGAATCCCAGGAGCAAGGGTACATCTTGACTAGGTTATTCTTCCCATCGATAAGAGTTTACAGCTACCGGCACCGACTCGAACTAATAAGAGCTACCTCACCACTACCCACTAGTAGTCCTTCCTCCAAGAGATTAAATAGAAGGGCTTCTTCCTCCAACAGATTCAACGGCATCGGAGTCGTTGGCAGCAAGAGCAGCTAAGACCGCATTGGCTTGGCTTCCATGTCCTTCTTTTTCTTCCTTGTTCGCAGCTACCTATGAGTGAACGGTCGATTCAACTAGAGTTCTGGCATACTAGATTAATTATTGATGCCCTCCGGTACTCCGCTTTCGGGAAGACTGAACAAAGAGGCCTTTGTTGTGGTGCTTTTGAGGAGCGAAGAGAAATCAGATCAGAGCTTAGCTTAAGGTTAACTTAACTAGGATAACTAGGATAGATGGGCCTTGAGCCTTTTGCCTGCTTCCTTCAAAGAGCAGATTCGTTTGCAGGATTCGTGACAAGAGAAGAGCTGAGCCCTTCGTCCACCACGAGTGAAGATTCTATTTTCAAGTGACTTTATTAAAGGGTTGCTACGAAAAAGAAAAAGACGGGGGTTTAGCGATTTGCACAATTTCAATGGGCTACAATCTATTTTCAACCAAAAAGGCGGGGTTTTGTCAATGATCTGACTCTCCCGCACCCGGAATGGGAATCAACTGGCCTTCTGACCTGCCCTGGAGAGAACACAAGTATTGTTGACTCAGCTGTTTTCGTCTTTAAAGGGAGAGAAGTGCCCCGAGGGGAGAGATTGACTTGCCTTTCCTCTCTGGGAGGCTAGGGCTGTTACCTTCCTTGGAAGCGTACTAAATTCAGCTTTACCTGATGACTTTCCTGTGCGTGCTATCTATAAGAAGGAATAGCCGCCTTTCTCTACTATGCTTTTCTCCAGGTATTCACTAAAAAATCATTTCATTTCTCGCCCCCCCCCTTCCTTCAGTGAGGGAAAGCCAGCACCCTTTGAATCTCTAAAACAGCCTCCACCTCCTGAATGTCGCGACGTCCTCGTCACTTTCTTCTTCAAGTATTCTTTCACTTGTTCTTCAAATTGCCACAACACAAGTTGATGCCGCGTTCCCGGCTTCACACTCTTACAAGTTCTTCCATCTTACCGGTATAACAAAAATGAGAATTGATCCCCCTTCCATTTGTCCAAAGGGTCCACCTCGCCTATCTGCACTCATCGACTTCTTTATCATAACATCAGTAGGATGTTTGGAGGTGCTCGTGTAGGCACATTCCTCCGGGTCAGCATGATAAGGCTTTAACTGGCTTACATGAACTACGGCGTGTAGCTGCTTCAACCTTGGGGGCAGCTGTCACTGGTAAGCCACGTTGCCTACCTTTATTACGATTGGGAAAGGCCCCTTACCGCTCCGTGGGCCCGCTCTATTCTATTCCAAAAGAGGGGATTCGTGCAATGCCCAAGGTTTATCATCCATGTGCGTATGATAATGTCATGTCAAAGCTGAAAAGAGAAGAGCCAAAGATGGCATGGAGGTCTCGACGAGCCTTCCCCAGCGTCGGCAGGTAAATAAACCTCTCTTTAAGCAGCAAAACAAGAGTTGCGGTGGGCGAAGGTATCAACCCATTTGAGATAGTTTCATCGGCCTTTGGTACCTAGAAACTTTCAATCCCAAATTCCCCGGGTTCTATGGGGGAAAGCTCAATCCCACCGGTCTTCTTATTCCAGTAGTTAACATTTCGCTTCGGTAAGCATTCCTTGGGCGAAGAGCAGGAGGTTGAGATGGTACGAATGGGATTGATGCCAAAAATCCGGGAGGCTTTTGAAAGTGAATCAGAATAAGCTGTTAATGAATTTCCTGAAGCAATATCCTGATTAGGCACCTGGGAGTGAGTGAGTGACCTACTAGTCGTAGGGCACGAGCGGTATAAGAAGAGGAGAAGCCCGTAGCTCAGTTCAGTACTGCTTTACTAAACCCGTGGCGAAATTGACTATATATTCTATGTATATTCATAATAGGCCGGTACCGCTTCGATCGCTCCATGCCTCTTCGGAATTATAGTTCTTAGGGTTGACTTCCACTCAATCGGCATGGACTGATGGTCTAATAAGTAAGTACCTAATGCCCTAACATACTATCCTATAATCTTTCAATAGTGTTGTTAAACAAGCACCGGAAAGCCATCAGGTCCAGGGGCTTTGTCCGATCCCAAACACCGTGGCTTCCATTTCATCATAAGTAATGTAATGTCTTTATAAGAATAGCATTCTCAGTCCACAAGTGGAACTGGTAGCCGGCAACTCCCAATGGTCAATCAGTTGCAGCTCTTGAGTCCAACGGGTATGAAAGAAGTACAAAAGCACATCCCTTATAGTGACGCTTACTCTCCCACCACTTTTCGTCCTTGCTGGTTTTTTCCTTTATTCAAGTAGGTTGCGGTTTCGCCTGATTATGGTAGGACTTTTGGAAATAACCAGTGCACCCCCTCTCTGAGCTCGGAGCCACTGCACCCTGGACTTTTGTCTCCACAGCGTCTCATGCTGGCGAAGAAGTTTTCAGCGGCTTTTTGAATATGTCAGCAATCTTCAGATTGTCAATAGAAAAGTTTCACTTAATTCCCCTGGTCTCGAAGAAAATGAAACTGAGTGTCGATGTGCTTGCTTCTGCCATGAGAGACCGGATTCTTTGCTAGTGAGATGGCGGACATATTAATATCTCCGTCGCTTCTTCTGAAGATGCAATTCCTTCAAAAAATGGATTAGCCAAATGGCTTGGCACGCACAAGCTGCTGCTGCAACGTACTCGGCTTCAAAAGATTAGAGGTTTCCCTCTCTTTCTTTGACGACCATGCGAATGTGGCTGATAAAATATGGAAGATGTATTCGGAAGTGCTCTTCCTTTCATCAGGATATCCTCCAAAGTCACTTTCTTTATTTTATAGCCGACTAGCGTCGAATCTTTTGACGATTCATAGAACAATTTGATAGTACCCATTTTTTTGACCTTAGAATGATCTTCGCTGCTATGAGATCTTCCTCTTTCGGCATATCCATCCATATCCATCTATCTTCTGATAAAAAAACCATAGACGCTATCTGGTCTAGTGAAAGTCAGGTATCGTAGACTTCCAACTATACTTTTGAACATAGTTTGATCCCTCCTGAGTTTGATATCTCTTTTAAAGGTCTTACCACTGGACTCATCTTAAACCTTTCGACTATCTGCCTTGCATACTTCTTTTTTTAGAGAAAGATTCCACTTTCCCTTTGATTTACCTCAACTCCAAGGAAATAGGCCATCAGTCCTACATCTCTCATTTCGAACTCTTTAACCATTGATCTTTTGAAAGATTCAAAGATGCTCGGATTCTTACCAGTGAAGATCATGTCGTCCACGTATAGGCATATGATCAATATGTATCGTATCCATCTTTCTTCATCTTCGTGTACAGGGCATGCTTGTATGGACACTTAGTTAGTGAAGCCATTTGATTCTGAAAGTGGATCCTTGTGACAGCATTTGAAGAATAGGAATGAAAGAAGAGCTTATTCGTATTCAATGCTAGCCGACCCAGCCTCCCAGATCCGCATCAGCGAGTGGTGTGACGACGACCAAGCCAATCTTGACATGTAAAATAACGATTTTCATGTAATCTGACTCGGGAAAAGAGAGAACAAGCAGGAGTCATCTTATTTCTATATGATAGGACTGCTGCCACTTCCTTATTACCATTTAGACACTATCTCCGATCTACGAATACCCTGAGATTATTCTTAGTGGAAAATAGCCCTAGCTAGATTCACTCCCGGTGAAATAGCAGCTACTCCCCTTGGTCCCGAGCGTTTGAACTCATCCGAGTCTATTGAGCTCTTTATGGCAGCTAGTGACGATCGATTCCTAACAGGATTGGCAAATCTTTCTTTGCTTAAAAGAAAGGAGAGCTAACTCGATGATCGACCAAGCCATTCAATGGCATCGATTTTTCCTAGACCTCAAAGACTGGCACCTCCTCTTCATCTGCATCTGAAAACAGTGGTTAGGCCTTACCTGGACCTTCCTTCTTATTTGAAACTGCCATTCGGAGTGAGGCAAGGGCATCGGGTATTTCACACGTCTTACTGAGGCCATGCCAATACATCTGCTTTGTAAGACGATTTCCTTGCGGAATGCAGAACAACTCATTTCATGCCTTCAAAGAAGTCCAGCGACTCATTCCAAGCCAGTAAGCCTTGGTTAAAGCCCTAGAGGAAGAAAACCAAGAACAATGGCATCATAATGCGATAGAAAGAAAGCCCATGAGTACGCATCCCGCAAGTCGGGATGCTACCTGTAAGTCAATCGTAGAGTCCTATTTCCGAAGCTAATAAGGAATTCTAAGTCTAAGTTCGAAGTCAAGGCATTGCTATGGTTCGGACAGAAGGAAGTGCAAAGGTTCGAGAAGATGCGCTAGTAAGACCTGTAACCCTGCAAATCGGGAAGAAGTGCATATAGCACGCCAAGGACTCTAAGCCACTACGCCGAATCCCATGTACGCCGATACCATGGTATAGCCACTACCGCTACTGATAGCGCAAAGGAATCGACAGCTACCCTTGAACTCCGTCTGTACCCGATGCCTTTCCACTTGGCTCAGAAAAAGGTTTTCAATCCTAGTTCGAGAACTCAAGCCCTCATAGGCGGAACAAACAGCCAGGGGTCGAACCACAAGAAGGTCACACCAGTTGATGCTTTCTCCATTAGGTCATGGCATCGTTACTCCTTGATGCACTAGCCTTCAGGTTACTGCATCCGTTACTGTTGTCAGTCATAAACAGGTACTTTCTTACATACCATGCACGTCCTATGACGCGTATTTGCTTGCTTACGTACTGCCTTATATTATATACACGACGGTATTTAGCGGTCTTGTTGTACACAGTTACATAAGATTTTCGACGTTGCTAGATGTTTGGTGCCGGCTGGGAGTATATTAGTTAGGACAGAATGCCACCACGCCTGTTTGCTTGAATGAGGATTCCGGTACGGCAGCTTCATGCGCACTATTAATCTATGATTGAAAAGGAACTAGAACAGAGCTTGGTTAGCAGCCATTCCCGTTCTATATACTGATTTTCGCTTTCTTGGCATCGCTTGGTAAACCATAACCCCCTACAGCCTGCGGCTGGCTAGCTGCACGAACTGCATCATATCGAAAAGAAGAAGCCTGGGGTTCATGGTTCAGCTCCACCTCTGATAACTCTGGGGATAGAGAACGAGTATCAGAAGATAGGAAGGGATAAAAACCTAATGCTATCACCTGAAGCGGACTCTTTTCGGATGCTTCCATTTCTGTTACCGATCGATAATGCCACTTTGAAGATTGGCCTAATGGTGGCACATTCAACGGCTTCCTTTCTATGGCTTTCCCACCCTCCCTATACCACTGACTGACGGAACTGGCATTGACTTCCGCTTTCCCGTGCTAGGAATGAGACTGACTTCGCTGGTTTTCTTGCTTTCTCTGACTCCGAACTTCCATGCCCTGGCTTGCTCTGATGGGACTGGTGCCTGGGAATGCATTGAAAAAGGAAAGAAGCCAAAGAAGAAAAGTCTATCGATCTCTGATAGGGCGGAATGAAAAAGAAAATCTTGATTGAGATCAATTGAAGGAACACCAGGCATGATTCCAAGTGTTAATGTGAAAAATAGTGCACTACCTTGCAGCTTGTCAAAGGAGTCAATAAGGACGAAGACACTTTTGTGGCCCACCATTTGTTAATGTGCAACCCCCGGCTATAGGGGTTCCTCTTTAGACTCCGAGGCTCGAGTTTCTTTGTCGGGCATCATTTATCCAGGTCAGGCCCGATCATGAGTGAATAGAAAATTCATCCCCTACGGCAACAACTCTTTCGTCCGGCTTCTTCGCTTTCGTCTCGTATTTTCCTCCGGTTTGAAAGATTGATTTCTGCAATTCCTCCACTTCTATTCAATAGTTGAATTGCGCACAGCTGTTATTGATTTAGCATTTCTTGTTTAGCATTTCAATGGTTCTGTACATTGATGTGGGTTCACCGCGGTTCGGCAGCGAAGACTCTTATTGAGTGATTTCATTCTGCCGCATTGGATTAGCATTGTATTCGATAGCTGTGAACTTTATAATGACCAAAGCCTACGACAGGCTGGAATGGCCCTTCCTTTTTGAAGTATTGGCAAGATTTGGTTTCAGCGAAAGATGGATCAGTTATGTTCGTTCAATGTTTACTAACTGCTGGTTTTCAGTGCTCTATAATGGCAGTGTGCATGGCTATTTCAAATCCTCACGGGGACTAAGGCAGGGAGACCCGCTGGCTCCAAGTTTGTTCATCATAGCGGAGGAGGTTCTCAGTCGGGGGCTATTAGCTCTGTATGCTTCAGGAGCGGTAAAGCCATTTCATGTACCTCGCGGCTGCCCGGCAACATCTCATCTATTATTTGCGGATGATACGAGAATCTTCACGAATGGGTCCAAGCGCTCTCTCGAACGGCTTATGAATCTACCTCGGGACAGCTCATAAACAAGGCGCTTGCGCTGTTTTGTACTGTCCAAACCAGCAACCTCGAGCACAAATTGTAGCAGGCACACTCGGCTTTGCAAGGAAAGACCTACCCATTCAATACATGTTCACGCCGTCAGGGTCTCCCAAATCGGCCTATTTTCAGTTTTTAATCGATAAGGTGAGTTGGAATGGAACTATCAAAAGGAGGAAAAATCACCCTCATTCAAGCCGTTCTGCAATCCCTGCCTCTATATGTTCTGTCAGTATCAGCCCCCCCTTCTGAACAGATTGGAAAACATGTATGTTAACTTCTTATGGTTCGAGGGATACAAACATCATTGGATAGGCAGGAACAACCTACTCAAACCGGTTGAAGAAGGAGGTGTGGGACTGAGAAGATTAGAGGAAAGAATGCAGTCTTTTCAGCTCAAGCAGCTCTGGATGATTCAAACTAAGGATTCTCTATGGGTCAATTACATGCGCCGCAGGTACATGAAATCGGACCCACTTCAATTTGCCTCTCTCCCCTACAGGAGCTCTGCACAGTGGAAACGGCTATATAAGTTGAGGCTGAAGTTTCATAACTCTTGCAGATGGATAGTTGGAGGAAAGATTTTCAAAACAAAAGTTATACGTTTCGTCACCACTTTGTGGAAAATCGTTAGGTATTATTAAATCCCGCAAGCGCCTTTAACTTGGGGCTCCAAAAAAACATTTTCTTTTTTTTGACTTGATCTGTCGGTTGCTGTGAAAGTGTTTTCGGGGTATAAAAAGAACAGAATCACGCTCTGTAGGATTTGAACCCACGACATTGGGTTTTGGAGACCCACGTTCTACCGAACTGAACTAAGAGCGCTTTCGGAGATAAAGCTGTAAAGAAAAGGATGATTTATTACCGCATGCATATCATATATATGAATTTAACGACTTATGTCCAACGAAAGAAATTCGCCTCGTGACTGCCCATAGGATAAGTAATTGGTAGGGATGAAAGGTACCGTTCCATTTTTTACCCAAACCAAACGCGCTACCAAGCAGCGCTACATCCCCCCTTTTGACAGTGTCATTGTAGAGATTCCCTTTCTTGTTTTCCACATCGTTATTTCCTCCATCTATATACAATATCTTTCTCTTTCCATTTTTGCCTTTTTGTCTTATATATATTCTTCATCTTATATACTCATCATCCCGATCCCGCCGCTCCTACCAATGATAATAGAAGTTTAGAGGGTTTCCCGATAGAAAGATTTGCATGCGAGAGAGATCCCAATTCCGCGTATCCGGTTAAGCAAGCCCTGCCGCCAGCTTCCACCCATTCTTCAAGGTACTGATCCGAGTGTTTAATAATTACTGAATGCGTTATATATACAGGGTACGCCACGGAGATTTTTGCCAAAATCGACCGCCTGAGGAATCGATGGGATACGAAGCAGAACTGGACGGAGGGGATGGAACTGCCGATCCTGGAAATGACAAGGGCTTGGGGAGAGATGCCTTGCTTGAGTAACCGGAAATGGTTGGTGACGAAGAATAGGTAGCTTGCAAGTATAGGAATTTATAACCGAATTCTTTCATTCCCCCCGCTAGATCAGATTCTTCTACTCCTGCTGATGCCCCGCATCTTTTACAGAATTTGGGTGGTTGGTATCAGATCTTGCCACCTTCCTGATGATCCCATGCCCAGCCATATACAGGTCTTTTTCATCGGTTTGCTAACATCTACTTCCACACAGATTCGAGCACCTGCAACGGTTTCGGCTTCCCGGTCCAATGGGTAAGGATACTTAGCGGTATGCCCTTTTGACCTTAGCCCCGGTTGGGTTCTAGTGGCTTTGGGTCGTCCGGACTTGGTAAAAGTGGTGGCCTGGTTGGCCCCACACCCCTTATCATGCGTGTCTGTGGGAGCTGTTTGTGTTAGCGTTTTGTTCCTTATGGTTCTCAGTCCTCTTTCTCTTTCGCCGAGATGCCTTTTCAAAATCTTTCTTCCGGCATCGGGGAACAACACCCACTATACTAGATTTAGCCAATTCGGGCGCGGATGGGAATTCTCCAATTGATTCTACAGATTCAGATTTTGATGCCCCTGCGCATAAAGATATGGATAGGGATGCTGATTCAGATGCGGCTAGAAAGGCTCGTTTGAGTGATTCATAAACCCTCGTCGGGATAAACAAGCAAGGGTTTCATCCTCTGCTTATGGGAATGCTATTTCGAGAAATACTGCTTCAGGATAAACTGGATATGTTAGTTCGGCTGATGCTGGTTTGGATGCTTACCTAAGTCGGTTCGGTTAGCTCTTTGAGATTAACTGAACAGGTTGTTAGCGCTCTCCCCTCCGTTCCCTCCGATCTTAGAAAGAAAATCATTCTCTTTTGCTATTTCACTTCCCCGGTTTGTAAATCAGTAAATTTATAGTCAGAAGGTCACGGCTTGATAACCATGTGTTACAGGCCGCGGAAATGCCATTCTCAATGATTATTGAGTTGATCCTCCGTTCCCATCAATACAAAATGTGACCCCGGCAATCTCTCGCACTTGAAAAAGAGATGCCATCCGATTACATTACTATGAAATTAAATAGTGGATTCATTCAATCAGGACCGTAATATCTGCGTAGATTAAATCATGCCCTTCCTTGAATGAAAAGCAGCTGATTGGTAATTAATGTGCGCTCCTGTGGGAGTCGAACCCACCACATAGGCTTTTTCCTTGTTCTACCGAGATGAACTAAAGAGCGTGAGGGAGATTGGATTACTTATTCGATTATTAACCGCAAAGCTTTCTACGATACCATAAGTCACACTAATAGCAGAATTAGTAGGGGTATACGAAGCCGTGTTTTACATGGCTGAGTGGAGGGTCACTCTGCTGACCGAAGCCGGCGTAAGTCCCTCCCGGACTGGAACCGCTCCACATATATCTCTTTCGGAACGAGCCTTAACTGACGCTGTTGCTGCTACTGGTCTTGACACAAAAAATGCTGTCGATAGAGTGCATGCCGAGCCGGGAAAAGCATAACGGGCCGTAGAAAGAGCGCAAAAGCACACTCCCCTTCTTGCCTTGATAACAAACCCAACGCTAAAAAAAGACCTCCTACACGCACGGGAACCAGAACAAAAAAAGGAAGGAGATAGGATCCACCTGCACGTCCGAAAGGAACCAAGACCAAAAGATGCGGCATCGAGACCTGACCCGAGGAACTACTACTCAAGACCACGCAGACCGACAGCCGTTAGAGAAGAAGAGAGAGGCACCACACGCTAGTTACTAGTATCCCGACAGCTGCCACCTGATCAAACCGGGAAAGCTATAAAGTCAATTAAGTAAGTAATAGATTAGGGATAGGCAGCACGCCGTTTAGTAACGAGCTAACTATCTAAAGGAAAGCACTACCAGATAGCGGTCCTACCATTGGATGGCATTTCCTGTGAGGATATCTCCTGTTAAGATATTTCCTGTACTATCATGTTCAAAGCTACGCCCTTATCTTGTTTTTTCAATGTCCGGCCCAACAACATTACTATCCAGGCCATCAACACTATATTATATAGTCTTTGCTGGACAGTCCTAGTCCTCAGGTCAGAGTTCCATCAAGGTCAAATCCCACAAGTGAGTAAGCTTTAGATGACTTAAGTAAGTAAGCAAGTACGGTGAGAAAGTCAGTTACAACTAGATCAATCAGTTAAGATCGTTATAAAGCATATCTTATTTCCACAAAGTGAGAAAGTGAGCTTTCAAGTTATTTTATTTCAAATGAGCAAGCAGGAGTGAAAGTGGCTTCTTTGATAGAAGCAGGAGATAGAGCTAAGGCAAGAAAGTAGGCTACAGCGGGATAAAGCTAGGAATAGCAGAAAGCCGCCGTTGCTAATCGTTTCTAGGTGGTTTGAGTGGTCATCCCTGTCCCGTAGTATAAAGTGACTACTTCGTCCCTTGATGTTCCCTGCCCTGTTTGATTTCCTGAGCGTCATCCAACGAAGACTGAAGGGATGTAAGAGCTTCTTCTATGGAAAGATGTTCTTCTTCTTTCATTTGAAGTCACGACCGGCTTCAATCGAATTGGAACTTACGAGGTGCTCTCTCAGTTACCGACACCGGATACCATCTGTAGGCCTTTACTTGACGAAAGCTACAACTTACACTGTTGGCAGAGTGGTGTACCTCCTCATTGGGATTAGCCCCACCACCTGATGCCGGGTTGGTTAGGAATTTCCTATTCTTCCGGGGCAGGAGCCGGCCTCCCACTCTCCTTACTTACATGATGGAATTTCTAAAAAGAGATTCCCGTTCTTGAAAATCCGCACTTTTCAAAATCAAGAAAACTGACGGGATTCTAGGATTCGATTCCTCCCTGGGGCAAAGACTTTGATGCATACCTATTCCGGTTGATCCACATCATACTGTATGATCATAAGATGATACAAACTAGCTAACAATCCGCCTGGTGCTACATCATAGACACACTTGGAATGTATATAATTGTAACCATATACATATATGAAATGACAGCAATTTCATTGCCTCGGGCTTGATTTGTAAAGTCTCTATTCCTTTGTAATCGAAGCCCAAAGATCTATGAACTAGCTCATGCTTTACTAGCCAAGCAGATGAACGACCCCGCATCTTCTTGATCTCTCCCACATTTTGATTTGTATGAGTATTTCACATTGACGATGAAAATTATGAAGATTGACCCGCTGTTTGTTATTCCGCACAAAAACATCCTGCCTGATTCACTAATTCGTGGTAAGATACTAAACGTAGTTTGTATTTTGAAAATGCTTCAGAAGGTATCTCTAAAGTAGATGGCGATTGATAGAGTCATCCTTTATCGTCATTTCCAGTATGAGACTGCGTCCAACATTCAACTTGTGATTGGTAGTAAAACATCGCCTGTCCTCTTCATAGATTTATTGAGAGACCTTCTTACGAAGTTTCGTTATAGCATCTATAACTGCCTCTGGTTTAGGTGGGCAGCCCGGTGACATCAAAAGGCGCTTGCGGCTTCTCGACTCCCCGAACGGTACTATAATCATCGGTACTGAATGAACATCCCTCCTGTAAGAAAGAGTATAAGCTCCCATAGCTAGGCAATGCAAATTGTTCAGGCATTTGTTCATACTTTTTCACTAAAGAAGGAGCCATTTTCATTGTGACTGTGCTGGCTGTATTAGGTCGGCTTGCTTGGTACCAGTCCATAACGATCAAAGTCGAATGAATCGCGAGCCTATATAATGTAATGAAGCAACAACTGGTACATAGAGAGGCGGCCATAAACTGGAGAGTGAAGACTAATTCGAAACATCATTCGATGTAGTTGAAATCACTTGAATTTGTGTTGTTCGGTCAAGTAACGGAAATTCCATAGAATTCAACACTGTTTCAATGGTTTATTTTCTTTCTTTTTTTCTTAATATTCATTCCATTCAGGAGCTAAGACCATTCCCATGCTCTACCATGCAAGCGGATGAGCAAGCACGAAAATCAAAGCTTCTATTCTATTCCAAATATGGAAAGGCCCAATACATCGAAACTCATTGCCCATGGATAGTTTCGACATCAAAAACAACAAAAACAAAAGCAAACATGGTTTAGCGGATTCGGAATTGTAACCAAGCATCCCCCATGGGTTCTATACCCGATTCATAACTAGAGAGCTTCTCCGGTCCTTCGCTAATCGGGGCTAAAACTCCAGAAATGATAAATGCCAAGATAGGAATAACACTTGATATTATTAGAAATGCCCAGAAAATCTCATATTCGTGAAGCAGAAACATAGATGCACTCCTATTAATGTGGAATATACTGAATTAGTCGATTCGAATTGGAATTGTCAAATCAAGTGCTAATTTTCATTTATTATTGAATTAACCGATCAACTTGCTATCGGACATTTTTTGATTCGGAAATATTCCCCAAAATTTCGACATATTTCACTTTATCATGATTATGAAAATCAATCCTACTACTTCCTCGGTTTCCACACTTGAAGAAAAAAACCTAGGGAACTCAAATTATTGGCCCAGTACTGGATGTCGCTTTTCCCCCAGGCAAAATGCCAAATATTTATAATGCTTTGGTAGTCAAGGGACGAGATACCGTCGGTCAACAAATTGAAGTGACTTGTGAGGTACAGCAATTATTAGGGAATAATCGAGTTAGAGCTGTAGCTATGAGTGCTACAGATGGTCTAACGAGAGGAATGGAAGTGATTGACACGGGAGCTCCTCTAAGTGTTCCAGTCGGTGGATCGGACGAATTTTCAACGTGCGAGCCTGTTGATAATTTAGGTCCTGTAGATACTCGCACAACATCTCCTATTCATAGATCCGCACCGGCCTTTATACAGTTAGATACGAAATTCTCAATCTTTGGGATTAAAGTAGTGGATCTTTTAGCCCCTTATCGCCGTGGAGGAAAAATCGGACTATTTGGGGGAGCTGGAGTGGGTAAAACAGTACTCATTATGGAATTGATCAACAACATTGCTAAATCTCATGGAGGTGTATCCGTATTTGGTGGAGTAGGCGAACGTACTCGTGAAGGAAATGATCTTTACATGGAAATGAAAGAATCCGGAGTGATTAATGAACAAAATATTGCAGAATCAAAAGTAGCTCTCGTCTATGGTCAGATGAATGAACCACCGGGAGCTCGTATGAGAGTTGGTTTGACCGCCCTAACTATGGCGGAATATTTCCGAGATGTTAATAAACAAAACGTACTTCTATTCATTGACAATATCTTTCGATTCGTTCAAGCAGGATCAGAAGTATCTGCCTTATTAGGGAGAATACCTTCTGCGGTGGGTTATCAACCTACCCTTAGTACAGAAATGGGTTCTTTGCAAGAAAGAATTACGTCTACAAAAAAAGGATCTATAACTTCTATTCCAGCAGTTTATGTACCTGCAGACGATTTGACTGACCCTGCTCCTGCCACGACATTTGCACATTTAGATGCTACTACCGTACTATCAAGAGTATTAGCTGCCAAAGGCATTTATCCAGCAGTAAATCCTTTAGATTCAACGTAAACTATGCTCCAACCTCAGATCGTTGGCAAGGAACATTATGAAACTGCGCAAAAAGTGAAACAAACTTTACAACGTTACAAAGAACTGCAGGACATTATAGCTATCCTTGGATTAGACGAATTATCCGAAGAGGATCGTTTAACCGGCACGAAAAGTTGAGCGTTTCTTATTACAACCCTTCTTTGTAGCGGAAGTATTTACTGGTTCCCCAGGGAAATATGTTGGCCTCGCAGAAACAATTAGGGGGTTTCAACTGATCCTCTCCGGAGAATTAGACAGTCTTCCCGAGCAGGCCTTTGATTTGGTGGGTCACATTGATGAAGCTACCGCGAAGCTATGAACTTAGAAGTGGAGAGCAAATTGAAGAAATGACCTTAAATCTTTGTGTACTGACCCCCAAACGAATTATTTGGGATTCAGAAGTGAAAGAAAGAATTTGATCTACTAATAGTGGCCAAATTGGTGTATTACCAAACCACGCCCCTATTGCCACAGCTGTAGATATAGGTCTTTTGAGAATACGCCTAAATGACCAATGGCTAACGGTGGCTTTGATGGGGGGTTTCGCTAGAATAGGTAATAATGAGATCACCATTTTAGGAATTGATGCAGAAATAAGTACTGACATTGATCCGCAAGAAGCTCAGCAAGCTCTTGAAAAAGCGGAAGCTAACTTGAGTAAAGCAGAAGGTAAAAGACAAGCAATTGAGGCGAATCTAGCTCTCAGACGAGCTAAGATACGAATAGAAGCTATCAATGTTATTTCTGCTAGTTGATGCATCGGAACAATCAAAAGAAGTTCTTTATTTTATTAGACAGCATGTTTTGATTCCGACAATTGAAAACAATTAAGTCTAATCTAATACAACAAAAAAAAAGAAGATGAGTAGAAAAACTTATTAGATACCATCCCATCGATTCCGGGATCTAATAAGTTCTACCTACTATTCTATTAGTAAGGGTTCTATACCCGATTCATAACTCGAGCATGCAGCCGATCATGGATAAAGAACTATATAAAGTGTGCAGTGAGGGATCCTTATGGGTAGCCAGTCTTTCACTTCCGCCTCTCCACTCCCATGCCTTTCTTGGTTGGACCAACCCAATCGGCGATTTCCGACAAGTCTTTCTGAATTTGAAGAGCAAGAAGCAGAACAAAAATCAAGCTTTCTTTATATTTATGGATAACCAATCCATTATCAAATATAGTTGGGAGACTTTACCCAAGAAATGGGTACATAAAATGGAAAGATCGGAACATGGGAATAGATCTGATACCAATACGGACTACCCATTTCAATTGTTGTGCTTTCTCAAATTTCATACCTATACACGGGTTCAAGTTTCGATCGATATTTGCGGAGTTGATCATCCCTCTCGAAAACGAAGATTTGAAGTGGTCCATAATTTACTGAGTACTCGGTATAACTCACGCATTCGTGTACAAACAAGTGCAGACGAAGTAACACGAATATCTCCGGTAGTCAGTCCATTTCCATCAGCCGGCTGGTGGGAGCGAGAAGTATGGGATATGTCTGGCGTTTCTTCCATCAATCATCCGGATCTACGCCGTATATCAACAGATTATGGTTTCGAGGGTCATCCATTACGAAAAGACTTTCCTCTGAGTGGATATGTGGAAGTACGCTATGATGATCCAGAGAAACGTGTTGTTTCTGAACCCATTGAGATGACCCAAGAATTTCGCTATTTCGATTCTGCTAGTCCTTGGGAACAGCGTAGCGACGGATAATGAAGAATCAACATAGGTAGGTCCATCCGGGGACAAATCAATAGGAAATGCTATTTGCTTCTTAAGAAAGACCATGCAAGAGTTTCACGGGCGTCGGATATCATTGAGAAAATGGAAGAAAGAACGTCCTTCCATTCTTCTTAGTATGGAATTAGTAAATAAAACAGTACTGCGTCTCGATCTATTCGAAACACACTGAATTTTCTTTTCTTTCGGTTTCATTGATAGCACGCGCTAGCGCGCCCCACCCCTACGGAAACGCCTACGCTTGCTGCTCGCTCAGTGTCAGTAGAAGGGAAGAAAACATGGTCACTCCTATTAGGATTAGGAACATGGCTCGCCTTACGAGTGTTGCACTTCACTCGCTGCTCGCTGACTCGTTCATTCACTTGCTCATGAACTCGCTGCTTCGCCAGAAGCGACTAGTCGCCGCAAGCGCCTCCTCCTTCGGAGGCTTAGCCAAAAGCGACGAAGGAGGGGAGCTGGGGAAGAAGGCCGACGATGGCAATGAGAGGGGGAAGCTGTCGTAGAAGCTTTGCCCCTTGCTTTACATAAATTGTTATGAACTGACTAAATGACGTTATTCCCCCGGAACGCTAGCTAATCTAATGGTTCCCCTCAATCTTCTTAATAAGAACGAACGCCGCCATCCTTCTTATTCAGAAACCCATTTAGGGGGCCTCGGCCCGGGAAGGGGAGAGTGGCCGAGTGGTCAAAAGCGACAGACTGTAAATCTGTTGAAGGTTTTCTACGTAGGTTCGAATCCTGCCTCTCCCACTTGTTGTAGACTTTAGAGAAGAGAAAGGAGTTTCCGCGTAGGAAGGCCAACCGAGCGAAGCTCTTTCTTTTTTGTTTGTGGCCGTGCCGTGAAGTTCAATTGTTTCGTATGTTAGTTAGAGAAGTTGGCGAACTACTTATTTATTTATGACCATCGATATCCAATCCCAACGAGAATAGAAGCGAGTCGCTTCTGGCGTCGGCTTGTAGTCTCTGTAGCCGGCATTCCTACACGCACGCGCCCGCTACCTCCTTGGTTCGGGACGAAGCCAAGCCGATAGATACGTACGATAGGTGAAGGAAGCGCCCACCCAGCGCTTCAAAGCCGTAGTTAAGCTTCATTCAAAGCCGGAGCTTAGAGGCGCTCTTCCAACGCTTCAAAGCCGTAGCTTCGCCCTGTAGTTTTGAAGCTGGGGAACGCTAGTTTGATCGAGGATTGGAGAGGAGAAGCTGAAGAACGGGATGGATTTAGGAGTCTTTGTGCGAGCCGTATGCGGTGAGAGTCGCACGTACGGTAACGAGGGGGGTGAGCGTCTATACGTGTTTAGTGTGGTGTTTGGGCCTACCCACCCTATTTGTTCCATGATCTATGGGTCTACTGGAGCTACCCACTTCGATCAATTAGCCAAGATTTTGACCGGATACGAAATCACTGGTGCTCGATCTAGTGGTATTTTTATGGGGATTCTATCTATCGCTGTAGGGTCCCTATTCAAGATCACTGCAGTTCCTCTTCGGGCGGCTGTAGGACGGACGGCCGCCTATAGATGGTAGGGTAGGATGGGTGGTACCGCTCAGATTGCGGCCAATCTTCCTAACTGCGCGCGGGCCGGGCTTAGAGCGCGTGAAACTCATCACTACCTCGTAAGGGCGTTGAGACCATAGCATGTTACACAAAAGCGCCGCTTTTTCTGGAGTGTTGTCACATAGCTGCCCGACTAGAAGAGCCACTCGCTCTGAAGTGTTGTCACACAAGATAAGCACGCCGCCCGCCTGCTGGCCGGGCGAATCGAAGTTATCTTCCGGTCAACTGTCCACCCAGTCAAGTGCATAAAACACAGTGGAATCACGCAACGCACGCTGCTGGTGTGCTTCCTGCCCACGAGGAAAGAAAGAAATAGACAAGGTTCAGATTTGACTGTTTGCAGCATGGGAGCTGATTACCCAAGAAATCCCTGGGAAAAAAATCAAAGATATCTCGGTAACGAAAACTATAGGAGGCTGTATTGGCGAGATCCAACGGTGAACAGCTGCCCAAAAGAAAAACCGCCTGGAAGTCCGAGGACCTTTAGTACCGTACCCTACCCCTGGCGGCCTTCGCGCCAAGCGACGACCGCCCTTGTCCCTTTCCTTTTTCCATTCAGCCTACTTATTTGCTTTGTTCCAAATAGAGTCTCAGGCGCTTGCTTCGGTGGTTCGTATGCCTACCTTACTTACCCACTTGACGAAAAGGGAACGATCGTTTCGTTTCCGTAGGACGGAAACCCTCACTTCTTCCTTTTGAAACTGTCGGGACGCAAAGCGTCTTCGCTTCCTCTCCCCCCGAGTTTCGAGCAAGCTTTCGCTTTTTCTCCCAGGAGGGAAAACCTGTAGTTTTGAAGCAGCGCTCCGCCCGGTTACTCAAAAATGTGTTTGCTACTAAAGGAGGTAGGGCTCCTATTGACGTTGAGGTTGGTTTCCTTTAGAATGAAAAAGTAGCAATGAAGCCCCTACAACTGTCGATTCAAAAGGAACCCCCATAGTCGTATGGGGTGGGGTGTTTATGGGAAGCTGCCTTGGATATGAGGAATTCCTCAAAATCAAAGCGGTATTTGACGAAGATCTTTCTATCAATAGTGCGGAATGAGTGTTCGATATAGGTGCTATGAGCATCTGCTCTCTAAATATATTGTGAGAGAGAGAGCAGATATAACAATATAATAAAGAAATCGGGAGATGATAATAAAATAATGGATACATAGACAGATAATGGTATTTATATTCCTATTCCTCTTTATTTTATAGGAAGATAACAGATATCTCTTTCATCTATCTCTTTCTTGTCTATCTATCTATTTTTTCTATCTATGAATCAAGCAAGTCAAAAGAGTTCGTTTTTGGGTTCCCCGAAGCCCCGAATAGATTGGATCGTTTCTGCCAACGAAATGAACGCGGAGCCCGTTCCGAATGCTTCTCCGATCCTGATCGCGAAGAGAAGAACCCTCCCTCTTTTTTTTCCCGCTTTGCTAATCTTCCACTCTAACGCGGGCGCGGGAGGAAGAAACCTAAGTTCTTCTCTTAGGTCCTTTTTTCAGTGCAACACAGGAAAGCGCCCTCTTTTTGTCATCCCTGAAGCTTCCCAGAGGCTTTTTTTGTATTGAACGCATGGCGTAGCTAGGACCCTTCCAATCATGTTTTAGTCTATGTTCAAACCCCCTGTGGAGTCAAGTTACGAAGGCTCCACTTGACAGGGCCTTCAGGGGAATTTCTTCATGCCTGCCGACGTTCAGATAAAGGAATGCTTCCCAAACCACTAAAGGAAAGGGCTGTATCACATCGATATTTTTATTTGTTTTTCATCGAAAACCAATAAGGCCGAGGATGGCCTATGGGGATAGCAGCCTTCCTTCGGGCTTTGCCTGCCCTTTTCTAATAAATAAAGAATTCCGGCTCGGCCCGGGAAAGCGCTGGCAACAACTGAAAGGAAGGGGTCCATGTAGCTGCTGCGCCCGCCCACTGAGCAGCAGGTTCGGCATCTACTACAAAAGAGAGAATCCACTTCAGATAACCACGCCTCTGCTAGGCAGCGTGTGGAATGGCCGAGAGCGGACCTTTTTGGATATATAATCCAAGTCGAGAGTGGAGTTACGGGAACAGCCGTCTGATGGAAAACAACTTTCACGTTCGGTTCAGAGAGCACTTTTTCGTTGAGAATTCCTCGTTCCCTTTTGTGTGAATTCCCCAGCGGCGAATTAACCACTTTTTGGGCCCTATCTATTCCATCTCTCGAGCCCCGAGGAAAACCCCCCTCTCCATCGGACTCCATATCTCTTTTGACTCTATATATGTGGGCACCTGATATCTATGAGGGTTCACCCACCCCGGTTACAGCATTCCTTTCTATTGCGCCTAAAATCTCTATTTCTGCAAATATGTCACGTGTTTCTATTGTTGGTTCCTATGGAGGTACATTGCAACAAATCTTCTTTTTCAGCAGCATTGCTTCTATGATCTTAGGAGCACTGGCCGCCATGGCCCAAACGAAAGTCAAAAGACCTCTAGCTCATAGTTCGATTGGACATGTAGGTTATATTCGTACTGGTTTATCATGTGGAACCATAGAAGGAATTCAATCGCTACTAATTGGTATCTTTATTTATGCATCAACGACAATAGCCGCATTCGCCATAGTTCCAGCATTACGGCAAACCCGTGTAAAATATATAGCGGATTTGGGCGCTCTAGCCAAAACGAATCCTATTTCGGCTATGACCTTCTCCATTACAATGTTCTCATACGCAGGAATACCCCCGTTAGCCGGCTTTTGTAGCAAATTCTATTTGTTCTTCGCCGCTTTGGGTTGTGGGGCTTACTTCCTAGCCCCAGTGGGAGTAGTGACTAGCGTTATAGGTCGTTGGGCGGCCGGAAGGTTGCCATGAGTAAGGTTGGGGGACCGAAGGCAGTTTTCCGTGCACCGGACACGTAGCTTACCGAATCCGTTGCGACACGGATGGGAATGCATGCTACGAAAGACAGGGTCGAGTCTGATACATCAACCGTCTACTCAATATTCCTTGTACGAGTCCACAATCACTACACGAGATGAACCTGGGTTTGGTGAATTGAAGTTGGCCTTAGGTGTAATTGGACTCCCAGTTACTGCGCGCGATCGTATACTGAGGTGCTCCCCGTCGGTTGTTGGAACGACGCGAGCCGGGCCTCGATTCAGAAAGATAAAGGGACGGAGGTAACTAATTCCCCATCTCATTTGGGGCGGAAAACGAATCGACATCTCGATGTGATACAGCCCTTTCCTTTTTTGTTGGGAAAGAACGGCGAAGTCCATCCGAACCGTCCAATGAAATGAAGAAATAAGAGGAGAGCAAAGCGCCAATGGCGCGCGAAGCGCATGCGGAACGGGTACGGAAAAAAAGTGTGGAGGAGAAGCAGCCGAGCTCATTCCCTTCGCTTCCTGGGCCCAAAGCAGTGCAGTGTTTCCTGGCCAAAGAAAGGATTTGGGGCTTCTTCATACATATATATATGAATAGAGAGATAGATCCATCCATCTATCCGGATATCTAAAAAATCATCGATTTCATTCAACGTTTGATTCAAAGGACTGCGCGGAGCCCCCCCGCTCATGAAACGGCTCTGCTGCAATGGATGGCAGAGGGTCCGTAGTACCCGAAGCACTGGACTGATCCAGTAGCCGGGAAGGGGCCTAGAAGTGCCTACTACTACACCACACTACACTTGGCTCTACACATTTACAGAGCTAACCCCTGTCCAGTGTCTGGCAGAACGTTGGGGGCTTCAATCCCGACTCCTTGTCCCCATCTCAGCCCAGGCTAACGGAGCCTTACTTATTCAGGGGGGAGAGTGGAGCCTCGATAAGCACTCTTTAGAGGAAGATCCTTGGCCCCTCTTCATTCTCTATAGGGGTCTCTGCCCACATGGAAGCGGGGCAGAGATGGAAAAGATCAAAGACGTCCCAAGACAAGCTTGCCTTCCTTTTTTCTCATTTTTTTAGAGGGGGATGGATAAAGTGGAAAAAACAGACTCACATTTCCCAGTCGAAAAGAAAAGATGGGTTCCTTTTTCGTCTCGACAAAGAAAGAAGAATCTTGAAAACGCTCCTAACCCCTTCGTAGAGCCGTGTATTGTAAGTGATCCGAACCCGCCCGGAGCGAGAGCCCCCTTAGAGGCAAATTCAGTTGGTGAGCCGTATGATGGGCAACTATCTCCTGCGGTTCGGAGAGGACTCAGCTTGAAGTTAGTACTCCCTTGGTTTCGGGGTGGACCCTTTCACTCTATTTTATTATATACGCTTAGCGAAAATCATGTTTTTTGATAGACCTAGGACATGGATTCTATATGAACCAATGGATCGTGACAAGTCGTTACTACTAGCAATGACTTCCTCTTTCATTATTTCATCCTTTCCATATCCCTCTCCCTTGTTCGATCTTACTCATCAAATGGCACTCAGTTCATATCTGTAAGTTCGATCATTAAAAAGGTTCAAAGAAAGGGTGGTTCCATGAGGGCATTGTAAGGCAGCCATGATTAGCCAGCCTATCTGCAGGCACCTTCACGGACAACGTGAACAATGGAGGCATGCTTCTGTAGAAGCAAGGCGCTTGCGTCTCAGCCGCCCAACTTGTAATGCGCCAAGGTACGGAAGCTCCTGAGTTGATGATTTGAACTAGAACACAGGCGCTTGCGTCTCAACCGCTTCAATATTCATCCCTCGAGCAACACAATATCGTAGACCGTCAACCACAGCTCTCACTTCTGCAACTAGGCTGTATGTATGCCCGTAGAAGTGCGAGAAGGCAAAAATCACATTACCTTGATAGTCTCTCACCAGACCACCTCCACCTGCTTCTCCTGGGTGACCTCTGCTAGCACCGTCTTTCTCTTGTTTAAAACCTTCTGCTGGCTTGGCCCACTGAACTAGCTTAACAATTCTTGGCTCCGCGCAAGTAAGGTTCTAACCAATGCTCCTTAAGAGATTACGTCTACCTCCAAGCGGTTAAACATTCCAAGTATAGCCTGCAATAGATCTCGGACTTGAAAAATGATGACACCAGTAGGATGGATCGGGCAATGTTCCTTGCTTGGAATAGGTACCACCAGATGATAAGAGGTAGCAGCCGACACACTATGCTGCGCGCTGTTTGTGAGGAGGCGTGTGAAGAGCAGCGCAAGAACCTGATGATCAGAGAGTCTGCGGGATGAATGGGAACTTCAAAAGCTGAAGCAAAGTAGCTCCAAGTTGATGAGGCCTGTGCACCTGTGAGAAAAATATGAGTGATAGACTCTATATGAGGGGTGGAACAACAAGTGCATTTAGACGCCAGTGGGATGCCGAGTCCTTGTATTTCAGTGTCCACAGGCAGCCTATGAAAAAGAGCACACCGAGCCAGAAAAGAGATTTGATTGGGGAGAAAGGAGTGCCAGAGGAGGTGGTATGGGAACCCCGGTTCTCTTCGATTATGGATGATTGAAGAAGCAGTGGCAACTGAGAAGTCCCCATCATTTGTGTGGATCCATATAAATCTGTCCTGTTCCAAGCTGGTCTTGAATGGAGGTGGTTTCTGCAGTCCGTTAATCATAGTTAGTTCCTGTGGCGTGAAGAGTTGCAGGTTCCAATCTCCTTCTGTACTTAAAACTTCGTTCATCTTCAGCTTCTTGGTGGAGATCTCAGACCAACAGCTATCTGAAATCAGACTCCTGATGCTACCAGCTCCTGACCCATTATCCTCCCAGAAGCTAATATCACCTTTACCAATCAACCATCTAGTCGATGAGTGGAAGAGATTCCTTAGTTGATGTAATCTTTTCTTTAGTGCTGAACAACGATATGGCAGAGGGGAGCAGGGAAAGGAGTCCCTCAAATAGCGCTGCTGCATGTATTTTGCCCAGATGGATTTTTGAGTATGGATCATCCAAAGGAGCTTTAAGTGGAACGCTGTAGCAATTTCAGATAACTTCAGGATGCCTATCCCACCTTCCTCGATTGGTCTAAGTAGGGTGACCCAACCAGTGAAATTTGCTAGGAGAAGCCTCTTGCCCCCAAATTCAGTTGATATACATTCTTTCAATCAATCTGATGTATCACTGAAGCAGGAGCTGCTAAGATAGATAGAACATAATTATAGGAATACTATAGAGAACTGATTTCAGCAAAACTAGCCTACCACCCTTTGATAATAACTTGCCATTCCATGATGCTATTTGCTTGATGATTTTGTCAACAAGAAAAGTGAAAAAGGAAGCCTTGGGAGCACCTGCAAATAGTGGTGCGCCTAAATACATGATAGGCAATTCCTTTCTAGGAAAACCTACTACTTTCCTGTTGATATCATTTGTTAATTCCTGGGCCATTCCAATATTCTCAGCTATGTTCCTGCCTCTAACAAAGGCTCCTTGGTTGTCAGATATGATAAGTGGCAAGATAGTACTGAGCCTATTGTTGAGGATTCGAGCTAGAATTTGATAAATGAAATTACAGAGGCTAATTGGCCTGAAGTCAGTTACCATTTCAGCATGATCTTTCTTTGCTATTAGAACTAGAAAGGAAGATGTATAAGCTCTTGGCAGTGATGGGGTATTGAAAAATTCAGTAAGGGCTGCAAGAATATCACCTTTAATCATCTCCCAGCATGTAGTAAAAAACAGTCCAGTGAAGCCGTCTGGACCCGGCGCACTCTCCTTTGATAGGCCAAATGTCGCTTCCCGTACTTCGTCCTCAGAAGGAAGAGCAGTGAGCATTTGATTCTGAGCCTCAGTAACAAGGCTAGGAATGACGTTAAGAAGCTCTTGATCAGATTGACAAGCCTGAGCTGAGAATAATCCTTTGTAGTAATCAATCAGTAGGATTTGCTATCTCCTTAGGTTCTGAAGCCAAGTTGTCCTGTTCATCCCTGATCATATTAATGGACGAGGCTCTTCGCTTCTGAAGTACACAAGAGTGAAAAACCCTTGTATTATTATCCCCTTCCTTTAACCACTTAAGATGCGACTTCTGCCTCCAACTCCTTCGGACCCTCCCGGAGTTGAACTTTCAAGAGATTTTCTCTAGCTTCATTGACGGCCTGATAATTCTCTGCAGTAGGATTGGCATCACAGGTGGATTGAGCTATAAGAACCTGGTCTTCTGCTTGAGATAAGTTATGAAAGAAATTGCCAAAAGTATGAACATTCCATTGCTTCAAATCATATTTCAACCTTTTCAGCTTTGATATCAGGATATAGAGAGGAGTCCAAAAGCAAGGCGCCTCCCTGCTTTGTTTCACAGCATTAAGAAAAGAGGGATGTGAAATCCACATATGCTGGAACCTAAATGGACGTGGTTCCTGGGTACTGGCTTGCCGGAATTGGAGCAACATAGGAGCCAGAAAGTGTACGGCTTAGGTGCTGGACCTGCGCATGGGGATATAGGCTAGTCCAGGCATGGTTAGCAAAACATCTATCCAGCCTTGCACAGATCGCCGAGGCTCCCTGTTGATTGTTACTCCAGGTAAAGGAGCTACCAACGAAGCCAATATCTGTCAGGCCCGAGGAGGAACAATTTCAAATCATAAAAAGATCTGGTGTCTGGGGCATTGCCCCCCAGCTTCTCACTTGCATCCAGGATCACATTCAAATCCCCTCCCACCAACCAAGGGCCATTGATTCCTAATGATAGATGGAAGATCCCAAAGCTGTGTTCTTTCAGATGGGGAACACTTACCATATATAAAGGTATAATGTTCAAGCCTCCCAAATTCCTCAGTGCTAACATGGAACATGAAATGAAATTCATGCTTAAAGAATACTCAAATGTTAGTTACACCTTCACCATTGGAGCAGCATTTATCCATGCCCAACTTGCGACACACAAGGTTCATTCTGTTGACATCAATCATAGGCTCTAAAATAGCTATGAACATGAGCCTACTCTGCAGATTATAAATTCTGCGGATGGTGGGCTTATTTCCGATCCCTCTAGCATTCCAAGAAAGACCTGATAACATAAGTATTCGGAATTGTATTTAGGGCCGGTTACCTATCATAGCTCTGGTACGAATACTGAGAGGAACTCCTTTGCTCTTATGTTTTGAAGACTTTTTCTGCTTGCTCTTTTCACCCAGACTGATATTTGCCATGATCTCGTTCTCCTGAGCCTCAGCCTCTGCAAGGCCTTCTAATATTGAGAATTGATTGTCGCAGGGCACTAAGGTATCTTCTGTGTTGAAAGCCACTTCTTCCACCGTACTGGAGGTTTGTACTTCAAAAGGGGCTCCCATGTTTGCTGTGTCGTCCTTCTCCTGAAGAGTTTCAAGAGAGTCATTAATTCTTCCTATCTCCCCAGGTTCAGATACCTGAACCAAATCCATTGCCGAGTCATGCTCTTGGTCTACTTGATGCGTTGTGGCCGTGGAGCCGCAAGCGCCCCTCGAGACATCGTTGAGCAACTTGTCTGCCCTCTTCCTTGTACTGCTCATCCAGCCTGGTTAGCACAGCTTTAGGATCTTCTTCAGACTCCTTCTTTCTTTCTGCCTCCTGCCGTGGTTGCTCAGTTTGTTGGGTTCTTGAATATCTATCAGTCTGCCTTGCTTGACCTGCTTCCAAACCGGATTCGGAATAGTCTCAAGCTTCTTCCCCTTGTCAACTGCAGCAGGCTTCGCTTGCTCAACGGGTTGAAAAGGCTTATTACGATTGCAAGATTCAGCTGAGTGGCGAGCCTTTCGGCATATCGTGCAGAACTGAGGCAGATTTTAATAAATGACTTTATAGTCTTTGAGCTCTCCACGAGAGCCTTGCTTGACCCAGACCTTGGAGGGAAGTTGCTTGAGCACATCAACTTCAACGCATGCACGGGCTTTAGACGTGTCTGTACATTGTAGAGTCGCCTCATCGATGCGAAGAACCCTACCCACGTTGCCAGCGATAGTTCTTATACAACTCTCGTTGTAAAGATTCGCCGGAAGGGAGGGAAAAGATATCCAGACAGGTAAGATTGAAGGTTCTGCATCAGGCTGAAACGCCGGAGTCCATTTAAAGAACCGGAAGAGCAAGCCTTTGATGTAAAGAAAATCCTTGAGTAAGACCTTCTTCAAGCTGCTTTCACTAAAGAACCGAAACAGCAGGTGCTTGGGCCCTAAGCTGCTGATGATGAAATCCAAACTTCTGCAGTACCAAGAAGAGGAAATCCCACTGACGCCTGTCATAGGCCTTCTCCATGTGACGCTTGATAATAATATTATTATATCAAACTTTCTATAAAGCTCATTTGTCTTGTGCCAGTGAAGTATTCTCCAAGATGCTCCTTCCTTTTACAAAAGCTCCCTGATATTCTTTTTTGTAGTATAGTGGCCAGCCTATCATTGAATAGCCGTGCTATTATTTTGTAGATGAAGTTACAAAGGGCGAAAACCCTTCCCGGCCTTATCTACTTTTTGATTTAGGAATCAAGACTCAAAATGATGAGGTGTATGCTCTAGGGAGAGATGAGTGAGCGAAGAAATCCAGCACAGCATGATATATGTCTTGCTCTATTATGTCCCAACAAAAAGTCAAGAAATAACCAGAAAAACCATCCGGCCCTGTCAAGTGGAGCCTTCGTAACTTGACTCCACAGGGGCGCTTTCTGAAGATAGACCATAGACTGATCTCTTTACCTCTTAACGTAACGCGTTGGCTGCTTAATTAGAAAAGAATTTTGTGCATCTGTGATTATTTGAGGAATACACTGAAATATTTAATCATCACCTGCCTTCTGAAGTAAATAAGCTCTGGTAGTAGTTGATGATCAACTGAGATAGGACGTTGGGATCATTAACTGTGGTGCCGTCGACGTTTTTCAGTTCCTTGATGGTGGATGATGCCCTCTTTTGCATGGCCACATGATGAAAAAAACTTGTGTTCCTATCCCCTTCCTTTAGCCATCTCATGTGAGACTTTTGTCTCCAATACGTTTCTTCTTGAAGCTGGGTATGGATGAGCTTATCCTTTGCTGTGTTCAGCTGGTTCAAATTAGCCGGCGTGGGATTCTCATCATATTCTTGTTGTGCCACCAGTACCGCTCCGTGGGCTTCAGCTGAGGCTAGATTTTGAAAGAGGTTGCCGACTGTTCCAGATCTTCAACTCTTGCTTGAGGCGCTTCAGTTTGCCTACTAGCTTGTATAAGGGGCTGGCATAAAGAGGCTCCTCCCAGCTGTGTGCAACCATGTCCTTGAATGTGGGATGTCGTACCCGCATTTGCTGAAAGATGAAGGGTCTTGGACCACTAGGAAAGGAACGCTGCTCTGAAATTTAACAAGTAGAGGAGAATGGTCCGATAAAGTACGACTGAGGTGTTCGACAGTTGTGATTGGAAAAGAATGAAGCCAATTGTGGGAATAATCGACACGATCCAGCCGTGCCCATTCGGAAGAACATCCTTCTTGCCCATTCCAGTATATTTGCTCCCATGGTAGCCTGCATCTATTAAAGAACAGTTGTTCACAAAGAGAGTCAAATCATCCTTAGCTTTAGAGAGCACCTGCTGGCGGGCTGCCACCATCGTCAGAAAAGAAAATGGAGTTGAAGTCTCCACCGTAAATCCATGGGATATCTATAGTGCTAGAAAAAGAAATAAGGTGCTGCCACAAAGTCCTTCTCAACATGTATTGGCACTTAGCATAGACAAAGGTCAGGAAATTGGTGAGTCATAGGAACCAACCGCCACAGTGAGAAACTGATCATGAACGGTAATACATGTAGAGAAAAAGAGTCTTTCCACATTACCCAGATTTTAGCAAGACCCGCTTAGTGAGGTAATGATGCATACCTAACCGCTGACAGATAACTGCTGCTTCTGAAGAGTTGATCATGGGCTCTTGCTTGAATCGCAACAACTATGGAAATTGTATGTGTGATGATGACTCAGTCTGCTAACTGAGGGTCATGGCCAATGCCCCGAATCTTCCAGATAATCATATTCTTTGTTAGGAGGATACGAGCGCAGCCGCCCGTTTTGAAGATCTAGTTTGAACACCACCCGGAATTCGAGAGTACTTCCGACGGGTTCTTTTCTTAGGATTACCAGCACCAACACCAGATTTAGCCTGCAATGGGTTGGACCCTATGGGCAAGTGGTTTTACATGTAAATCTTCTGAACAAGCTCTTGGACTTTCGAGATCAGCTTCCTGTAACTCTGGTGGAGCAGATGTGTTTGCTTCATAGCTGCCCGGCGAAATAAGCTGAGGTTCCTCAGGCAATGAAGCATGCGAAGCACCATATAATTTCTGAAGAAAGAATGTCCTCCTGAAAGAGTTTCAAAGAATGAAGAGACGATGCCCTGTCCATCTCATGGAGGTCCATGCACCAATCCTTATCTTTCTCAGAAATTGGAGATGCGTGATTTGTAAAGGGACCATGGGATGTTTGTGCGATAGCACCTGCTGGCTGTAAAGACTCTATAGAGGCATCAATAGCACCGTTAGTAGTTGAGGGCATCCATCGCATGAAAAAAAGGTAGCTCATCTTGTACCAGGCCCTCCTCAATGGTGCAGCCCGACATAAATTGTTTGGCAGATGAGTCATTCATCGGTTCCGGCTGAGTAGGGGTGCACTTGAATTAGACTTTGAGGAAGGGGATCCCGATTAGGTTGCCGTGATCCTAGAGGAGGAAGGAAAGAAGGAGACGGCTTTTTATTGGTAACGTAGCGTAGAAAGGGTTCTCCGCAGTGAACCAAATGATCTAGCCAATCATTCTCCTAACAGTCTACCGATTATCCAAGTTCGGTATTCTGTAAGTTCCTAGGTCATATCGCAATTACTCCATTGAGAGTCAGATCTGTTCGATATGCAAGTGGTCTAGTCACTACCTGTAAGGTGACACCTTACTACTTTCTAAGCTTTCTCTCTTGTCTCGCCAATCTAATATTGCCGTATAATAAGTCTTTCTGGGTGGAATATCTTTGAAGGCCCCACAAACTTTCTTTCGCTACGCCCCTTAACTCTTGAACTACTTGAACAAGGAAGGCAGGGGCGCGTCTGGTGGTATCTTATATAAGGAAGGAGGCTGCATTTAGGAGTGATCTTTCCATCTAACTATAAATTTCTTAAATAAGAGAAAAAGATCCTAGCATAGGATATATATAAGGTGCTTTCGGGTTCTAAGAGTTTGATTTTCCATTCTCACCTTCACGCTTTATAAAATGACTATTGGCTATGAAAAAAAAGAAGTTCTCTTCCATTCATCGAGATCTTTTTTGGTGTGAAGCTCCTATCATCAATCCCCCCACGCCTTTCTTGGTTGGACCAAGCCAACCGTACCGACAAGTCTCTCTATTTTCTTAGGGAGCAGAGCAGTCACAGAATGAACCAATCCAATGAATAAAATCATTCGACCATTAGCACCGAATCTGACTCTTAAAAAGCCACAGCTTACTTCGACGTTTCCCATTTCCAATAGAATCTCCGGGGCAGCCGCCACTCTTGTCTTGTTAAGTCCGATTCTTTGTCTGAAAATCGGTTTTCTGAACTATACCGAGTATAATGTATATCTTTTTTTCTTTTTTGTATCAAAGCTCATCCTAAGCAGCTTAGTCCATCTTACTTACTATGCGCTGTTATATCATGTATTTCATGGCCTTAATCAAATATTTCGCTCTTTGGATAAAAAGAAAGTTCTTATCATTATTATGATTATAATAATTATAATGATCACTTTCTATTATTTTTTTGAATTTGCCTCTGGAAAGCCCTACTTTCCATAGTGGAGCTCTGGCAGGGGGATAAGGGCCATCCACCCTTCAACAACTCCAATTTCAGAGTGGAAATCCGTCGTGGGCAGTAGGTCTTGTCGTTGAGCACGTAACCGAAGCCACGCCATCACTATATATGATGATGTTTCTCGAATAAAGGGCTGGTTCGGGCGCATCCAGCTCTGAAGGGATTGACCTAGAATGACGATTTTGTCCCCCAACCATCAAGCTCAGAAAGAAATATGGAATGACGATTGGGTCAACCAGGGGGCCTGCTGAGCCACAGGATCCCACTCTTTTAATCGATCAGACGTTCTTAATAACGAGAAAAATCCGTTGGTCATTAAATTCTGACTTATTTATTTAATAATTATAATTATAATAAATAGAGAACTGTTGACCTAAACTTTGAAATTGGATCTCCCCCATAATCGAAGAAGAAGCCACAAAAAGGGGGTCAAATCAGACCTTCTGAAGAAGAATGATTTAACAAGATAATTTGAAAATTGGCCCCTTAAAACGCCAAAAAAATCACCATACCTGCGATATAGAGTATATAAAGAATGAGTCAAAAATAAATCTTTCTATGGTTCGAAGGCGCTATCGCGGTCATGTTTCTTATTTCCTTATAAAAGAAAGGAAGGAGGATAAAGATAGTGGTGGGAACCGTAGTTCTTTCGTTTGAAGCTGCACAGGTGATCTCGAGTTAGAGGGACATTGTTGATTCCAGCCGAGAAGACCAGGAAAAGGAAGGATATCGAATGTCATATATCTCAGGAGCTAAATCAGTTCCCGATGAACAAGTCAGAATTGCCTCAACCAAAATTGAAGGAATTGGACCTAAAAAAGCCATTCAGGTTCGTTATCAATTAGGTATCAGTGGGAACATAAAGATGAATGAGTTAACTAAGTATCAGATCGACCAAATTGAACAAATAATAGCTCAAGATCATATTGTTCATTGGGACTTGAAGAGGGGAAAACGAGAAGACATCGAACGATTAATTTCTATTTCTCGTTATCGTGGAATTCGTCATCAAGATGGATCGCCCTTACGCGGTCAACGAACTCATACTAATGCAAGGACTTTTCGCAAGCAAATTCGGAAATGAAAGAAGGTGACTTGGTACTTGTCTGATCAATCACACTGTTCATCAATAGTTCACTGAAGTAGTTTTTTTTTGTTTGTCTTTCACCGGTGACTAATGACGTATACGTATAGTGGGCCTCCTTCGCCACTCCACGTCTGGCTCGGCTTGGTCTCGCTCCCTTCGCCCGCCTATCATATCGGCTCGGCTTCGTCCGTCAAGCGACTGCTTCCGCCTCTGACGGCATGAGCGATAGCTCATGACTGGTAGTTGTCTCTATGTAGTGATCGGCCTTCGTTAAGCTTCGCCAGAAGCGACTAGTCGCTTCCAACTCTTGTACTTTATGGTCTAGTCTTTCCGAACTCCTTCCTTGCCACCGCTACTAGGAGAGTAAGCCGCAAGCGCCTTGCTTGCATGGCATTCGTTAAACGGTAGCCACCCTTCCTGCCTGCTGAAATTTATGTGAATGATCGTGTCTTCGACATCCTATTCAGTCTGATTAGATATGTCATTGAAACAAAGTTCTTCCGTTCTGTCTCTGTTTTCTTTTCGGATTCCGAAGAGGCCGATCCTAACATCATTTATGAGGAGCCGGACGACGAAGCCTCCTCCTCAGATAAAGATGTCTCCGACGCGACTTTCCCGGACTTTCACTATTTGGATTTTTGGTTTCGGTCAGGAGGGAAAAAAGAGATATGCTGCTTTCTATCAGTCCCAAGCGGATACCCCCCTGCTTCCACGGTCCGCTTACCGAGGAGGAGATGCGGGAGGACCCGAGGCCGGAGCAAGTTGGGTTGGGGTATAGAGCCGTAAGCGCGGTGGGAGTGAAAGAGGACGTGCTCGTACGGTTCATAGTTGGGGTATGAGATTTTCGTGGATTGTTGGGAACTTTCACTCCTCTATATTCGAAATATGCCTTTCTAGGAGCATTACGATCTGCAGCTCAAATGGTCTCTTATGAAGTCTCTATTGGTCTGATTCTTATTGTGCGCCTTGTGAGCACGTTTGGATCCGCGAAGGCAATCGCTCGGATGTTCCCCTAACCCAACCCGGGAACGGACCGGAGGGAACCGCAGCATGAGGAATGTCCGCGTCTCGTCGCAAGGCTGATTTGATTTGAATAGGGCGGGCAGTGCAGTCCGGGGCACAAGGGTCCTGGTACTATCCAGGTGCGAAGAACCCCGGAGGTGACTGCAATGAGCAGAAATGTCACTCACCGGCCTAAACGACGAGCAAACACTCGAACGTGAGAGCAAGGGATCACCCAACGAATGGGCGAGTGAACATGAGGGAGGAGAGAAGGAGGCAAGAACATGCAACATGAGAAGTGGCGGCCCGAATCCACTCTGAACTGCGAGAATAACTGACTAAGCCGTGCGGGTTTCTACACGGGACGGGGCCAAGCCCTGAATGTATGGGTGACAGATCGGCCATAGGAGTACTCCGGGATATACACCAGGGCAACTAATGTCGAGCATACGACGATGCCGCCCGTTTTCATTTCGTGGAAGTCCCCGGCAGAGGAAAGGGCTGTAGGTGATGGCGCGTTCTGCTTCTTAGGGCGCAGAAATCGTTCCTATGGGGGCGTGCGTGGCTGCTGGTATAGATGAAGAAAGGCGGGCCGCTTGAATGGGACCTATTCTCTTAATAGGCGGCAAGCAAAGCGGAATAGGAAAGGGGGCCGACTGATGAGTGCCTTTTTAGTCATCAATAGAAGGAGGGTCTCATGTGGGGCGTCGATGGCTGGCGACAAATATAGCCAAAGAAAGATGAGACGGGACGGACTGTCAGAGGCCGCAGCGGGACTACCAGAGGAAAGCCCGCCCCCGCTAGCTAAGATAGATAGATAGATATTCCCGGTGCGCATATTCTCTATTTAGAATCTCTTCCCGACCAGGCCAGGCCGAATCGGGCCACCACTTGGGATGGGAATGGCTCAGCCCACATGCATCATTTGATGAAAGCACTCCACCTTTTCGACGAAAGCTTTGCTTGGTAGGCGCTGCCTACTCACCCCACTCCCTCAGACAATGCAATGCTCTGAACACGCAAGTTTTCGGTTTACCATGCGGAGTCACAGGCAGCGCCCCGGAAAAAAGCACGGACGAGCCACATGCAGGGAAACTTGCACGTGTGGTTCTGGCCGGGGACCCCGGTATACTGTACTAATATGTGTAGGTCCCTGTAATTCGAGTGAGATTGTCATGGCGCAAAAGCAGATATGGTTTGGTATTCCCTTGTTCCCCGTATTGGTTATGTTCCTTATTCCTCGTCTAGCAGAAACTAATCGAGCTCCGTCTGATCTCCCAGAAGCGGAAGCTGAATCAGTTGCAGGTTATAATGTAGAATATGCGCGGGATGCGATCCTTAATAGTTCACTGTTGGCGGAAGCCAATGTCCCGGGGTCCCGGGGACTAATTCTGACTGAAACAAGGGGTGGGTCTTTACCAACTTTCAAATCCAAGATTTCAGGGAAGAAAAAAGAGGGGCAAGGCACTCTTCATTCTTCATTCGAAACTCATGAATGTCGGGTCGGGGGTTTCTGCCTTGTTATAAAAAAGGGAGTTGGGTAAAGCAAACTCCCTCCTTGGACGAGCATGGGGCTTAGTCAAGTAGAACCGGGTTGCGCTGCTTGATGCTCCGATCGAAAACAAATCAGTGGGGCCATGCCGGTACGACAGAATATGCGTTAGAAAGGTCAATCCCTCCCCCCTTTATTATTAAAAAACCGGGCCGAACTTCTAAAAAGCAGCCCGCCCGCTTCCATAGAACAATATCGTGGCAACGTAGACCTAAGTGAGTTTATTGGATCCTGGGAACCATCACAAGTACGGCCGGCCTATATTTGAACGAGAATGCCGTGTCGTCCAGCGGAGCTTAGAAGAAGGTGACTCGGAGCCTAGAAGAAGGTGACTCGCGCAGACAGCTGACTCCTTTTCAATAGAAAGGAATAGCCAAACCAACCCAGCTGGCTGGTCAATCTCAATGATCTTATCGGCCGGCAAACCGGAGACGGACGACCACGGTCCCGACCTTACCAGCACCGTAGGTTTACTAATCAATGAACCCCCGAAACCTACTGTCTTTTCTGAGAAAGTCAACAAAGCCGGAACAAACCGTCATGGTCACGACATGTTGTTGATATTGATGGAGTTGGAGGGTTGACTACCACTTCATCCATCCATAAACCGTCACCTTCCTTCGTAACCAGCACTTTTCCAAAGGTTACCCGTCATCGAATCTCCAGTAGGGGGGCAAGGAGGAGCACGTAGGAATGCCGACCACTACATAAGCCGCTGGCGGCTGAGGCGAGCAGCAAGCGGGGGAGAGTCAAGTAAAGTACAACAACGTTGGGGTGGGACGCTAGTACTTAAACTAGGGTTGCTTCTTAGCGCTAATCTTGCCTTTTTCAGCAGGCTGTTAGTTGTAGCGCGCTAGCGCGCCTTCCCTCCTTCTCTCACTTCGGAAAGATTTTTCAGTATTTTCTTATGATGACCTGGTCGAGAGAGTACGAAACATCGGTGTAAAAGATTGAGTGGGATCAGTGAGGTTGCTTATAGTAAGGCCTGGCCTAAAGTGCGCGGCTTACGAAAAGTTCGGTTAGGTTGACTTTGCCCCCATTTTTGGCTTTTTCTGCATCGGAAGATAATCCCATTTTGATTCTCCGCGGGATTTCTCTTTCCCAGTTGGTTCCGTTCGGTCCTCTTCCCCATGGTATGGTATATGAACGTGAGAGCAGGAAGTTCTAGCATAATCAATCCTTCTATTCCTAAAGTAGAATAGGCCGAGTGAACAGCATGTGTCCTGCCTCACCTATCGAATGAATGATTGAAGAAAGAAATGCACTTTGTTCAACGTGCGTTTTTCGACACTGACGCTTGTAGTGGAGCATCAAAAATCAAAGCCCGCTATCTGCTTTTTTGAGGGCGCGCGCGATCAAGCTCCTATTTCATACTAAAGATATGCCTTACCATAGAACCATTGAAAGTGCACGCCCACTTCCGTTTCCTTGCAATGTGCTTCCTCCAGGGGACATTCTCCACAAACTTAGTGTTTCCAGAGATTGATTTTTTCCCCTGTTCCAGGAACCATGATTGAATTAGATTCCATGTTTGAATCATTTCCATCCACCCAAAGACTCATCTCCTATTTTGTGAGCCTATATAGTCAATGGTTTATAGTCATTCTTCGAAAGGTTTTTCTCCACCATTATCTTTTTGATTTTCGCCCCTTTAAGAGATAGGGGTCGAAGAAGTTAGAGTTCTCCATAATAGTCAAGCTCTGAGCATTCGGCTGACACTCCCACCGCCTACTCCCTCCTTTCCTTGCCCGCCTTCGATGAGAATCGGAAACTACCTCCACCCAACTTTGAGATCTGCACTTGCCTATTCTCTAAAGCTAACTAGGGATTGGATTATGATCGAATTCACCCACTAGCTATCACAATGGATAGTGAAAACGCCTCTTGGTCCTGTTCCTTTCCACCTAAACTGGAAGCAGCAGATCCTACTCTCGCACGCACCTCTATGATCCTTTCTCGTCATATGTCCCGCTCCTGTGTTCCGTGACCTCCCTTCTTCTCGCATAATTTGGATAGATAAATGAGTCTGGCAGTCCCTGATCTGAAGTCACATTTCTTGCATGGTACCGGGTGATGCTACTACCAATACCAGGTACCGGGTGAATCATATCGAGCTCAGTCGCAAGCGCCTTGCTGTCGTATCGAAGCGATCGGGGAAAGGGGCTTCCCCGGACCGAGCAAGTGCTTTCACGGTCTGCTATTCCTGCTTCAAAGCATTTGCGCACCTTACCCTCACTCAACCTGCAAAGCAGCCCTTTCGAAAGCCAGAACTTCTACCCTACCAGGAGAACCGAACTCAGTTCGGCGCAAGAGGGCCAAAATGCTAGGTCGGGTGAGTGGAAAGGGAACTTTCAGCACGCTACCTTTCTCGCAATGCTTTTCCACATTTCCGCGTTAAGAGCCAAAAAGCGTTATCAATAGCGCACCGGGTGGTGAGTGGGTCCAGAAAGACTCATCCTATAGGTAGGAATTGGAACGAAGATGCGTGCGAGATCAAGTTTCAAATAAAGAGGAAGAGGATCACAAAGAAAAGAGTACCAAAGGCTCTGTTATTTCGAATTAAAGTAGTGCGCAGGCCTTCATAAAGGCAGTTTATTTAACACGGGACACTTGACTTTCCTATTAACACATAGGCTTCGCCTTTTGAGAATGCCCGGTCACTACAAAAGAAGAAGAACGGGCCAGCCACAAAAGGATCCACTGATCCAGGGCTAGGGTGGGGTAGGGGCAGGGTTTTAGTCGGTATTGCCTCTTCTCCCGTTGGCAGGGGTTCCTCCAGTCTCCAGTCCCTGCCTGCTGGTTGAGGGAGGAGAGAGACGGAATCCATACGGGCTACGTGAGTGAACTCACTGCATTTGGTCAGCAGGTGAGGAGCAAAAGAGAATTGAAAGAAGAAGAATTGTAAAGCCGCCCCGAACTACTGAACTTAGCCTTTCTCGTCCCGAGAAGTACTGAACTTAGCCCCCTTTCTCTAGTGGTTCTTGCCCTTAAAACTAGAGACTAATCAGTACAGTAGAGACCAAGGAAAAGGAACCATGCATAGCACTGAATAGGGAGCCACCGTTCAGCTAAGCCTAGCATGTTCAATGGAGATGCATAAGTTTATTATGTTATGCCTGGAATACAATCATGAAGTAGAAAGTCCCAGAGATTCCTAGAGGCATACCATCATCAAAGGCTTCCTTGACCAATTGGATAGATCAAGAAAATAGCAGTAGCAGCTGCAACAGAAGCAGAATATGCAAGATAAATCCAAGGTCGCATACCCAGACTCCAACTAAGCGTACACTGTATACCCATGTCACAAGCTAAACCAAGTAAGAAGTGTAGAAAAAGGAGCTCATAAGGACCGCCATTGTATAACCACTAATCAACATATGCTGCTTCCCATATCGGGTCAAAATGCAACCCTATAGCTGCAGAAGTAGGAATAATGGCACCAGAGATAATATATATTGTTTCCATAAAGTTGGTCTGGTTGGCTTGCTTGCCAATCGATGGACGGAAACGAGACTGTAGCTCCAGTTCCATGTCCCAGGGTCTTATTTAATCCGAAGAATGGAAAGAGGGTAGGCCGTCTAGCGCTTTTTATGCGTGAGGGCTGGCTTTCTATATTACCTGCTTGCTGGCTTGTGTACCGGAAGCGGTTGCTTATTCCTGTTCCTAAACGAGTACTCTATATGGAAAGACTACAGCCATCCTATGCTTGTGTGCCAGTTGCCTTCCTTGACTTAGGTTGTTCCTCTTGGTAGTTCGATCGTCCCGGTGTCGGTTACTGTTCCTGCGTTCCGGGCTTGTTCTAGTTGCCGGTTCCTTAGGTGGTCATTCATGATTGGCTTAGTCAATCCGTTCACTTGCCTGGGGCCAATAGGCACCTTTTAGTAGTGCTTTAGTCATTCTCTAACCCCCAACTGCCTCTCCTTCGCTCTCCTCTGTCGAAGATGATATTCCAGAGTTTTGTCACTCCAGTAATCTGTTCGTTAGACAACAACCCGCTCTCGTTCGGAAACCACTCTTGAAGAGCCTTCCGCTTCGGCAACTAATAACTATAGTTATTGGCTTCTGGTCCATAGTCACTGATCTCGAAACTCACGAACTAAAGATGCTACGTGACGCTTCATATGCGGATACAAGGGGAAGGGTTGCACTGAACTGGCAAAGAGAATGAATGAGATTCTGGGGCTCCGGTTCCATCGATTTATACTTAAGAGAGAGAGGTTGCAAAAAGGGAAGAGAATGGATCCACTCAAACAACTGTGTTCGGAATAGAACTCAGAGAGGCGCGAGTGCGGCACGCTTTCTTTCGAAGCCCTTTTGGCGGGGCGATTCACTACTAAAATTGCTTGAATAGAAAGTGACAGTCGCTAAAGCTGTAACCAGCAAGCAAAAAGTTTTGGTATGGATGGGGATTAAGAGTTCTTACGAGAAGATGATCCAGCACCCGACTAACTAACAGAAAAGGTTTCCCTAAACTAAAGGTAGTCTATTGACTTGATTTGGTGGTAAGTTAGCCGTGAATGGAAAATCACTCTAATGGCTGAGCCAGGTATGCTTACCAACCTTGTCCCGAGCGCAGGAGAGTGCCTCGCCGTGCCCTGTACCGATGTGAATTGAATGAATGGACACCACATCTCCACTAGTTCGTGCTCCGAATCTATCAACTTCTGCGTGCCTTACTCCTTCCGCCTCATCAAATATCAACAAACAATGATTGTTTCTTCTTCGTTGGTACGATGGTTCTGGTTCTCTTCTACCGATTTTCCTTCCTTCTCACTCACTTTTCTTTCTTAGTAGACAAAGAGGAGAGGTCTGATGATAGGGTACGCCTAATTGATCTTAGATGTATGGTGCCTTGAATTGAGAGGAAGTCAAGTAGGAGCATCGTGCGTGTTAAGACAAGGGCGGTAGGTGGACAAGGTTAGACAAGTAAGCGCGGAATTGATTATAGTAAGAAAGAAAGCGCTAGTTGAGTTTCGTGTGACGAAAAACTCAGTTTCTGCCGATTTGCTTAGTTTGAAGTCAGCCTGAACTACTGACTTTGAAGTATGAGCCAGCGCAACTGTGGAGTCCGACCTTGTTGCCTCGAGAGCTAGGGATTGCCTTGCCGTGTCCTTACCGACGGGTTGACGCTCCGTCTTGATCGGTTCGTTCGGCAGAGCGAATAAGGTGTGCTTCGTGCTAAATTCCGGTTCAGAGATTACGTTAGTGAGCTGAGGTAAGGGGAGGGAGTTGCGCGAGCAAGAGCTAGAAAGAAGCCTTAGCCCTATCCTGAAACAAGCACGAGGGCTCTACCGATGGCCTCACAAGCTACGAAGTTCTTTGAAAGAGAAAGTCGGGTCTAGCTGTCAACAGAAAGAGGTGAGTTCCACTGCACTAGATGTACGGGATCCGGCGCATCCACATCCAGCAGAGCGAAGTAGCCTTCCATTCTTCTCACGACACTTCTCTGATCAGAAAGAATGAAGTCGTACTTACAACTCTTTATGAAAACATCCCCTTTTGAGGCTAATGGGCTTCACTTTAGAACAGAGTTCACTCCTAAAAAAAGAAAAGGAGCAGAAGAGGAACAAAGAATATCGTAGAAAGAAGAACTTTTTATCCCTAGGTTAAAAGAATTTGAAAAAAGTCCCGGGGGGCCGAAAAAAGATAGCAATGCTGCCGCATTACACCCACCAGTGGTTCCTTCAAGGCAAGGAAACGAAGTGACGTAAGCTCAGGGGTCGAATCATCCCCCTAAGAAGATTGTGGCACCAACTTCCCATAGACAGAAGTTTGAGTTTGCGGGTTCAATAGTCTGGGGAGCGGCAATTGAATGCGAGCGCCTATGAATGCACCAATCCAGTAGTGGGAAAGGATTTCACCTCAACTAGGTCTTCCCTCCGTCCGCTGGAAAGAACGGATCGAGAAGTGGTGGTTCAGTCACTTCGGTAGGGAATCGCAAGAAAGCGCGTAGTAAGAAGGTCTTAGAGAAGTTCGAGAATGGTCTAGTTAGTTTGTAAGTCCCAGATTCGCTAGTCATATTCCCAACCAGTGTAGAGAGTAGCTCGCCACAGCCTCTTTTCTCTTCTTCTAGCCAGGAAAGTTAAGTTAATTGCTTACGACCAGATGTCTGAATAGAGAGCAGCTTTCTCTCAAACTCGTACTCTAAATTCACGTTTAGTATGGTAAAGCAGAAGTTCGAAAGCGGACAGTATCCATGTTAGGAAAGGCAGCCCTAACGACAGCAAGTAGTAATAAGCTCCTCAATCCTGTGCCCTTTGCCTGTTCCCGATAGTATGTCCAGCAAAGAAAGAAATAGGCCCATCTTCAAGTCCCGCCAGTTTCTATGCCCGGGGAAATCAGTCACCTTTTATAAGGTGTGGTTACCCATTAAGTAGCACGCGCCTTTCCGACTTTCCGGTTATTGAGATTCGTCCTTTTCTTTTCCCCTTCCATGTGATTCACCAGTATACGCTCTATAGTATTCCCATTTCCTGCTCTTCTTCTGATGCCAGTGATTGTAGCCGTCTTTTCAAGGGGGGCGGGCATGGTGAAAGGTGAAAGCTCCAGTGGTAAACGGTTCCTTCAGTCAAGTCAGATAAGAAAGTCAGGGGATGGACATCTGTAACAGACTTAGGGGAGGGTGTCAAAATGCCTCAAGCCTGTGAGGCAAGTTCTAAAGAAAGTTTGAAAGCTCACTGCTACAAGGGTTTTGACTTCCGAGCAAGTTCAATAGGCCTGGTTTTTTCAATAGGCTAAAGCCCCTGGTTCTGGAGAATATGCATGGGTGGGACTAAGAGAAGCAAGCTCGAGCTAGGTTGGGCCATGTCTCCCGCTTATGCTGCCTCTTTCCGGTTAGCGCTTATGCTGCTTGACGCAACTACCACTGGAAAGCCAGAGTTCCACGCCTGGGAAGGCCACCGTGCGACTAAGCGTTATCGACTTTCACCAGCTAGCCTTCGCACTAGCTTATAGCTAGACTTGGACCCTCGAACTAGCTGCTTTGACTTGCACCAGCAACGGACTTGATTGAATGTACCGTGTACCGACTGCTTCGCCTTTTGACTTTGACCAGCCGTGCCGAACGAGAGGTATAGGTCAAGGGCGACCTCGACTTTAGAGCCAATTTCGTGCTGAGAAAGCCAACCCTCTACTTATGGCTCTTAAACCAACCAGACTTATGGCTCAATTTTAATGAACCTGCGACGGACGAGAGATAGGTTGACGAGTTGACGAAAGACCGAATAACTGGACCAAAGTACGACAGTGTGCCGAACCACCTCAAGATGAGAACTAACCCGAGACTGGAAAGCAAGAAACGTGGGTTCCCTTTGACTTCGTTCGAAGTGAAACTATCTTTGTTCTAGTTTCAAGGAAGAGCCGGAGAGGTTGAAAGAGGAGAGAGAGAGCACTTGACCAACTCTGCACTGCCTCGGATGAGAACCAGTTTTGGGGAACCGGGCTACTGTAACCGATAAAACTCCCTGCTTAACTTAGATGTGTTAAACATATCGCTAATGGAAGAATGTTGAAAAGCAAAACCAGTCAGGAAAGGGGTGAAATTAGAGTTTCTATTTCTAGTAGTTGCACTATTAGTAGTTAGCTAGCGAAGCGCAATCGCAGTTTCAAGCGTAGTGCGTAGTGGAAAGCGAAGGAATAGGCTTTGGAAAGCCAACCAAGCTCGGTCGGAAATAATGGACACAGGTACTCCGTGCAACCCCACAATCTCATCTATATAAAGCTGTACTAAACTCTCCACCTTCTGTGTCTCACGGATAGGTAGAAAATGAGCCTACTTGGTGAGTCGGTCCACCACCACCCATATGGCATCATGCTGCTTCTTGGTTTTAGGCAAACCCATCAAACATGGTGATGTGTTCCCATTTCCACTCCGGAATCTCTAGTGACTGCAGCGGTCCAGCTGGCCTCTGATGTTCCGCCTTGACCTGCGGACAGGTAAGGCATCGAGCAACATAATCAATCACATCCCTCTTCAATCCCGACCACCAAAAGTGCTTCCTCAAATCTCTGTACATCTTCGTCCCACCTGGGTGAATCGAAAACCGGGACCGATGTGCTTCTGCAATCATATCCTGCCTAAAGTCCTGAATCTCTGGTACACACAATCTGCCCTGGAATCTGATGGAACCATCCTGTCCCTGAGCAAAGCCTGGCTTCCCAACGGGTCAACTGATCCTGTCTCAGAGCCTCCACAACCCGATCTACCAACGCAGACCTGACTGCCAAATGTGCCACAAGAACTGGCTGCCTCTCACTAGGACTCTCTGACTCCGCCTCAGAGGTGCTCGCTGCTCTAAGAGCCATCAACCTCTGATATTGGTGGGTGGAATTACAACTGGGGAGGCAGGATCGAATCTGCTTTGGTCTTGGACTTGACCTCTTCGATTTGCACCCTACTGGTTTCATCGAAGTCTCTAGGCTTTATCTTTTCCATAATAAAGCTTCGAACCCGGATCCAAACTCCCGCCTTCGGGTAGGGTGAACCACATAACAAGTGGAAAAGGTCTGATACCGGTTGGAGAGTGTGCAAGTAACCAATGACGAAGCCATCTTCTGTTCTTACCTTTCGGAGGAACATTAGATGAGTAAGTCCGGTACCCCGCACCTCTAAGCCTATAAGATACCTGTAAAGATACCTCTAGTATGAAGAAGTGAAAGGCCGGTTCCTTAAAGAGATTACAGACTTTGGCTGATACTGTTGATTTATATCCTCGATCTCTCTTAGCTAAGGCAGTGCTTAACATTCCCGTATATTCTCATTTTGGCTTGGACCATGTCGTAGCGGATTAACGTTGCTGAGTCCCTGAGTTCCGGCCTGGTTCCAAGCTAAAGTCAAACTAAGCAGATGAGGCGAGTTCGTACTCGAAATAAGCACGAGTCGAACGGTTATCCTGTTTCATAAGGGATTCCTAAGCTACCATCTCGATAAACTAAGTTCAGTGAGGTGAGTGAGGGCCACGACCGAACGAACGGATATAAGCGAGACTTTTGATCATCTCGGCAAAGATGAAATTGATGATGAGAGGAGGACGCGCAAAGGAGAGCTTCCCGGCTCGGTTAGTTCATAGAGGGTTTCCATCCCGGATTGACAGCTTTAATCAGCAGAAGCGAGGTTCGGAGGAGCATCAGCAGTATCAGGATCAAATCAAGATCAATGCTTGTTTTCCAGCCTTGTCAAGTGAAGAAATGATGTATCGGTTAGGCGACCGGACTGTCTGTTAATCATTGGAATAGTACTAAAGTGAAAGAGCTAATCCCCTTGTTTTATCTGGTTATTACTCTCCAAATTGAGACCCTTCTTCTTTACAATCTGACTATTTCGGGTTAATAGAATTAGGGCAGTTAGTTGGTCACTCTTCCACCCCCCGTTAGGGAGTCGCTAGGCTTATAGCTTGATAACACCCTGCCCGGGTAAGAAAGAAAAGAAGCTATAGGGAGCAAGGGCATTTACTAGATTCATTCTTTGAAGATCTCCAGGGTTATGACTCCCCTTGAGTGCAAGGCTGTTCCCCGGATGAAGTGACTCGACTGAAAGGGTCCGAAGGAGCTCGACCATAGGGAGAGGAGCGATAGGTAAAAGAGCCACTCGACTGAAAGGAGAGGGGAAGTAGGTACTTCATACATAATATCAAATTTCTCTCTTTCTCGCAGTGAGTGAACTACTAGCAATTCTAAAAAGAACGACTAGGGGAATGATTAAATAAGAAGAAAGTCTTCTTCCTCTCGTCGACTGGTCACTCATGCTTTCAACAAAAAGAATAAGCGATGCCATTGAATCTGTTAGAGGAAGGCTAGAAGAGAGTAGCTCATGCCCGGTCCGATCGTAGAATATCCAAGTATGTTTCCCCAGAGTGGTTCAAGCTTATGTGACCAAAGCTAGAAAGAAAAAAAGATTCTTCACCAGTAGCGAAGTCACCTCCATTCTCGATTTCTATTGCGACAGAGGGAGGTCTCATAAGAGAGTCAAAATCACGATTAGAGTCAGTCCGGATAAAAGGAAGAATCCAATCCGCAGCTAGTCTTGGGATCAAGGCTTCTTTCCTTTGCTGAATCAGGAATAGCCGACTCCAGGTAAATGCTTTTCCCAGCTCAAAGGCGATGACTAGTAGGGGGTACCTAGAAAGCGAACAAATGTTCCCACGGTCATGATTGTTGACTAAACTGCCCTTTCTCTGATTCCCCTTGCCGACTCTGAACTAACTCATGCTTGAATGTGAACAACCGATAGTACGGAAAGCAGCATTCTACTGATTTGATTACCTTCTTCCCTTCCTTATACTTACTTATAGTAGGAATTCTCTCTCGAACCCAACCCGAGAAAAGCGAATGTTCAAAGCTTTCAGCGGGCTAGAGTCGTCTTCTTGCTGTTGTTGAATGTGAAGTTGTGATCAGCTTTTCAGTAAAGAGCTATTGTTTAGCGAAAGTCGTATTCGGATTCTGCTTGAGCGGCCTTCTCTCTCTGAGTTACGGCAAAGGTAGTTCGGTAAGCCTCTACAGATAGTATTACCTAAGCATTAGCCCTGTCTCTATCCTTGGGCTAAGGGCCTATAGACTGGACTTAGTGCGGTGAGGTAGCTTAGGATGATGAAACCGTACCTGATGACTTTCGGACTTTCTTGCTTGCTTGACTTCTTGACTTTTTGACTTTCTTACATTTGCCATGCTCTTATATGGGGTTCTTTGATCGAAAGGGCAGATTGATTGCACTCTGTCTCGGTAGATAGCATAGTACATTCCCAAACCAAAGGGAAGACTATCTCCTGTCCTGAGCTAGCTCTGCTTTCACATCTGGCTGCTGAGAATACGTAGTTGTCCGGGTTGAAGGAAGGAAGAAGAAGAACCAACCGATGATGGAGTCAGACCAGGTGTAAATGGATTGAGTACAGATCCAAACTCTGCTATTGTATTGAAAGATCGGCTATAGAATCAGTTCTTGTCGGCCTAACCGAAGTTGGAGGATCGGCATTACCGATGATCTTAGCCTTTTTTTTAGTAGGAGTAAGGGTGGTAGAAGGAAGCGAAATCACTTCCCGGCCCGGATTCACTTGATTAACATACCCGACAAATTTGTAGCTTATTCAAAAGGAATTGAGAGAGCCATATGACAATGGCCATGGTTTCCGCTCTTGGTCACCGAGTTCATACCTCTCCTTGCCAAGAGGAATATCCCACCTCACCAAGTTCCTTTGCCTCGTGGTTTCGACTGCATAGTGCTGGGGATGAATATTAGTCTCATCGGCAATCGGTCTCAAAAACACCCCGTCATCTCTCGAGGATGGGTAAGCACTGTAAGGTTTATCAAACTGTGTCAATAGTCCTGCCCTTACCTTACTTTCTTGCACTTCTTTCAAAGTGTCTTCGGAACTCAAACGAATTGGGGTTCCCTGCCTTCAACATCCTCCATGGAAATAGGACGCGTAGTCCGGCGTCCCTCTCGGCCGGAATGACCAGGTATATAATGGTTACCAGCCCTCACTGAGTCCCATTGAAAAGAACCTCCACCTTCTGAGGTTTGAACAAAAAATAGCCTGGCTCGATGTGCTGGCCTTCTTTTCATCTCCTACGATTTCTCCTTCTTCCGGGGCTTCCCTCTGAAGCAGAATTTCCTCCGAATATGCTTGATATTTCCCAGCTGGGATTTATCCTCTGATTGAGACCTCCTCTTCTGGGTCAGCTTGTATTCCAATATTGTGCTTGGGGGTCCGGGTCCCAGTCATCTTCTCTACTTCACTCATTTTTTGATCTTATGGAGGAACTGGAGCTACAAGGTCTGGCTCGGCTGCCATCTCATTATCCGATGGTTCAAAATAGACCTGCTCCTCATCAGGCAGTTCTTGCTCTACCGCCTTATTCCCTGGTGCTGATTGGTTTTCTTCCAGAATGTTGATTTTAAGAACTGCTTCCTCAACCAAGCCACCCACCAAACCCTGCTCATGGGCAGCTTCATAAATGATGAATGAATCACTCAATAACTCTTTGCGAATAGCTTCAATGACCATATCATCGATCAGTTCATCAACAGCATAGTTTATTCTGTATTCGAGATCTGAATCTTCATCATCCGGGAACGTAGTGTCATTAGGTTATCTCTACCTGTTTCCCATCCAAAAAAATGTTACAATGAAGTCCAAGCTTCGCTAAACGAGACTCAAGAGTTCTCCTGGAACAATCTTTCTAGGTTTACCAACCAAAAAAGGAATGATTTTTGAAAGGGAGCCTTTTGTAAGGTAAGGAATCCTAAAAAGAAGGAGCGGGTACCGGTCCCTCCGTATCATAATAGGCATCCAATAAGATGGTTGAAAACAAGGGAATGTATTTTCCACTTCCTAGGTCAGACTAAGTAGGGGCGAACGAGCTTCTCATGTCAATGCTCCCATACATCATGATCAGTTCGTTCGAAAGGTCGAGCAGCAGTCTCACTTTGAAAATCCATCCTGTCCCTTGGTTGTTCTGGCCTTGCCATCGAAAGCACGGTTTCAGAAATGCTTTAGTTAATACCATGGGGACAGTTAGACTTAACTATTTGATTTACATACTAAAGATATCCCAATAGGTAACTAAACTAAGGCTTTTAACTAGCAGTTTTCTTTCTATTCACTCGACTACTTCTATGTGCTGCTTTATTCGCTTATGTACTCTCGCTTAACTGACAAAGAGACTGCAGACGATTCGTTGCATCAATACACTAACTCCTGGCAAGATCCGACTAGCTTACTCCTTACTTATTGTTATACCGCTTTAAAGAGAGAGATGTGGAACTCTTTTCTTCTAATGGTCTTATAGCAATCTCTTTAGCACCCCCTTTCCTAAGATGCGTAGCGCTTTTCTTTTGCAGGAAAAATCAGATAAAAAGGAAGCAGGAGAAGAACTAGGGGCGAAGCAACTGGGAATAAATACCTGTTGCGCCTTCCTGACCTTTCGGATCAATTGCTATTGAATAGGCAGCTAGAATGGAATCATCCCCCGCTTGAGAAGAAGCTGCACATTCATATTCATATGCCGCTAGGAATGATTGTTGATAAGACGAAGCAGTCTCCTAATCGCGAGGAAGATCGGAATAGCAGACGAGTTGCCTATTTCTTTTGTGAACAGCTTTGATGCTAGGAAGAAGGGCAAGGCAATGAAAACTCACTACATACTCCATTCCATTGAGAACCCAGCCTAATTGGTGTGAGGAACTTTCTCTTCTCGTCATTAAGACTGAACTAAGGCGGAAAAGACCTTGTCCAAGAAGCCACTATAGCCAGGTTTCGTGCGGGGAAAGCGCAACTATTGAAACTGCTTTCCTTGCTTCTAACAACTCCATTCAAAAGGAAGATGGAATCCATAGGCCAAGATGGCTAGACGGCCTACAGGCAATATAGGATTGACTTACTAGGAAATATAGGAACTGGCTTTATAATATGATAACAAAACTTTCCCTTGCCAACTGAAAGATGGACTGGAACTCGAGGGAAGCCAACTACAACTCCAATTCAAACCCCCAGGCTATCAACTACTCCCCCTGACTTGGCTGGCGAAAAGGGATTGAAAGAGTAAAGGGGCGTAGCGAAAGAGACTATCACTGGCCCTGGCAGAAATTCAGAAGGAAAGGCTTACTTGACTCTGTTTTTTCCTTCTTTTTAGAAGGACCCTAAACTAAATAGATAAGCAACTGGCCTTAGAGAAAGCTACATGCCAAATAAGCACCTCAACAGGCCGATTGGATATTGGATCGAGCTGACGGAGACGACTGTCAAAGCCGAGCCTTCACCTTCCATGGTTGGATTGGGCTTAGGGGGCATTCAAGCGACACAAGCAGCGAGCAAGCAAACGAGGCAGGATTTATAAAAAACTTTCGAGCTTACCTCTCAGAGGAGAGGGCTTACGCCCGAACGGCGTAAAGAGCCGGTCCGTGGATTTTTTAAAGAAAGCACGCTAGCGAGGCGCTTGCGGCAAGCGGCGCGAGCTCCGAGGGCAAACGGGTGGGATAGGTCAACCTTCACCTTAGAAGGGAGCAAAATGCCCTTTCTCTGAAGCAATGGTACCAATATGCAAATACACTTTTTTAAGTGTGTTAAGGATAACGAGCGGAAGATCGACCTCGTTTTGATAAGTTTGAAGATAGCATAGGGCATGCCTCGCCCACTCTTCATACTAGGCGTAGACTAGTTTCTACTGCTCATTGGCAGAGCCAGCCTTCCCTATGCAATGGTGATTTTCTTTCTAGTTCGTATCTGCACCTATATGCCGTATGATAATTGACCCTTATTCTAATAAAATAGAATTGTAATCACGATCATACCCAGCCAGGGGATAAGGGGCGAAGCAAGAACTGAGGAATGAAACACTTTTTTCCACGAAACTTAGCAAGAAGTCCATCCGATAGTGGAGCCGGTGATCAAAAAGTCCTTTTTTTATGGTTTATGGGCGCTAGAAAGTCTAATTCTTTCGCTGTGACTAGGGATAGACGGGAGAGGATCCCTCGGTTCGTCTGAGCCGGAGTCAATACTTCGTATCCTGCATCTGCTTAGTTGATTAGGTGCAAATGTGCCTGTATCCGGGGTGTTTTTTGGACCGATCCTAGTAATCATCCGAAGTTTAAATTGAAAATGAAAAAACATTTCTTATACACCATAGGGCAAAGGCCATTTTGTTTACCCCAGAGGAAACCGGCGGGGGGTCTTGGTGCTGATAAACTCGTCTCCGCTCATCTTACCAGGACTGGAAAGAAATTGGAATACATTCTGTTATCTTACCCACCTCATCTGAATGCAGGAATTTCCTACTTCATATTCAGATGCCTCTTTTTCTGCTGATGTGGAGGAATTTGTACCAGCCTACTCCATATGTTCCTTGCCTGGTTCGCTATAGGAAGTTCTTTCATAAAATGGAGAGATTCATAGCTATTCATCTTCCGTAAATGGTTTCAGGCAAACCCATTTGTATGCCTGTGCTTACGGATTTTGATCTGGTATTGATAAAAAGAAACCATGAATATGGCCAGGTCACAGGAATGCTTCTTCGGCTGAGAATTCCGAGTCACGTAACTCGAGCACTTAGCCCTAGCTCTTTCCTTCCTTGCAACGGGCTGCCCTGTGTGCCTAATCATATTGACCTAAATGGTGCGCTAACTCTATGCATCAATTTGACCACGTTTACTGTTCTATTCTAGTTATCCCTATCCTACTTCCATTCTGGCTTCGGTGAAGGCCAGCTAAGGGAACTGAGTGGATGTCTATCTCATAATCGTTTTCGGCACTTTTTGATTAGCCCCGACCAGTCGATGCTCCTACGCAAGTCTGCTTCTGTCTCAGGTAAAAAGAAGAGTCGTTTTAGTCAGAAGATGTGACGAAGCGAACCACACCTAGATTCTGTACAAATTATGAAGATGAAGTCGGGCATCTAAGCGACTTGCGCTTTAGGCGTAGAATCGAATCTCTATCTTTGAAAGCCAAAGAGTCCGGAAAGATGGGATCCTTTCTATGCGCTATACATAAAGAGGAGAGCCTGACTAATGAAAAAGATGCTCCAAGACCTGCCGCCCTTCTTCTTTCGAATAAGCAAGCGCAGTGAACTTTTTGAAAGCTAAAAAAGGGGTTCGAGAGCTTCGAAAGAAAGCCTCTAAAAAAAAGAAAAATCTATATTGGCGAATCGAGTCTAGGGCTATTTTCAGTGTTGCATATATGAATAGAGGGGATATCTCTATACATCACTCTCTGGTCTTTGACAACGCGGTGGCGAGCGACTAAAAACTAAAAAAAGAACAGGTTGAAGGTGAAGCCTTCAACACCTCTTTCTCATTTTCAAAATAGAAAGGAAGTCACAAATTAGGCTTCGTACCCCTCCCACTTGCTCTGGAGTCAAAAAGAGTTCGCTTCCTATCTACCCTTGGTGAAAAGTGCGGGTCCGAGGTGGGAGATGGATAAAAGAGTTTCAGTTTACTAGAACTCTATATAAAGACAGCAGATAATTTGCATCGCTGACTATCAAAAGTGAAGCCTAATTCATCTGATATCTTGAGTGCGGTTTCTTATTCTTAAATCGAAAGCCTATTTATATATGTAACTATGTATGATAAGGGTTAGCATTTCAGGCATCGGACTGAGCTGGAGCACGATGGACAGATGCAGAGGTCCTAGGAGCGAAGACATCACTAGCACCACTTTCTTACCGGAGTAGCAACACCGGGTACATACCAAAGAAGGCCATGAGGGGGTTTCCACATGATCGGAGCCATAGTCTAAAGTAGCAAAACCATAACCCATACGTCGAGGTAGAATCTTCAGGTTAGGCAGATACAGATCAATGCCTAGCAGCACACCTTATAGTTCATTCCAGTGGATTATGGAGTTGGTTCAGCAGGGGGTTCGTCAGTCAGTTCTGATCCATAAACATAACCGCGGCGCATCTATTGCAGTTTGGCCCGTTGACCTAGTAGGTTCTCCAGTGGTTGGTTCATCGGCCGAGTCAATCCAGTAGAACGAGCAGATCCATACTCAATGAATGGAGTATATAGTCAGATATTAGCATGAGTAGTTAGACAACCTCGTGATTGAAATAGGGGTGATCGAAACCGCTGATCAATATCCGGAACCTATGAATAGGGAGCCATAGCCTACAGCAGCATAGGCATCCTATTAGCCGGCTCGTGATCTAGAGCCACGAATCCTTGCAAGCAACCTGAGCGCTCAATCTTTCTCTTTAGGTTCAAATGCAATGCTTCAGGGCAATCTCTTTACTCAAAAAGTGAGGAAGCCCCTTTTTAGCTTTTTTGCGTGTTCCAATTTCATAAGAGAAGTCAAATGGTGCAATCTAGCGGAACCGGGTCTCTTGAGTCAGAGCTTAGCTAAGGCTTACCTCATTCCCATAGCAGTGAGAAGTTGCCTCTTACACTGTCCGTCATATTATTTATTTAATGGAATTTTGAATCCAAAGTATGACGACGCTGATGATTATGAGATTTCGTGACTTCTGCAAGCAACCTGCCTTTCTCGAGACTATGCAATTGATTTCAGACTGCGCTCCTTGTTTTTTTAGTAAAAGTAGCTAGGCTTTCTGTCTTTGGATCATTGGTTAGAATCAAAAAAGTGTCTTATCCCCTACGGTGCTTCAAATCGGGATTCTTAGCCCTTTTTCTGTTTTGGCGGGACTAGGCCTGCCTACTGCTGTACCTTGACCTGTGCTTGCTGCTAACCTATGCTTGATTAAGACATCTTGCTTATCCGACTCTTGCTTTTCCCTTAGCTTGCTCTGCTTGCCCTGTCCTTTGGCTCTTCCTTTCTTTTGAGCCGCTTTCCAAACTCTTTTGACTGAACTATCTGACACTGCCGCTTAGCCAGCCTTCCACCGACCTGGTTGAACCAACCACCGGACACCGCTTGAGTACTTTCCCTCGTAGGCAAAGGTGCGTAGCGACAACCTTGTAGCCGAATATAAGGGCTGCTTTAGTGACCAGTTGAGCCGTCAATCTCCGCTCTCTTTGACCTGCAAGCCGGAAAGGCAAAGCAAGGCTTTCGTCGAGAAGTTTGCCAATGAAAGTCATGATAGCGAGCTCTACTATACCCATATCCTTTTTCGTTAGTTGTCAAGCAAGCAAGAATCCCGCCTTGACTTTTTCAATGGGGCCATATCAAAGTCCTTTCTCGACCTTTCGGGTGGAGTGAAATAGGAAATCCCGGCTTTAGTCGCTCAGTGGTTTAGCCCTAACTTCAAAATCTTAGACTTGTAACGGACTCCGTCCACGCTCAGTAACACCTGTTGTTGGGTCTGTGCTCATCAGGTTGCCCATGACCGAAAGACCGATCGCGACACGATTGTCAGATCATAACTGTCGAGGGAGGACGGTCTTGGTCTTAGATCTTGTGAGGCGGAACGAGACGGAAGACTAAGCCATTCGTGACTTTGAAGTTTATACATCGCAAAAAGTGGGCGAGATTTTGTCTGATCCATATGACCATACTGATACTTACAAGCTTCCTTGAAAGCAAACTTCTCTGTCAGAGATCCACGATCCGGTTGATTGCTTATTCTACTCTGCCTTCTCTGAGCCAGATCAAAGGCTAGGGCATTGGCTCACTGAACCTAACACAAATCCAATCCAAAACTTTGATGGCATCACAGGAGTGCCAACCAAATCTACCTTGAAATGGGTGGGAACGACTAGATAAGTTTTTTGTTTTCTGGGGCTAGGAAAGAAAGAAAGAGGTAGGCCAGCCCGGGTAGGGCAGGGGCCCACACATCGTCCGCCTAAACTGGGATCAAGCGACGGCAAATTTGTTTTCCTTTTCGTAGGCGCACGGTTCCTTGGATGCTTGATATGCTGGCTTTGGAACGGCAGCCTTGGAAACAACGGCTTCAGCTTCGTTGTCTGAAACAGCTGTCCTAGAAGCAGCCGCTATTGGATACAGAGGAAGTCGGGATGCTAGAGAGCAGACTGGAGATGAAAGATCACCTCAATGCTCTCTTTTCGAGTGATAGCGACCCCGAAGTGGTCCAATATAAGATGGACCACCCATTCCCAACAAGTCGCCTGGAGGAGGACTGGAGGGTTTGATTAGAGGAGGAGATAAAGGAACCCATGGGTGAGACCTGGGATCGCCCCGATCCGGACTCTCGGGAAAGGGCCCGGCGCTACGTGGACTCTTATCTTCATGAACTGAAGAATGATGATCGTCATGCTATCGGTTATATCACCTTTAAAATGATAGTGCTAAATAAATAGGTCATTTTTGAGTTATTTTTTTTTTAGTTAATTCTACTGGCGTGGCGCTGCTGGATGCTTCTGATCAATAGGAATAGGAGGAAAAAAAAGCTTATGATGAGTTGGAGTCGATCATTTCCAAGATCTAATTCAAGTTTTTTCTTATGTAGTGGAAACGCCTCACAATCTTCAGTTTGACGCTTACGCTTAAGGGAAGAAATGTGATTGGTGGATGCAGGACCTGGTACTCCCAGAATTTGTATGCAAGATGAGCCTACAGGAGTGCCAATCAACCGAGCCGCCAGGTTTGAGAATAAGGTGGGATCCCTGAATGTAGTGGCTTTCAAGGCTTCTTTCAAAGTCAAATCTCTCTCCCTCTCCCCGGCCAGCTTCCCTAGTCAAATGCCTCATCCTTCGGATGACAGTGACTGATCCTATGATTAATCCTAGTCGATGCTAGAAATCGCTGCTACCGTTGACTCCATTATCTGACCGAGGCTGGGAACCTACGCATATAAAAGGAAAGCGCGTTTTCCGTGTTCTAGCATGTTTGTACTCTACTTTTCGATATGCCCGGAAGGTGGGGAAGAGGAATCGACGAAGAATCCAGGAAAGGCGAAGTCGCTTGCGTGAGGAGAATGATCGTCTCTTTATGTTATCAGGGGCAAAATCACTTGTTAGAAGAATCCAATTTCTTTTTTGAATCTGAATTTATATGTGCGGGCTTCGGCGATTCGTCAGGCAGCTGCATTTCCTCAGATTTCTTCTTTGGAAAAATCTGGAAGGCTGGACTGCGGGTTCCGCCGAAGATCCGCGACCCGATCCGCATATTGGATCGGTTACTGTGGTACAGCCACAGGGTGGCTGCTTTATGGAAACTCGCTCGACTCATGTCTGAGCATGAGGAACGGAAGGAAAGAAAGAAGGGGCAGATCTAAATATGGTGCAGAAAGACCCCAATCGAAATGAATGGAAGATGCCTCTGGAACTTCAAGGAGAGTTTCATCTTATTATGAACCAAGGCGGGATTTGATTCATTTCTTAAAGGGGGACTGTTCATATTGTTAAATCGGGAACTTTCAAATGTGAATAATCTCCCTCATCAATTCGATTGTTGTCCAAGAATGAGGGGGCTTACCACCATGTATCTGGGAGTCACTTAAAGGCCATGCTATTCCATGCCTGAAAGTGTCAATATTTCAATCACCTAAAGCGGGCCGGGACTACAGAAACGTGAAATCAAAGTGGGTGATAAAGTGGCTGGAAGACATGGTGGCCCATTTCTCGTTGTTAACAAGCAAAGGCGCTTGCGATATCAGAAATTCAGTCTGCACTCTGGCGCTCATTCCTAACCGTGTGCCTGTACCCATAGGTACGACCCCCAAGCAGGAAGTCATCCAACGCAATAAGGCGATCATATCGGCTGGGAATGGGGTTCCGGTCATCGTTGACTCTACCTAGCGTGATGCCGATAGTCCCGCTTCCTATTTGATTGGGTTTTGGCTATTTGCGTCGTCTATCATCCGGCAACGTGCGCCGATTTACTGGTCATTTTAGTCAGGCTTTACACGTCGGAGCGTTGATCTCTCTCCTATCAATATCCAAATGAGTTGAGCTGCGACCCACGCTGTTGGGTCAGTAAGCTATGTTGCCGAAGCCACGATGCCACTCTTGTATATGATGGAACCCCATAAAGCAGGGGCTGGTTCCATTCCATCTAGCTCCGGAGTCATCGACCTCAATTTTCCACCTGATGGGTGCGGGGGAACCATCGTCCCGATATGCTCATACGGCACCTCCGACCTTACCAGATCAGAATCAGCCGATTCTAGAGGGCGACCCCGATGACGAGGCTCTCGTCGATCAGCCACTCGATCTTAGTAATGAAAAAGATCCCCGCTGAAACTATTGAAGAGGGAGATGAGAGAATGTTTGAAGAAAAGGGAGGAGTTGGCCGATCTCATCAAGCCAACTATCCAAAACGCTGAAGGGGAAGAAATGGATTTGATAAGCAACTGTCTTCTTTCCACCTAGACAGAAAGGCAGACAGAGCCTTTGTGAGCGTTAACTGCTCTGCTAGCTGAAGACCGAGAGAGACGATTGGCAACCTACACTTTCTACTCCGAACCAGTCTTCGCTGGACGACTCGATTCTCCGTCGCGTGGATGCCAGTGCTTAAAAGTGTGAGCTCTTCTTCTCTACAAGTCTCGTTAAGGGTTAGAGGAGCCGGCTATCGGAGGTATTCAACCTCTCCGGGGGGTTTCTCAGGGGGGAAAAGGAATGGAATCCCTTTCCCGATTTCCCTAATATTCCCCGGGAGCCATCGTCGGTCGCTTCGCCGTGCTGAATATCTCCTTTCCTAAGGGAGACCAGCGACTACATCGTTATCCTGCCACTCAAGGAACGTGGGTAGCTCAATGTCACAAGCAATTGAGTTGATTTACGCTCCTCTTCTTCTTGTCCTCTTCTGAACTCTTGTCCCTAATCCCCTGTTTTTTCTTTTCCGTTGGGGCGGGTTGGGTTGGTGACTGTACCTCTAAGCTGGCATGTCCTTACCCTTTCCTTCCTTGACTTGGGACTGGCTAGCGCCTTTGAACGCTAGTACTCATTAGCTCTTTGTCTTTTTGTCATTCCACTAGCAAGGCTTTGACAAAGACATATCTGACAATAGAACATGTGAGAACTACTGACGGTCAAGAATGCGGCGAGTCACTTCTCTGATTAAGAGTAGTCCCGTCGCTTCTGCTTGATGAAATAGAGAAAGAGAATGTTATAAGCCCTAGAATAACTAATCTCAGGGGATCAATACTTTAATAAAGAAGAAAATGTGAGACCTACTCTGATAGTAGCCCCGGCTTCCCCTTGCCTGTCATAGTCCGGGTTTTGTCTTGCCAGTAGCTGTGGTAGGGCCAGTGGAAGGGTAAGCTCGCTCTACACCCAACTTTCAGTTAAGTTCCTAGTTCCCTCCTCCTCAGATTCGGATTAGTTCAAATAGAACTAGCTAGATTTTCAAGCTCTGATATTCACCCGCTCGCCTCTTGTTCAACCTTTGCCCAGGAGCTCAAGAAACCACTCTGTTTTCTCCGTTCCATTCTGGCCTTACCAAATGCTACTCATTTTCGGTGGTAGTATGATTATCAAACCCTCCTCTATTCCCCAGCGTCCAAGCAGTCACGTGCCTCTTCCATCCGTTCGGTCCTCGCTCTCAACGAAAACTACCCGCCTCAATATCGATTGAAGCAACCTTTCTTTCTTGGGCAATTGATTCAGGAACCGGTGCAGAAGACAAGAGGGACCTAACCGCTGCATCTCATGCCCTGAGCTCTTTTGGGGGTTGAATTTCGTTTTTTTCTTTTTGGAGAAGATTGTTGATCTTTCCCGAAAGCACATGAAACTTCCTCAACGGGGAGTTAGCAGGAGTAACTGTTTAGAAATCTAGCTGTCATTGAGACCGCTAAAGAATCGGTTCTTTTTCAATCTAGGGGCTTTGTGTGATCGGAAGTCACCTCTGCCTCCGTAAACAGGAGTAGGATCCCGCTCTTTGGTAAATGGTGAGCCGGTATACTGGCCTATGCGTGACCGTGGTTGGGTATCAATAGTGTGAGATGAGAATAGCCTGGCTTTTCTATGATTCGGATCTAGACTGGCACCCGATGATCATTCTTGGGCACACTACCGATCCCATTCCGACCTCGATATGTAGAATCGTCTTGCGCCATATGTACTGAGGGGCAGACACTTTTTGTTATCTAAACGTAAGTGCGCTACGATGGAATCCAAGGTTCTAGAAACGGCTCCCATGAAAGTAGCCAACATGCCCAAAAAAAGAGCTGGAGGAACTCAAGAAAGCGTCAAGAAATATAGATTGATTTTTGATATTCTTCTTAAAAGACTAAGACTTAGCCGTACCGTTGGTTAGTAGAAAATGCCCTTCTTTTCTTGATGGGCCATTCCTCTTCATTCTCTTGTACCACGGGTGGTGGTAAGCTCGGGGAAGGTTAGGAAGATAGAAAGACTTGAGTGCCCCTTAGTGGGAAGAAAGAGCGCTTTTTTCAATTGAGTCCCAGGCCAGCCCCCTCCACTTTTCTTGCTTCTCTAGGTGGGGAACTCCCAATCCCAAGGTCAGGCACTTGGCTCCCTACCGATGTGACTGAAGACCACATATCGACCAGTTCTCGTGCTTCGTAACGAAAAAAATCCTCTTCCATTAGGATTGAAATGCCCGACTTCTCTAGTGGAGCAATCCTATGGTTAGGAACATGACACATCAATCCTCTGTACCGATGGGACTGGTGGGACCTCCTCTCTCGACCTCTTTTTTATCAGCAGAACACGAACAACTTTGGGAATCAATCCTGTTCTTTCACGTTGTGCTAGATTGGGGGGTATCGTGAGTGAGCTTAATGCTTTGGCTCTTTACCATGGTATGTATGTATCTATCATCAGACTGTAAAGGAAGTCGCGGGAGCTCCTCCTTCTAAACTTGGCTGGCAGTAGTAGATCGTTCCCCGGGCTCGATTGACTGCTGTATGTCTCGTTCGCGCCAATTCGGCTATCTTCGATCAAGGTTATTATTATGCACGAGTCCAGTGGACTCTTTTTAATGGCGAGTAGTATTGGTTAGTTTAGGCAATCTGACCTCTTCCTCCAGTAAGGTGTAAATCGAAATTGATCTACTTCCTTCTCTTCTATCTATAAGATTTTTTGGCAGATGGATTCAAAAAGCGCAGACCCGCGCCACCAGTAGCAAAAAAGAGCGGCCTACAAGCGACTGATAACTCAATGGAAAATTCATTCGGAAACAAATGGTCAGCTCGGCGGATAAAAGCATGAAATTCGTCGGAAGTCTTAGCTAGCTTTAAGGTAGGGTCTCATCTGATGGCAAGCCTTTCCTTTCTCCTGTCTATGGTCGGGCTCAGACTTGCTCTTCTCTTCTCTGCGGCAGACTACAAAGCCAAACTTAGCTTTTTTTACATCATTCAGATCGTACCAATCGAATAACCTAAGGGAAAGGCTTTCTCATCAATAGTTTCGAAGTCAAAACTGGACGGAGGTCCTATTAACTAAAAAAGAGATTAGTGAGAGCGACGAAAGCGGACTTTCTTTTTTAATCCAATCCCGGCATAGTCGCTAACTTCACAAGACACTTCTTAGACGGTTTAGAAAGCACCGTGCAGTCTCGAAAGATTCATTCATGCAGGCGCTGAGCCGAGCTCACTGCCTTCTGAGCTTAGGAGTGCCCTATTGCTCTTTAGTATCGAATCTCTTCCTTCTCTACGCTCCTACTTCACTCGACTTTCTACTCCACTTCTTCCTCACCCTTGGAACCGGGTCTGAAAGAGCCGAGGTCCTATCCTTCCCTGTAATGAGACGAAGGAAGCGAAGCGGGCTGCTTGTCTTGCCTCGAGCCCATAGGGACAGGTACTGCTCTGGACTAGGATGGTGCTGCTCTGCTTAAAACTAGGCTAGGAAATGGGCCTCACTCCATTCGCTGATGAACCCTTAACCTCTGGCGGTATGCTTGGTGACGTGTGCCGTCTACTCTGCTTGAGTGCATACACTAGGGCTATCAAACTGAGCAGCTTCTCCTGTCCACTATGGCTGACTTGGTCTTTTCAAGGAACGCAGCCATCCCTCATGGTAGGAAAGCCTCACCTCCTAGACAAGGTGCAAGCGCGAGCTTTCTATAATAAATTTCCTACTTAGGAAGAGCCCTTAACGCCTTTGAAAATGGATTAGTACTAATTAGATGCCATATTCCTACCTTCGTCCAAGGTTTTGATCCGGGGGTATGAACTCTCACCTTATAGTTAGCGCACCCTCTTTCGTAGGTGGGCTTTCTGCTTTGGATGATTCCTGCTTCATTCTAATAGGATAGAATATCATCCTCCTCGTACATGCACTATGCCAGTTGCTTGCCTTCTCCTTCAAAGCATCTTCTCGAAAGAAAGGCATTCGTCGAAGCCTATTGGTCCTAATTGCGCATTCCCTTCCTTCTTTCCTTCCCCATGTGCAATGGAATCAGTTCCTTCTCCTGCTTCTGATTCAATTGCGCAAATTGAACTAAAGGACCGCCTCGAATAGCTAAATCCCGAAACTCCTATCTTCCGCAAATCGTCTGCTATTGAAAGATTCATCCTCCTCGAAGGTGACATTTTCTTCTTTCTTCGGGATTCCACTATTGGCTTTCAAGTCAAGTGCAAGAGCAGGGTGGCATTAGGTCTCCTATTTGGGCTTGTTTCATACCATATAATATGGGGATATTGATTCAATTCCTTCTCTCTTCGAGACTTCTGTCGGACTATCCTACTGCTACTTTTAAATCAATGTCAGCATTTCGCACTAGCGATTCGGATGCCCTCTATTCAACCTCCTCCCCCTAATAGATTAACCAGGGCTTTATCAAACCTATTTGTCCAATTCAAACCTCAGAGCTGATTCACTTGCTAGCAGGGCATTCTATTCCGAAAGTCAGTCCCACAGCTCCTACTCAAAGACCGGCTACTGGTTGAGCGGATACGATCACACCGTCTATTTCAAACATAGCAAGGAAAAAGACGCTGTTTGCAAGAAGGGCTTGGCGGAGTGACGGTTTAGGCTTTCCCTTGTCGGAAGAGCTTCCTCTAGAAATTTTCTTTTGAATGGACCTATCTGATATTCCTTTTCAAACCAAACTAAGAACTTCAATAAAAAAGCTGGGGAAGGAAAGCAAGTAACGGGATTTCACATTAGTAAGGCAAGGGACCAGTCTCATATGAATGCCAATAAGGGGACAAGGAAGTGAACTGAAAGCTGGGTTAGCCAGGTGATTCCTAAACAAAGTTTCATATCATGGCTCACTATCCTAAATAGACTCTCTACTTTTGCAAGACAAGCTCAATGGGCTTGATGTCGAAAATCGTTTATTGAGGGACTCTATTGGGGCACTCTCGAGTGAATCCTGACGCTGTCCAGGCAGTCTCCTATCAGTGCAGGCAGTACTTAGGAGTGCTTCCTCCCGAGCCAGTAGGCCGATTGGTACAAAACCTTCCCAGCCGGAAAAGGAGCCAGAGCCACCGAGCCTGTTTTACTAATTCCCCTTCTTGGCTTGATAGTTCAAGTAGTAATGGCGGTCTCCTGTCTTTGGTAGTCAAGCGTGTCTGTGGCTAGAGGAGAAGTCAATCTGAGTGCCCTTTAAGCGGTAGTTTCAGTCAGGCTTTCTAACTCCTAGTCGGCTAGTAGACGGAGGATAGAGACTAAAGAAATAGCTCTGAGTCTTTCCGAAGGAAAGTCAAGAGGTAAGGCTTGGTAGCTATGCAAGGCGCTTGCGGCGAAGAAAAGGTGCCAATTCCTTCCTGTCTATTTTCCCATTCCAGGTCCCCATCCCCAGGGGGTGGAGGAGCTCAAACACTGACTGGACTCACTCCTAGCCCAGCTACCATTTAGAAAATGGATACAGAATGCTATCAGTTGTATTCAAAGCCATGAATCAAATCTCCTGGACTTTCACTCTGTGCCATTGAATGCCGAAGTGGGGTTCAGTTTTCAGATTTTTGATGGTGATCAAGTCAAGCTGAAGATTCAGGCAGTTCTAATAATGTGGGTCGCCGGACGGGGCCGGGTGCCAGTTGTTCTTCTCTCATAGCCGAGATCGCGGCCTCAGTGCTCCCAGACATTAATGCCTGAGTAGTTGCAGACTGCAGCTCCGCCTCTGTAAGATGAGCAGTTATTTGTGTAACAGTTGTTGCACTTGGAGATGTGGTACCAGCAGGAGTTGGTACAGTTGTCTCTCTCTCCCCAGCCACTGGAGTAAATAATGGCATGATATCACCAGCCGCAGCAAGGACCGTGGCGGATGGTGCTCGACTTGTAGCTGTGGCCTCTTCTGTTGCATCTCCAGCCGGCCTAGCAGCAGTAGTTGTCTTGGCTTCTTGAGAAGCCTGAGCAAAGAGCTCGTTCTGAGATGGTATTCCATTCTTCTCACCTGCATGTGAAGTACCATTCGCACCCAAAGAGACTGAAGGCTCTCTCAGAAGGTCCATATGACTCTTCAGACTTTTCCGGAGGGGCTTGATTTTCACCGGAAATTCAGTCCTTCAGAGTGTCCTGTATTGTCCTTCTGGCTTTCACTTCCTGCTCCGGAAGGGAGGCTGCATCAGTTGGGCCGTGACTCATTCCCTGTGCATGGGGAGGGGTAGCCGGGATTCCTTCTTCATCAGAGGTCTCGCTGCAAGCACAGTATATATTGCCGTTATCATGAGCATAAGCTTCAGCATGGAAAATATGAGAAGAATGTGAAAATAGGAATGTACCTGGAGGATTGATTCTTGTCACTCGCTTTATAAGGGGCGGATTTCACTTCGACGCCTCCCTCAACTTGATCATCCTTCCCTAATGAATCTGAGACATGTGAAGGTATTTTTCCTGGTACTAGGCAGGCCGATAGAGGAGACTCTGGCGCATCTTCAGTCTGGGGGGAAGTCTCTGAATCTCCCATGATATCTTTTAGGAGCCTCCTTGTTGGGCTTGAAAGCTCCCCTAGGGCACTGCCTTTCCTTCAACAGACACTGACGCTCTGATCTCCCCTTCCTCAAAGCCGCCACTCCCAACTTCACTAGTTTCATCATGGAACTCTGCTGGCTTTTCTGCTTCTTTTGGAGCTGAAGGAAAAATGACTCGACTGAAAGGAGAGGTATCAAATGACTCGACTGAAAGGAGAGGGGAAGAGAGGAAATGTACAAACCATCAAGCACTTTGTGAGGTGGTAAGGATATATACTTATACAGCACAAGGAGACGCTGGAGAATGCCGGCATATTGGAGGCTATAGAGACCAGGGCCAGATTCGACTTCAAGCCAAGTGTCATCGAACCTTCCATTTTTGAGTACTGTTAAAAACAGTTTCCACTTCCCCAGCGGTGAGATGAGCATCACCCTCTGGGATTGATATGCTTTTTGTGGGTTGCCGATCTCTGGGGCACCCTTTGATGAACATACGCCATCCGAAACCCATTTTTAGAAGATGGATCTAGCTAACAGATTTTGAAGTATATGGGGTCGAGTAAGAGTCCAAGGGAAATGCCACTGACGCCAATGGGCAAATTGGTTTAGTCGTATCTCGGACCCGGAGAGGGCGGATGAGCTCTACCCACAAAAGCCAGGGCAAAAAGTCAATAGGATGTGGATGGATAAGGAGAGTCTTTATGCCCCAGATGAGTAGCTCGGGTTGCTTTCTCTCGGCGATGGAGAGGAAAGATGTCGTGTCTGGTGGGCAAGCAAGCAATCCTGGTACAGATAGTTCCCAGGTTAGGTGACTAAAGACAATAAGTGCGTGGAGTGAAGTTCGGGCAGTAATGACTTCAACGGAGGGTTTCCATCCCCCACGTAACGTCGATTCCGTCCGTTTTCAATTTCAAGATATGTATCAATCCCTCTTAACCCATAGCTATCCGCTACGTCAAGGATGCCAATGATGAGTAAATGCAAGCGCAAGGAATGAATGAGATGATGAAGGGCGGAAGGACTATGATGAATAAAATCCTTATCCCCATCACCCCATCTTCAGTCCTATAGCTCTACTGGCTACTGCCAAGATGACAATGATGTAGGAAGTAGATCTTCCCGTCCCGTGGGAGATCCGTCCGTGAGGAACCCGTCTCGTCAGATATTCCTTCTCCGCATCATGAGTTGGAGTTGGAAGCAACCCGTGTATCCATGGTTCTCTGCTTTCGAACATATCCGCCCTTCGCTCGGGTAGCTCCCCCCAGGTAGGCAATCATCATTTGATGATTGAATTTGTTCCGGTCTCTTAATGGTACCTCAGGGATGACATCGCCTTTGTTCCATTAAGTGCTGCTATTAGTAGTACTTCACACTCGCTCAACCGTCTCCTTGGTAGGTCGTTTTTTCTCAAATCCTAGTTTCAGTGGGGGACAAACGAAAGGTCTATTTGTAAGGTCCCATGTGACTCAACGCCCGAAGGAGCAGGGCCTCCCGTCCTGAGGTGCATGTCTGGTGGATGCATTGGTCTGGTTCTATGGCGATTGGTCTCTTTCCATGTTTATTGTTCCGTTTCCGGCTTCAATGCTTGCTTTCCAAGTAGTAAATACTTAAGTGAAAGGAAAGATTGTTTGCCAAGTGTCTCGTTTGTAGCTAATCCAAGTGGCGTAGTGGAGTTTGTCGCTAATCCCACAAATTATTGTAAAGTGGGAAAGAATCTCTCATTCCCGGTTTGTCGCTAACCCAATTCTTGCTCTTGACGTGACATGTAGCTAACCCCAAGTCTGGAAATAAATAGATAAGCTAGGGCTTAACTAAACTATGCCGTAGCCAACTTTACTAAATCAAAATGCCCGTTTGGGGACCCCCTAGGCATGACCTTAGACATGGGGCTAGCGCACGTTTTGTCTAAATCAATCTGGCCATTGTGTGAGAATTTGATTCGGACCAGTAAGCCAGTCCTTCACAATGATGCCAGGAGACGGATATGAGGAATGCCTGATTCTTATTAGGATGAGAGGAAGGATCAGCAGGAAAGCACCTTGCAACTCAGTCAAGAAGAGAAGGCTTTCAGTCATTCCAATCAGGATAGTCCCCTGGCCCAAGCCCCGGAGGTCAGTCCCATGCCTCCACGCTTTCGAACAGAAATGATCTAAGTAAAGTCTCGGACAATAAAAAGAGATAGGCTAGTTGGTTGCGAGCGGCGATGGAGTGTCTCTTAGCGTAGGGTTCAGAAAATCCCCTTGCGTCACTCAATGGAAAGATAACGAGACTAGTCAGGGTGGGGAGCACGAAGTCGATGGGCTTTCTAAGCGGTTGCCCTATATTGAGTAAGTTCGTTAATGAGTAGTTCTTCACACGTGATTAGCTCTACTCGTTCAGTAGTTGAGTTTGTCGCAAATCCGAGGCCAGGTGAGGGTAAAGGTTAAGAAGGGCTTGGTTCTCTTCTCGGGCAAGCGAGTAGGCAAGACAGTTACAGATAGATTGATAATATAGAGCATATGTACAGCTGAGTTCTGTTCCAGCCAGTCCAGCCATTGGGATAGATGCAGTTGGAGTGGTCCTTTTATATGGGGTTCTTTCTCTAGTAGCAGTCCCCAATCCAGCTGTCTCTTTTTCCTGTGAGTGTGAGTTCTCTTGGTACGGCCAGGAGGTGTAGGAGTAGTTTCTAGGGCCTTTTTTGCTATTGCCATTGTCCCAGGAGGGGAATAGCTCATAGCTCAAATATACAATTACAAGAAAGTTGAGCTCTTTTATACAATAAGGGATTGTTACACTAGGTAATAGGGAATTGGATGGTTTTCCCTTGGCTTTCCTAGGACTATTAGGCTTCCCCTTTTGTTAGCCAGTGACATTCCTGCTCCTTCTTTGCGAGCTAGTTCCATTGTGAGTTTGGATCGATCTACTTGAAGTAGTATCCTCGATTATTGCCTTTCATCCGTTGAGAGTTCCCTTGTAGCCTGTGTAACAGGAGGGGTTGGAGAGGAATGAAGTGACTCGACTGAAAGGAGAGGTATGCACTCGAACGGGAGGAGAGGAAAGGGAATTAGGCAGCGAACTAGATGCTCTTTCGAATGGAGGCTAACTGCCACTAGCAAGAAAGCCCTTTGAACGGAGCGAAGGAGTGAAGAGGGAAATGTTTTCTACGTAGGGCCGGTCAAGATCTTTGTAAGGGGGTTCGGAGATGATGTCATCTATATACGTTTCAGCAAGTCGAGAAGAGTGGAGAGGAAGGGGTTGAAAAGGCAGCAAAGTCATTCCCAATATCTGATCCCGTTGATGTCTCTTCAGAATAGATTGAATTTCTAGATCCATCCGAGGGGGCAGTGTGGAGTGGTAGCTCTTCCTATGCCTTTAAGGCGGGCAGGGCCTACCTTAGGAAATTAAGCGATCCGAACCACCTACGGAACTAGGCAATCTATCAAATTCAAGCTCTGACCCTATTCCCGAATTGTATTTTTTTGTATCTCCATCTTTTGCTGATCCATCGAATTAAAGATAGCTCACAGGCACTACTGATCCTATTCCATCTCCACCTCTGGCTGTTGGGCGATCTAATCGTTCTGATATAACCGGAAGAGAGGTTCTGAAAGAACCGGGATCGATTCCCACTGCGGATGCCAGTGATTATTTCCTGGCATGATAGGCGGAAGGCTTTTGCTTATTTACGTCTTATGTCTGCTGCTTGCCCGATTGCGTGATTGCTTTCATTCGTTCCTCCAACCGCTAGTGGTGAAGGGGAAAGCTTCGGTCGACTGACTCTATCATTCAGCACCATCCCTCACTGAGAGGAATTGCTAATTGAACTATCAAGCGGCTACTGTCGATAAAAAGCAAGCATTACGGACTGACTGAGAGCAGGGATTGATGGCGAATGAGCTTTTTCCTTGACTTTTTCGTTGATACCTGATATTCCTATTCTTTTTTTTTAAGGAAGGAATAATACGATGAGACGATTCGTTTTATGTTTTCTCCTCATCAAACTACAAAAAGCACGAATTTTTCTGCTCATTTTAGTGTATAGAATCATACTATCTAGTAGTCACCCCGGTTTTGTTTTTCCTTCTTTTAAGGGCTTATAGAAAAGGCCTTGTATTAGTGGAATGTCCCTTTTTCTTTCTGGAGGAGCCACCCCAGCACTAATAGGTAAGAGTGCACTCCTGAACACCTGTCCCATCCGGAGGAAGGCGAGTGCCGGGTCTCTGCTCCGGTCCACCCCCGAAAAGGGGTTTGGGGGATAGATAGAGCTTCTTAGGACCCGTTAGGATCCGTAGATGACCGACACCTTACCCTACTAGCTAGGGTTTTTTTAGGTGAGTACACTCTTCTCTGAGTCTCAGGTATTGGGAATGAAAGATTATCATGGAAAATGGAAACCTCGTAATACTAGTAACCAGGTGGATTTCACTACTCCAAGCGGGTAGGTTAAAGCCTTTCCGGCGATAATAAGGATATAGGGCTCTGGCATCATCTCCCTTTGAATGGGGAGGCAGGGCAGTGCAGGTGGGGTAGGACATGCAAATAGGTTTGAAAATGAAAGTGGTGCATGTAATGTACTAGTACTAGTCAGTAAATGAAATAGATATCAATCCCGGTGACCCACCAGATAGAAGACAAAGAGTTCCAGTATGTGCCGTGCTTTGTCAGTTCTAAGAGCAGGTGGGAAAGGATTTCACCTCACCCTAGCCCTCCCTCCTGCTTAGTTGTCTACTAGGCGGAAAGCGTGCTCTATTTCCAATCCTCATGGTAGGTGACTTTCCTCCAATCCTCTCTTGGTGGAGTCCTTTGCCTATCACACAAACAGCTCTTGCGCTCTCACTGCGCGTGATACGCGATCCCCGTTATCTATATATCTAGGGGCTTTCCTGAGCGCGCAGCAGCAGCTTTGTTTGCCTGACTTCGCTCGCAGTATGGAAGATTGGATTCGGTAGTTTTCATGGATTCTTCTTCGAAGGCTTTGTTCAATTGCTCTCTCTCAGAGAGAGTGATTGGTAAGACTCCACCTGTCCCTCTTACCGCTTCCTTCCCCGAGCCAACCTTTAGCCCTTCTCCTCAATTTCAAGTTCAATCTTAAGCAGCCTTGCGGGAAAGCCGTTTATATCGCTGGATAGCATTTCTCTTTTGAGGGTCGGGCGAGCAACCCGTTTCGCCCATTTTTCATCCAAACGAGTTAGTCCATTTCGGATTTCCGGCGAACGGAGACGGGGAAGAGCTCTATCGTCTAAATTCCCTTTCGATGCAATGTCGTCTTGTCAGCATATACTGAACCGGGTCTTTATGGGCGATCACGTACCGTACGCTTGTCGTGGTAAGAAGTAGGGCCTGAGTTTCAATGCATCGAAGGCCGGGATTGAATCTTCGGATAGCTTTGCGTTGGCTCACTCGCTCCGACTTACGAAACACGCTTCGCTGTCTCGCGGGTCAGGCACCCCCCGTTGCATCAGATTAGGTGTTAAGTTAGTTACACCAGTTCGGGAATCCTCTCTCATTGCCAGTACGACTGATCCCTAAGATTGGGCCACAATCCCTTAGATCTTGTGAGGGCGTTCCTTTATAGAATTTCATCTTTCCACGGCATGCGGATTTCATTCAGTGATGCGTCAAGTCACCTTACATGGCGGCATGGTCGTCATGGATGGAATAAGCGTTGAGCGAACACCCTTAACTACAACATTAGGCGGTCTACCATCAAAGACCCGGAACTCACCCGTGCCTACTTGTGAAGTGGGAACCACGTCCATCCTATCCATGTTATTACTCGGCGTACATTATCAGCCGACGCCTCCTTCTCCCCTTATTCATTCGTTTAGGGGCTGCAGAAGGTCTTTTGTTTCTAGGCTCGTCGCGAGCGCCACCACTTGCTCCAGTCCGGGTGGAAGAGATTGACTCGGTCTCGGATAGACAGCAAAAGTCCATTCACGAACCACTGATTATTCAATCAACGTGTCGCCATCGTCTATCGTTAGTTGGGCTGCGCCTTGAAGCGCGCCAGGTACTGCTTGACTCTTTCCGATGCAGGCATGGACGTTCACTTGTCCATGACCTCGCCCTCATCTTGCACTGCTCCAAACAGCTCCAGTCTTCGGCGGGGCTCCACCGCTTGTGCAGGCCCCCGTCAAGTTCAAGTAGAAGTGAATAGGGCCGAGTGCGGGTACCTTAAGAAGCGTCAGCAATACCTAAAATAGCAATTGTTTTATCAGGCTACATACAAAGAAGGGAAGGGGAGGAATGATGAGAAAGAAGATAACTCTGTCAGAACAGCAGGATATTTTGAATATTGGTAGGACTGACGGATTGTTAGCTTCTTAGCTCTCCCAGGGATAGAATGAACTGAACTATTACATAGAAAGCAAAGGGCGGGGCACTCCCAAGCAAACTCCCAATGGAGGGAAGCAGAAGCTGGTTATGTATACGTCAAAGAAAGTAGCTCGGAAGATGCTCTTAAGATTAGATTCATAAATCAGTTGGAAATTATGAATGCATAGGCTGTACATACTGCAAATAGTATTAGCGCTTAGCACTCACCACAATGGACAATGGGTGGAGGGTAACGAGATGGAAGAGAATTTCCAATGGCTAGCCGGGCATCAGAAAGAAAACCAAGAGCTTATCTTAGAACTGCATTTTGTTTTGGTAGCTGGGCTCCACAAGATCTCAAACCGAAGGTCAAGGGTCCTCCAGGAGCTCAAACAGGATTGATTAAACTAGCCTGCTCGCCTAGGTCAATTCTGACTTCAACAGGGCTTAGCTATTCTATTTCGCACAAGCAGATCATAAGAGAAGGAAAGACACTTGAACTTCCACTTCAACTCCCTCCTTTTAAGCATACGTAGCCGGTGAAGCGCTTGCTCATACTGACGCTTTCGATGCCTACTAACCTGCCCTTGCCTACTTCTCTTCTTCCTTGAAAACTGGATTACCTAAATAAGGGACTGCTACAACTACTGGCCCATAAGCAGCAGAGACTATATGATGGACTTAGCTTACCAAGAAACAAGAACTCTCACTGGCTGGAATGGAACTTGATGTAACTGGCAGGGACCGCTCATATATCACGCTTTTAGGGAACCGGAAACCAACCTGCTCTGCCAGGGAAGCGACCCCGGAGACCAGCCTGATAGACCATATCTATTCACTTGTATTGATTGCATTCGCTCCTATCCGGAAATGAATGTCAACTTTCTCCCATTGGCTCTAGGGACAGGGACCGATAGCAAAGGAAAGACTGGCTTGACCCTACTAGTACAACACTTTCTTTACACGGAAACTAGGCAAGGGAGCTGACTTCACTTGCTTACCCTCCGCTAGGGAACCCGTGCTGGAGCAATGTAACTGGATTAGAGAAAGGATCTATTTCCACTTCCACTTAGCTATTGGTTTAAATAGTGAGGTAGCTATGAGCTTGGCTATCCGCTTTGCTATGAGCGCTTTGTTGGTATTAGAATTAGAACTAGTAGTAGTAGCTCTATTCTTCCGAAAGAAAACCCTAGGAAAAACATACCTGGCTGGAACGAACGAGCAGAATACTTGGAGCGATAGGGAATGGGGGAAGTTAGAGGGAGTGACTGTACGAGAATATGTGCTTTGATCATCTTTCCCATGCAAAGAAAGTCAGGTCTAATCTTGGAATTACCACCGGGCACGGGCAATAAAGGGCTGGGCCTGGGACTGCTTGGGAAGACGCCGAGGTCAGGGGGAATCGACTGATGTGCACCCCTACCTAATCATCTTCTCTTTCATTAGGGCCTTCACCCCTGGCGCATTCCGCACCTATCTTTATAAGCGGTTCTACGCAGAATGAAAACCACTTCGGGCTAGTCCCTTGAAATCCATTCTTTATCCCAGCTACAAAAGGACTAGAAGTTATAGCCTGCCTTCCCAGAGGGGGCAATCCCTTAATGTAGAGGTCGGCAGGTAGGGGACGGGTAGAGAGGAAAGGGAGAGTATCAGCTAGTTCCACTTCCCCAACACACTCTCCTGAGAATGCTTGGCAAGGCTAGGGCTTAGAAAAATCAAGTACGGGATTCAAATATGTAAAGAAAGAAAAAGATGAAATTGGACGGACAGAGATCCGGGCATAGGATCCCCGGAGGGCACATTCGGATGGGCATCAGAGCCATCGAGGAGTGGCAAGCACCTACCAAGGTGAGTTCGTTTTTAGGGCTCGTGAACTATTACCGAAGATTCATCGTAGGTTACTCGAAGCCACTCACAAATCTCCTAAAGAAGGACGGACCGATCATGGTACGGTCGGATGTCAAAGAGCTTTTGAGGACCCAGGCAGTGATTGATGACCCCGTATTGCAGTTGCCAGATCACACAAAGCCATTTGAAGTACACACACGGATGCGTCAGACTATGCCATCGGCGGTGTGCTAGTACAAGAAGGTCACCCTATCGCATATGAGAGCCGAAAGCTCATTGAGCTTTGGAGAGTAGGGGAAGCGCGGTCCAAGAGAAGGAGATTACAGCAATAGTGCACTGCTTGAGAACGGAACGTGGAGACGGGCGTGGTCAAGATGGAGCGACGAGTTACTTCCTGACCCATCAGAAGCTCACGCCAAAACAGGCACGATGGCAAGCAAGAAAAACTTCCTACGTTTGATTGATATGGTGCAAGAGCGCAAGCGCCTTAGGCTTTTTATATGTTTCCAACAGCCAGCCAAAAACGTTCCAACCACGGTGGCTTCGAAGAGATGATTCAGCCGGCCAACCAGTCCAAGTCCAAGCAACTCCCGTAAAAGCTTATCCACCACCGGTGCCGTCGCCGGCACCGGCACCAGCACCAGCAACACGAGCTGTATTGGGGATCCCGTCCATTCTGTCGGTCCGGTTGGCTCGGTCGATGAAGCAGTCGGTGATTCTGTGGTTTCAGAAGCGGCACAACAGTAGCAGTCCCATCTGTTTTTGTCCAGTAGTTTCAGCAGATGACGTTTAAGCAGAAAACGGATTTTGATAGTAGCAGATTCGATAGTTCCAGATAGAGTTCCATTCCCAGATACAG